CCAAAGTGCAAACAGACAGTGAATAAAGTGTTATGCCAACAAATAGAGCAGAAGTTAAAAACACTGTTAGCTATTCAAGAGCATTCTCGTATCAGTCTACAGGAGAAGATAGTCACTTGTTTTCGCGAAACAGTTTGTGACGAATTTCGCTTTTCCAAATTGCGGAAACATCAGTCAAAACTAGTTCAACAAAGCATGGTATTATTGAATGAAGATGGGGTTCCGAAGAAATGAACAATTTTGCACAAAGATGGCTGTTTTCCACGAACCACAAGTGCGACGCTATGCATGCTATAATCGCTGGGTCAAACCGCGCCGGGACGACTGGTGCTAAACCCCACGCAACTCTAGTTAGAGTGATGTCCTGCGTTGGGGTAGACGGTCTGGTAATACGATTAGGTCGTCTAGGGAAACGAATACTCACGATGCGCCCTCCGTTTCTGTGGAGCGATCTTCAGATCTACGGCTTACGAGTGCCGTTCTCATCCGAATATCTTACTTTGTGGGGGGAAAGGAGCGTCCCTGAGAACCGGAAAATGAGCTCGTACTGCGGTGATACAAGCTCACCTGATGCGCTAGGTAGGACGAGCCATTCTGCGCGATTTAGGCATGACGGCGGCGAGGGTGGGGCCTACTGGTCGTCACGCCCCGGGATGAGTTGTAAACCCCATGCCAATGGCGGACGGGATAGTGACTCAACTGAGAACCGGTCGGGTAGTAAACCCCCTGCTGTCCATATGGACGGGCGGAAACGGAAATCCAAATTTGGAAACATCTACTCCATATGCACGGACCCGAACTTCTTGATTGCGGCCTATGAACAGATTAAGTCCCACACAATCTGTGGTGACACCGGGGGAGGGGGAGTCAGTCGAGTCCCCTGGGTAGATTTATTCGATAAAAAAGTATTAGGTAAGAAGGCTGAATTCTTCGAAGGAACCGCCGAATTACTTCGAAGCGAACAATTTCGCTTCAACAAAGTAATTCGGCGAAGGCGAAATGAATTCAGCGATTCACCTTTTTTCACCACTATCGGGAGCGACGAGATTGTTCAGCAAGCCATGAAAATAGTCATGGAACATATATACGAACCTAGATTCCTGGACATCTCCCACGGGTTCCGTCCCGGAAGAGGGTGTCACTCGGGGTTAGAACAAATTCAGAAGAAATGGGGAGGAGCGTCGTGGTTCCTTGAATTTGACATAAGAAGGTGCTTCCACGAAGATTATTCCATGGATCGACACAAGCTGGTCTTCATCTTACAAAAGGATATAGAAGATCAGAGGTGGATGGATCTCGTGCATAAACTGTTCACCGCGGGACTTGTCGACCCCCGATCATCCCGGTCCCCTTGGGCCCTCGCCCCTCTACTTTGTAATATTTACTTGCACGAATTGGACCAAGAAGTGGCCAAGATGGCTAATGAACTCTCACGAAGAGCCCAACAAAAAAGGATCCTCTTTCCCACACGACGCGCATTTTACGTTCGATATGCGGGAAATTTCCCCCTAGGTATTAACGCCGGACCCAAGGAACTGGTGGTCACGGTCAAGAGTAGGATTGTGCAGTTCGTCAATTCGGAGCTGCACCCGGAACTCGCCGGAGGTGATATATCCCACATAAGCGCCGAAAGCGTGAAATTTATGGGAATGGAGATAAAGGTTGTGCCTTTGAAGTCGATACGGAGCTTCGGCAAGGCCATGGAGAAGCGACGCAGGGTTAGGAACCGTATCTCTACCCCAAAAGTACAACGCCGAGGAGACTCCTTGGTCCACGATGCCAGCTTCTTGGTTAGGGCGCTGGGTCGTCAATTTTGGTCGCAGAACAACGCCCATTCGATCCTTCGGGAAGGCAGAAAGCATCGCGGTAAAATACCAAATACCCGGATGATGGCGGAGTTAGCTAAAGCCTTGTTCTTGTTAGAGGAATCAACGCCTTTAACCGACATTCGGGACTCGCGGAGAAACTTCCACTTGGCTTTAGCGAGCAGGCTAGACTTTGGAGCCCCCGATATTATGGATAAGAGGCGACTGCTCCTCGACTTCTGTAAGTACAGAATCAGGTGCGATGATAAGGGCCAACGCCAACCCTTTTTTAAATTCTTTGCACGACGTGGGATACGAGGCGCTATCCTCCCTGCAAAGTCCCTGCAAATTTTGGCCCCATTAAAGGAGATAAGGGAAAGGCTCAAATCGCGGGGCCTTATTTTGGCCTCCAATAACAAACCTCGTTGTGTGGTTAGATTGATTCAACTCAACGACGAAGACATTGTGCTTTGGTTTAACTCCGTAGCCCGAGACCTATTGAGTTACTACCGTCGCCGCGCCAATTCCTACAAGGTACGAGACTACGTGGATTATTTTTTACGCTGGTCCTTGATACACACAATGGCCGGGAAGCATAAGACATCGGCGACGAAGCTCATCGGGGCATTATCGATAGATATGGTCATAATCTATATCGAAAATAGATACGGGAAAACAATAAGCTTTCTAAGCTCCAACGAAATTCGACGGATGGGAAGAATGTTCTTGAAGGGCATCCAATGTGGCTCTGATATGCGGACTCTGGATTACATTCCGATCGTGGAGGCTGCGAATAAACACGACTAGAGGTATTTTTGTTATTCATGCTAACTTGCTGTACGAAGGTCCATTATAGCGAAAAAGTATAGGGGCTTGCTTTGCTTATCTTATAATCGTTGTTAATTAAACAACTGATTCTTATGATTACTAACAGATACGTGACTATAGGCAGAAAAGAATAAAATACTACAAATATTGGTGGTCTGTGGTGGTCGGGCTCGAAAAACGGTGATTGGAGAGCCGTGTGATGGAAGACTATCAAGCACGGTTCCACGAGAAGGGCTAGCTAATCCTTACTCGACAGATATAGGTACTCCATATTTAATTTTCGGTGCCATTGCTGGAGTAATGGGTACATGCTTTTCAGTACTAATTCGTATGGAATTAGCACAACCCGGCAATCAAATTCTTGGTGGAAATCATCAACTTCATAATGGTGCGCCCGGATATACATCGTCCGACAAGAAGAGCTATCCACTCTTCTTTGTGCCATCCAGCAGGCTAGCTCATAAGCACAGCAGAAGAATAAGCAATAACGGGAAGGAAGAGCTAGGGCACAGGCTCAACTTGCAGAGGCGCCATAGTAACATGGCTTATAAAAATTACGAACAGAAGACCTCGAGAGCAGCAAGTTTAAATCGGGGAACGGCTGGGCTGCCACCGCTAGGACGCCCTGAGAGAGCAGAAGGTACGGCCAGGATAACTGACTTGACACGCAATGCTCGTATTACAGAAGACCTCTTGTCTCAAGCAGAATATTACGGCAAGAGCACGATAAGAAGCCTCTACGGAGGTCAGAACTGTGCACAATACATTGTGTGTGCACAGTCCCTGGAATGTGGGGCAGCACTAATATACCAAATGCTGAGTAATCAGCTAATTGCGCAAGGGCCTAACCCTTCGGGATCATCCGATCTAAGTTTTTTATCCCGTTGTTTTTTGGCTTCTTTACGAAGGGATCGAATACGGTCGGTAAAAAAGGACTATGTAGGAGCCGGGGAAATAACCCGCCCTAATCGGGGTGGGGTTCGGAGGGCCCGTAATAGCTGCTTCGCCTGCAGCCTTCCTGGCTTGGCTGGCCTGGCAGTTAAGGAGCCTAGCTCTCGATCGTATTCTTCCTGTTCTATTATCCCGCCGGAGATCAACGAATTCCAAGACTGGACATCTCGTTCCAAATCAGTTGTTTTTTCCGGGGGCTCTGACTGGTCCCGTATGATCGTTTCGGAGTTGAAAAAACAGATTCAAGCTTATTTAGGCCGTTAGGCCCCCCGGACAATAGATACAATGGGCGGCTGATTCATGTCATATCAGACCCTACATTTTTGGCCTTGTGCTATGACGCCCTCGGTAATAAGCAGCCCCCCGGGTGGTCTTCTCAATTTCAAAAAACAGATACTTCATTTGGATCCAAAAATCTTAGACTATGGTTTGTACAAGTAGGTGATAAACTTAATAAGAAGGGCCTGTTTGAGTTATCGCAGCCACAAAGAAAGCCCGAGACATCAAAGCAGCAAAAAAGAAGTGGATCGAAGAATTGGAAGTGTTGCGAACCACGAATATCGATCGTCGTACAAAAGGCCTTACAGCTTGTGCTTGAGGCCATCTATATCTATGAACCTCAGGGTAAAAGAACCTCATTGCAGCATGATTTTCGTCCCCACCGAAGCTGTCACACAGCATTAAAGAGGCTCTGCTTAGAGGGAGGTCACTATCCCCGGGTTGTGAAGGGAAACATAAAGTTGTTTTTTGATTCGACACCTCTCCTTCACAAAATTTCGCAAAAAGTAAAGTGTCATCGTACGCTCGAATTACTCCAAAGGGCTCTCCGTTCTTTCTATCATAATAACCGTGAAAAAAGGTATCGTAGAAAAAAGAATAGGTCATATACAAGAAGACCCACCACACGGTTCTTTTACAAAATTAGAAGAAACTTCTCGGTGCTTGCTCCGTCCGCTCCTCTGCAACATCATACTACATCACCTCGACGAATTTGTGATGAAAAAACTTCCACGTGTTAACAGAAGACTCCCATTAACTATTGCGATTCACAGCAGAAACTATCTCTCCGCGGATCTCCCTCTTATTAAGCGGATTAATCCCTTTTTTCGAAGTTTCTATGTACGATATGCCGATGACTTTGCCATTTCAGTAAGCGGAACTCGGTTAGAAACTTTCGCGATTCAAGCGTCGTTACAAAACTCTCTGCACCGGAGTCTTGGGTTATCGAAAAGGCTAGAGCTTAGTTCGATGTACTACCTTGCAAAGGGATTCCATTTCTTAGGTGCATACACCCGATCTGATTATTCTATAACAGCGCACGGTTCTATTTATAGAATAAGAGGCACGAGGTTTAAGCAGCGGCTCACAAGTAGTCTTCGGGTTTGTGCCCCCATTACGAAACTTTTTGACAAGTTAAAAGGTTTTGTAAAACGGAATGAAATGGGGAAACATGTACCCACGGCGAGGGGTAATCTAACCCCATGGGCTCATGCAGACATTTCAGAATTCTACAATCAGAAAGTCCGGGGAACCCTGAATTACTACTCGTTCGCGTCGAATCGCAGTAGTCTTAATCAGCAGATTGTACATGTGTTGCATATGTCCTGTGCCCTGACTCTCGCTTCAAAATACAAACTGAAAACAGCTAGTAAGACTTTTCACCGCTTTGGTAAGTGCCTGTCCCGCTACGGGAGTCTATTTCCAGGTGCGTACAAACACTGGAAAAAAGCACCTATCAATAAAAGATTACAATCCCGATGCATTACGACGCAGAGAGCTACTTCCAGGAACTGGTCTAAGCATCAATAAGCATCAACTAACTCCGTTGAAGAAAAGTTTTTTATTTTCGTTTGATTACTCGAAGGATCATCTTTATAGTGTATAGCGCATGGTAATTCATTCTGCGAGAATACCGGGAGTTGCGAGCCGTTTGAGGTGAAAGCCTCACGTACGGTTCTGAGGGCAGCCTTTTTTCCTGATGCTGACTGCTGACTGCTGACTGCTGACCCCCTACTGTTAATAACAGCTCACGCTTTTTTAATGATCTTCTTTATGGTTATGCCGGCGATGATAGGTGGTTCTGGTAATTGGTTCGTTCCCATTCTTATAGGAAGTCCGGATATGGCATTCCCTAGATTAAATAATATTTCATTTCGGCTTTTGCCACCGTCATTGTTACTTCCTCCAAGCTCAGCCTTAGTAGAGGTGGGTTGCTGTTGCTAGGGCTATAGTATAGGGGCATACCGCAATACCGCAGCCCACCCTTTAATTAAACTTCACTATATGCTGGAAATCCCCAAACAAGAAGAAATGGACAATCAGCAGGGAAGGAACAACCGGAACCATTGTCGAATATCACACAAAACACCGACGTATCAATTTGAAAAAAAGACCCCTGTTCCCCCTCAGAGACTATACGTGAAGCTACGTGAAGAAATAGTCCAAGAAACTTATGGGAACAGCCCAGAAACAACCGTCAATGCAAGGGGCCTGAAAGCGATATTCTGGAATAAACACGTCAATATAACAGAACTACTAAAAACTAGTACAAGGCTTGATCTTCATGCACAAACTGTTCAATATTCTTCACTCCGAATGTACCTCTAATGCCGGAACAACCGGATATTCTATTATGAATCAGCATTGAGTAAGATTGGCAATCCAGGAACAGGAAGGAGGAGTTTAGAGTAACTTCCGCCAGTATTACGATATAGCATCAGCATCCAAGCAAGAAGAAAGATCATCGGTAATGCGTATATCTGGTTTACTAGTTATGGGCAATCGATATCAGATCTTCGAGAGCAATATGTCGAATAAGACCATTCATTATTTTTTATTTCAGGGAGCATATAGTGAAGTTTAGAAGACGGGAATACTAGCTTCCATGTGCGGTTCAGGGTGGACGGTCGTCAATCAAGCAAGAGGCCGTACCCTGTGGAGACATAGGGAACAATATTTCTGCTCGATGCGAGAACATCCTCACCACGGAGAAAAGTGCTCAGTCGGGGGCCTCAATAACCTTTTCTACTAAGACCAAAAGCAAAAACCTTTTCTACAAGGGGACAACCCGCCTGGGGTTGGGGCTTTCTTTTTTCATAGGCCCCCCCCATCAGAGACTCAACGCAGAATATCTATCATTTTGCGGCTCCGAAGAACCTCGCTTCAATGAACAGAAGAACAACTTGTCGCCTCTTGTCGCCCGAGACCCGAGATGGCTGCACAGAAAAGGGCAAGTTGAAATTAGCCAAGAAGCTCATAAGTACCTCATACATAGGAGATACTTGGTGTAGGGTCCTGCTCCGTTAATGAGAAGACTCGGGAGCTATCAATACCTATAGCACATTACCAGTTGTTCTCCCCACCGAGTGCTATCTCTTCCGAATAATTCCGAAAAAACAATCCCTTTCTTGTTGCTTGGATGTCAGCCCCCGCAGCATGTTAGCAAGGTTATTGAAGAAGACAAGAGCGTTCTATTTTGGTTCTAGCCGGCTCCCAATTGAATGGGCGCGCAACAAAGAAAAGAACCATTCTGCCAGGCCAGCAGAAGCAGACCAGAGGGATTATTCCGCTTCAACAAGAAAGACGCAGCAAGAAACCTGTATAAGTCGTATATCCTTTAGATGGGCATTGGGCATAGTAGCGGTCACTCGATAACACAGCAGTCGAGACAGGAGGCAGTAAGACACTCAGCAGAATATTGATAAGAGGGCCCCGCTATAAAATTATAATACGCTATAGTTCGAGGACTACTCCGATACAAGTAAAGTAGGGGGGAATAATGGGAAGCATGACCCAACATGAAGAGTCGGTAACATGAAGCAGCCAACAAGCGGTTGAGTTGACTGGAGAGTTGGATCCAGTTCTTCGCTGATCCGCCAATTCCCCCCGATAGAAGAATATTCTAATTATTCGCTCTTCTAACAGATGTTGTACTGTATAGATAAAGGTATAGTCCGATCCATATAGAGATATATGGCGTATAACGTGAATAAGCACTATGCCAGCAGGTTATCCAACAAACATGCTATCCACCCTTAAGTGGTATAACCAGTCATTCCGGAGGATCTGTTGATTTAGCAATTTCTAGCCTTCATTTATCAGGTGTTTCCTCCATTTTAGGTTCTATTAATTCTATAACAAGTGCGCCGTGCGAGGCTCGTTTTCGGTTAGGAATAATATCCACCATTCATATGTCTACAGACAATAGGAGGAATACGTGCAGCAGGCCAATGCGGCATGGCTAATATTATCCATGTTTGCGAGCAGTTGGTCAAACAGGGAAAAAATAAGCTGTATTCTCGCTGATTAGCTGGGTGGTCAGGTTAACCAACTTGATACGCACTCCAAGACTGCTGATAAGGGGGTAGGCTACATATCTGTGTGCAAAGAAGCAGTTCTTTAATTGTGAAGAACTGCTTCTACGGTATGTGTGTGGCGGAGTAACCCAACAAGCTGTTTGGGCGAAAGCTTCGACTGATGCTGTTAGCGGTCAGGGCTGTCGGACAGTCACAAGTAATTCCAGATCTAATGTAGCTTGAGCAATCAAGCAAGTGCGCAAGGACCTTACACCACCGCTTTCTTCATCGCAGCATGCATCAATCATCGAGACGACGAGATAGTTAGGTGCCCTGTTTGCGATGGTGCGAAGAAAATAGAGAGCAACCACGGGAAGTAACCCGCAGACGATGCGCGGGCTCAGAGGTCCCGTAGTAGTGAGGGGCCAGTCTTTTTTGATTGAACCCAGGGCCACGAAGGCGACTAGTCAGTATACAATGGTGGAAGCAATTGTGTTGAATGAAGAAGCCTTCTTCGTATTCAAAAGAAGAATATTATTTGAAATGAAGAAAGTGGAGTGGCCAGTATTTTTTCGAGTATTCATCACGACTTGCAAAAAAAAGATATGGTCATTCATCACTGATCTTTAAAAGTAATTCTGACAGCAGTTCTTTTGTCAAAGATAGGATCCACTTTTCTTCATTGAAGATACTGGAAGTAATAAGCCAAGTGATCGGGGAAGGGAATGAAACAACTGGACACCACTGTCTCCTGCTGGGATCCTGCTGGGTGGGAGGCCTTCTATAGTTGAAGGACCTCATAGGACCATAGGACCTATCATGAAGTCAAACCAAATAAAACAACTTCTTGAGGCCAGCAGAAAATAATCGAGGTGGTTCAAATGATATTCGATAAAAACATAACATGATATTATCGGTCTACTTAGGGACTGACTCTTCATAACAGCAGAATATCTTCTCGTGATATAGTAAAAAAGGGAGGGTATGCCTTCTGATAAGTCTGCTAGGAGGGATTAATTAGGATCCAGGACAGCCTCTCTTGAATCAGATACTGGAAGACACCGGAACATTATAGGAAGTATAGATCCGGTTGCAGTCTCCGCATACTCGGGTTGGCTGCATGCAAAAGAACCAGTCGTCTATAGTCTGAGTAACAATCTCTTGCAGTTGATAAACTAGTACTTTTCAATTAGGAGGACAGACAAGACAGCGCAATGATACAACCTCCTTTACAATACAACGCGTAGTATTTAATCTGCTATCGAAGAACCTTTATTCCGTAATAGAAGCTTCTATTACAGGACTGCTCTGCTTGTTGATCATCTCTAATGGAGGACTAACTATCTTATCTGCCTGCTGGGAGGCCCTCTTTTACAAATCTAAGTCAATGAGCTGCTAAGAGGATATTCGCGGCGGGATAGCTGTCATTGTAGTATTATTGCGGGGTTGAACGACATTGAACGACAGAAAATAACCACGTCTTGAGCTTCAAACTGGTACGATTATTCGAGGATAATAAATACCTGCCGAACAGAAAGCAGAGAGCACTTTTCAACTAGCTCATGGAATAAAGAATACCAGCCTCCATGTACTTAGAAGAATGGGTAACCACGAAGAACCTATCGGCGGAAAAAAGCTGACAAGCATGTACTTGAAATCTCGTGCTCAGAGTCCACAATGAATGCTCCTAATGGTAGCCTCTATGAATGATGCCATGACGATAATTATCTGAGGGAGAGCCGTATGACGAGAAATTGTCACGTATGGTTCGGAGGGCAGCATCGACTGACCCTATCTATCTTCAATATGAGGGGCCCCGGATTGACCATGCATAGATTACCTCCATCTGTGCGGTCTGTTTCAGTTACAGCTTTCCCACCTTCATTATCCCTTCCAGTATTGGCAGGTGTATTTGCGCCTGATGAGGTAGCGATCGATGCCTTCGAAGATTTTGACTATATGCTGGAAATCCCCAAACAAGAAGAAATGGACAATCAGCAGGGAAGGAACAACCGGAACCATTGTCGAATAATCGAATATCACACAAAACACCGACGTATCAATTTGAAAAAAAGACCCCTGTTCCCCCTCAGAGACTATACGCCAAACATCGGAAGCCCTTCAACTATCAGCAGATCTGACACCATAATCTCGTGCTTCATATTTCAGGGCTAACATTGACGAATAATCAATCCCCCCCGAACAGCGGGATTATTCGCAGCATTTAGATATGAAGTATCCACGATAGTTAGTTCGTTCCCATCTAAAAAAGATGGCAATAAAAGAAGTCCTCTGTAAAGAGTCTTCTTTGTGATTGGTACTACTACGCTGGAGGCATGGCATAACATAAGTGAAGTGCTGGCTGCCGAGAACCCCAACATATTATCGGAATAATGGTTGTTCAAGCAGAGAAGATCCAAAGAAAGGGATACTTTATTTAGATACAAAATAGATCTAGATCCCGCCGGGATACGGTACGGACGGACCCCCCGGATCCGGATGAAGATATAGTCCAAATACTTTGAAGGGGGGTTTTTGTATAGATATATCCGTGCTCTAAGCCTTTCAAATAAAGGAGGCAATTACCATGTTATTAACTGATAGAAACTTTAATACAACCTTTTTTGATCCTGCCGGTGGCGGGGATCCCATTTCATACCAGCATCTTCTCCGGTTCTTCGGTCAGGGATAGCAGGGATGGCCGCATATTTGAGAGCAATCCCGAATTGAATAATGCCGCTATTTGCTGGAAAGGCTAAATAAAAAAGTAAAGGCTGCCATTAAGTACTCGGTTCATAGGCATCCGACACTAGAGAGTCGCAGCACGAAGAACCTGTGAAAAGCTTAATATAGGCAATGCACAATCAGCAGGAAAAAAGATCCTCAGAGACTACACGCAGCATCTCCCTTGAAACAATAAATATTATTCCGATACAGCAGTTTTCCATAATGCTGTAGCTAATTGTTCGGGAAACTCTTACCAGCATTCGGCTGCTTGCTAATCCGATATCAATCCGTAGTAGCAAGCATCCTTTCCTGCTGTAGATGCAATCCCCCGATGATTCAGCACCATTCGATAAAGTGCTCATTCTAATGTAAGAAGATTATATGATGGGCTCCAGCTCCAGCAAGCAGGGCGGCATAACAGCAACATCGCCCTCTTTTATGAAGTCATCTATTGATTGCCTGCCCCCCAGCAACAGCAAGTTTTTGCAGAGATATTATCAGACTGCTTTCATCTGAAATCAATCTATTGATAGCAGCCCTTGTTTCATCTTTATTCTTGCATTTTTCACTAGAGCATTGCTTGTTGTGTTGGCTTGGTTTTATTCAACATGAGAATAACGTTCTAGCCATTTCCCTAATAATCAGCAAGCATGCAGCGGACTACTCGTTTTTTGTCTTTTCGACATTTTCGACAAAAAAAAGCAGTGTTCACTAAAGGTCTAATATTCTTCGGATAAGAGGCATAAAAAAGTAGTATATAAACATTCAGGATTGTTTCAATAATTGAAGATATAGTCCGATTGCAACGAGCAAAACAGCAAGCAAAGCATCCTGAGGTTTATATTCCAATTCCGCCAGGATTTGGTATCATTAGTCATATCGTCTCTACCTTTTCAAGAAAACCCGTATTCGGTTATCTAGGCATGGTGTACGCCATGATCAGTATTGGAGTTCTTGGATTTATTGCATGGGCTCATCACATGTTTACTGTAGGGTTAGACGTTGATACACGTGCTTACTTCACCGCGGCTACCATGATTATAGCCGTGCCTACTGGAATAAAGATTTTTAGTCGGATTGCAACCATGTGGGGGGGGTCAATACAATACAAAACACCCATGTTATTCGCTGTAGGGTTCATATCTTCGTCCACGGTAGGGGGGCTTACTGGAATAGTATCGGCCAATTCTGGGCTAGATATTGCTCCACATGATACGCCCTCCCTTTTTATAAGATTGATTCCCTATTTTGACTCAATACAATAGGCTATCGCACTCTGAAGAAAGACAGCTCGGAATAGTCTCGATCTAGGAAAGCACGAAGAGCCGGTCAGCCCATCACGATGATTTTTTATCTATCGTGCAATAACCGCTTATCCTATTAGAAATTGCTGCCGTGTCTTCTCGCCCAACAGATGTTCTCGAAGTTGACAGAAGAGCTCCGAAGGAAGTAATGGCTAATCTGCGGCGCTGTTAGGTCGACACCTACAATTCTTTCCCTCCCAAGAAAGATCATCGGCATTACCTATTTTCGGACTCAACAAGAGTTGTTCTCCGACAGCAGACTGGATAATCCCAAGCAACATCCATCCCAAGAGTAAGTATTGATGATCAGTAAGAATCACAAAGAAAAAAGGGCCATACATAATAGATGTGAAAGAAGCAACTATCAAGCACTCCGCTAGACAAAAGCTAGAGGAGCCTACAAAGTAGAAACATGCATGAGCTATCATTCTAATTAGAGCGCAGGACTACTTGGAATAGATCACAAAAAAGGAAGTTGCCGCCCACTGAATGGAGCAGTACTTCTGCTTGAAGGTACTGACCATTCTGAACGCCAACAGATCTTGATACAGAACGCTGAATCCTTCAGCTGAAAGAACAACCCAGCAGGTCTATGTATTATACCTCCTTAATAATGCAATGCTCGGAATACAGTCTTTAGAAATGCCTCCTTCAAATCTAATAGTTCTTATCCAAGACACGAAGTATTCTCACATCCTAACAACGGGAAACAGTTAACAGTTGGAATAGAAAAAAGCATTCCTCCGACAGGAAAGGAAGCGGCGAATTTCCCGTCATAACTCCTGACTAGTATCTGCATTGCATGCAACAAGAGTAGAACCTGTCTAAGTTCTAATATTTAGAACTCCAAGAAGAACCTACTATGATTCTCCGATAAAAACTGTATGACCGTACTTACTGCATGCAAAAACCTATTTCTCATACTGTTGAATCAGATAGTTGTTTTGTTCATTCACAAATATCTCCAGACAACTCTCGTTGGAAATATTTATTCGGAGGGTGTTAAAAACTAAGCAGTTACTGAATAGCAGCTTGTTAGGAGACATGCGTCGTATTTATTATCTCTACTATTTTGCTGATGAGCTTCATCAATAGAGCAATAGCTTCTTTACTTTAGACCTCTCTAGCTTGCTTCTTTTCAAAAAAGGTATCTATGTAGCCCACGAAAAAACAACTAACTGCTGATCGGATGATCATTCGATCTTGCCCCTGTTTTGAGTCGGAAGGAAAGATCTTCGTTTGCTCCATAATCGACGATCAAGATAAAAATTTAATATGTTTACTGCATCGTTTCAAATGGATAATACGTAGGGGGGTCCGACGATGCTTGATATCCATTCCCGGATAGACTCCTATATCGAATAATTTAATCGATAATTGTTCCCTTCGATATTAGTTGACATCGCGGTAAACAGAGAAGGCTACCATAGACTTCTTTGTTGCGCTGTATCGTTTTTTTTGGCTATCGCACTGAGTCAAAAAGAAGCAAGCAGCCAACTGTCGAATTTCGGATGATTGCGTAAGCAACCGTTAACAAAAAAGAAATCTCCACGTTGTTTTTTGGCTTAAAACAGAGAATAACGTCCTAAGATAGAACGGTTAAGCTAATTGCTAAACTTTATTCAAGAAAGAGCCCCCTTTTTTCTCAGCAAGCAGACCCGTCGGATCATTCCGTTCTAGTGGTCTTTCTTATTTTCCTAGTTTTGGCTAGTGCAAAAAAGAAGTGTCATGGCTAAATTTGGCTGTATGCGGGAAATTCCTAGATCTAATTTTACTAGAGGAGTTGAATTCTTGAGCTCTTGAGCAAGGAGCCCCAAAAAAGAATACAAAGAAGGCGTTCTTCGCTGTAAAATTAAAAAATACCAGTTCTCGAAATTCGAAAAAAAGAGGCCTATTATCTGCTATCGAAGAATTGTTCGAGGCCTATTTAAAAAAAGAAGAAAGATCTCGAGAGTTAGTTCACAGAGGACACAGAGGCAGTAATCATCGATTAAACTACACTTCTTTTGGGTAAGACATGAAGAAGCGATAATCCGATGGACAATCCGCCGGAAACCAAACTCAAAAAAAGGGGACTACGCAGTAATCGAGGCTTTACCCGTGAAAGGCCCTTTTTTGGGGAGTAGGATTCTCAGAGACTATAGGCCAAACGCATCTGTCAATCGACGGAGTGATGAGATAGTCCTAATATGAATAATTTCTATAGAGTTGACTTATTATGTGGTTGCACATTCCCATTACGTTCTTTCTATGGGAGCCGTTTCTGCTTTATTTGCGGGATTCCATTATCGGATAGGTAAAATAACTGGTCCTCAATACCCAGAGACTTTAGGTCAAATTCATTTTCGGATTACTTCCTCCGGTGTGAATCTGACTCTCTTTCCTATGCATTTCCCAGGTCAATATTAGGCCTCCACCAAATGATGCACCTTAGACCGTAATTTGGAGTGAAACATCACTATACGCTGGAAATTCCTTAGAGCCCTTGCCTACTGGATAGTAAAAAACAGCAGGGATTGGACAATCAGCAGGAAACCAAAAAAGTCTTGATAAAGTCATGACGAGTAGGATCCTCAGAGACTACGCGTGATGCCCCCCCGATGAATGAATTACATAAAGATATAATAGTCCGCGGGGTGAAGATATAGTCCGGCCTCGTTAGAAATATCGCGGAGTAATTCATCTTTTCAAGTGATGACCATTTAAATAAAAATGGTCATCACTTGAAAGTCGACCTTGCTGATCAAGATAGAAGCTAGATCATGAAAAGAAACTTTGTTCATGGAAAAAAGGTCTTCGAGGAGCTCTCTTATAATAGTCAAGGTGATACAAAAGACGGAGTATAAGCACATATAAAACGAAATATGCGCCGCTAAACAAACTGGATACAGAGAACTAAGAATATGGAATAAATATGATGCAGTACTTCCCCGCTGTTCGAATGGTAAAGACTGCTAGTACCTAAGAGAGAGGCCACTTCTTTGCAGGTTTGAAATATTGAGAATAGCAGCACACGATACCGGTATACACTTATCAAAGGAACATGCTCCTAAAACAACTCGTTATCAAACCCCGTTCTAACTCCTAATTTGAATGGCTCCATGGCAGTACTTGAGAAGCTCATTCTCAAGTATTCGTGAAGGAAAACCGCTTGCAGGTATGCCACGTCGCATTCCTGATTATCCAGATGCTTACGCTGGATGGAATGCCTTTAGTAGTTTTGGCTCATATGTTTCTGTAGTAGGGATTTCTCGTTTCTTTGTAGTGGTTTTTCCTACTCCAACAACTAGTGATGAAAAGTGTGCTCCAAGTCCTTGGGCTGTTCTTGAGCATAATTCAACGACACTTGAATGGATGGTCCCAAGCCCTCCGGCATTTCATACTTTTGAAGAACTTCCAGCTATCAAGGAAAGCATTTGAGACGTTCTATGTCATTTAGACTCAGCTCCGGATTTATCGCAGCAACACTTAATAAGCACCGCGCCCCAAGACAGACCTAGTCTGCCGCATGGGGCAGCCCCGCAGTTGTTTACAAAGCAGACTAGTCCGAGAAATAAAAGAACCTCTAACAGACTAGTCCGAGAAATAAAAGAACCTCTAACAGACTAGTCCGAGAAATAAAAGAACCTCTAACAGACTAGTCCGAGAAAGAGAAATAAAAGAACCTCTAACAGACTAGTCCGAGAAAGAGAAATAAAAGAACCTCTAACAGACTAGGAACGTTTTCTTATGATCACTTAATATTCTTAGATGGGAAGTCTTTGAATAATTCTGTATCAAGCCGCCTGCCTACTGCCTAGGAGGTTGCCTGCCACATGGTTCTTCGTATACAATAGAATATACGAAGACCTAGAAGAATACTATCAGTCACTTCTTTATACTTGCTATATCAGTAAAAGAGATGCTCTTTAAGAAAGATGTCGCTATTCAAAAAAGAGGTCCAGAAAGAACTCTATTTGCTTTTGATGGTAAGCAAATATGTTATAAAATCGAAAGAAAAACTATAGAAAATGGAGGAAGATGACTCCAATACTGTATGTAGAAATAGGTAGTCAACATGGATCTGCGAGAAGCTTGCTGTTTTTCTTGTATCAGATAACTCCGTACTCTATAGCAAGACTCTGCACTTGAAAAATCATCAGCCTTCTTTGTCGAAGCATACTCCGAATATTTAGAGAATAATTGGTACCAAGAAATAATCAATCCATGGATGGAGGCCATCATGCTAGTAGACCTATTCCTAAAAATAGAGGTATCTACGCAGACCATATTTCTTCGATAACATGCCTTTTTTCTTGCCGGAGTAAGTACCTCCTTTATTAGCCGCTTCTTTATTTAAATCTTAGACTATAGCGGGTATCTACGCATTGTTGAGCGACTCTTGTAATTCATACCAAAGAATGGGAAGTCGCCCTTCCTTTGCTTGCCCGCCCTCCTCCCTGAATGGCTACCAGTCCGCTTCTCCAAATCATGAATCATGCTGCGATTGGAGTCTGTAAATATTGTTGCTTGCGACCGGGACAAGCTGCATGCAAACAAAGCCTCTTAAATCAATCGTCGGTGGTCTTGCTGAGTTTGAATACAGCAATCTTGACATGACAGCTTCTTTTTTCCAATCTATAAGTTCTTGTAAAAGCAGATCACATTGATCAAGAATCTATAAGTTCTTGTAAAAAAGAAAAGCAGATCACATTGATCAAGAATCTATAAGTTCTTGTAAAGCTGTCAACACAGAATATCTTGTTATAGGCTACCTGAAAAGCTTCTTGCAAAAGAGGCCGATAAGTACACGGGGATAGCAAACGGAGAGGAGAAAGCGGGGATAGTTGCCAAGAACAAGGAGGCAACCGATACAGTAAGAGGTTGTTCTTATAGCGAGCGATAGCAATAGCAACCTCTGATATGCTTCCTCATTCACTGTTTTTAAGGATGTCTTCTCCGTAGCAATGTACTGGCCAGTAAAAAAGATTGGCTTATTCCGCTTACTACATCAAAGGAAAGGGTCGATATTAGACGGCCAGCCCCATGCCACTGTTAGAAACTGTATGGCAAATATGCCGGATCTGCCATTGATATAAGGAGGGCAGATCCGGTAAACGAGAAGCCAAACCGTATGGGGGTACAGGGTACAGACTATGATCGGCGGAACTCGATGACTTATCACCGATCCATAGACCCTTAAATAGACTGAATTCTTACTACCATACCCTCTTCGAGTGCCCTCTTCGAGTGAAAATGCCCTCTTCGAGTGCCCTCTTCGAGTGAAAATGCCCTCTTCGAGTGCCCTCTTCGAGTGCCCTCTTCGAGTGCCCTCTTCGACTTCATTGAATTACCTGCTATAGGCTTGGAAACATTTCTGCTCGGTCGCAATACTGGCTACTATCCTTTGAATAGGAGTAGAGCTAATAGACCAAAGCTATTGGTAATCAAGTTAGGAATATAGTTAAACACTGGAAAATAAAAAAAACAACTTGTCTTCTTGAAATAGTTGAGAAGCATTAGTCTTGGGAGTATTTGACATGATAAGCAACTTCTTTGAATAACATTGGGAAATGCAGAAGAAATACCTGTCTAGGCAGATAACTTCGCGTTTGAATAGCGATCTCGGCTATCAGGCGGCTGGTAAGACTGATCAGCGTTTATTCATGATGCAGTCCGATGATTAAAATACCCATCTAATAGAATTGGAACTAGTCTTATTTTGGAGACGGTTCTTAAATCGTTAGTTCCGGTGTATCAATCAGAAGTAAAGTGGGAACGATGCATCTATTTTTCTTCGACTATGGTCTTAAGAGTGCTGCTTCCTTCTAGAGACTTACAGAGTAAGCCAAATACTGAGTGTTTACAGAAAGCAGAGACGCTTTAAATTCTTGTCTCAGCGAGCATAGGACACGCCTGTTTCATTTCAAATTCTCTGGGCTTATTATAAGGCCGAAAAGATCTTGGTATTTGCCTTCATCACTCCTTTTCGAGGCTAGAACTTTTGCTATGTAGATAGAATCCTTCTATGTCGTTAATAGCAGTTGCTGCTTCTTTTTGAGTATTGAGTAGCCTGCACATCTTCTATGCAGAAGGTATTAGGTCCTCCCGACTGACTAGAATCGGCGGGGTTTTCCACCTCCATCTCCGCGCCCGCGGCCTCATGCTGCATGATACAGACTCCATTATCTATCGTATCGGTAGAGTCTCGAGGCCGAAGGAGCTCGCCGCGCTCGTACGAGGATCGACATCTTAACGCCAAGAAGCCCCCAGCAAGCAAAGCAGAGCCGATTCCCGAAAACCGCCCATGGACCTGGGCTTTTGTATCGGGGCTAGGACTCACAGTATCAAAAGGATACGGCCTAGTGCTAACAGACAAACCGTTGCAAATAATGTTTCGCTAGGTAAAACAAGATAGCATTCAAACTTGGCTATTGAAAAGAGGGGTGAAGCAAATAGCTGCTTTCGCCCCTCTCAATTTATTGAAAAGATTCTTTTTTTATTGAGTTGCTAAGAAGCTCTGCGTAAATTTTTGGCAAAAGGTAGCCAGTTGACTACTAATTTGCTCAGTGATGTTTTTTTGTTGTACAATAGCAGAAAGTATACCTGGGTCGATAGATTTCAATAGCTCTTGCTCATAGTGCGTTATGAGAACGACGGGTATTTGGTCTAAGTAACCTTTGACAGCTGCATAAATAACCACGATTTGTTTTTCAATAGGAATTGGGCTATATTGTGGTTGTTTAAGTATCTCAGTTAACCTAGCCCCACGATTTGATAAATACTGAGTCGCAGCATCAAGATCTGAACCGAATTGAGCAAAAGCGGCTACTTCACGATATTGTGCCAATTCTAGTTTTAAGCTACCGCATACTTGTTTCATGGCTTTCAACTGAGCCGCAGAACCGACGCGACTCACAGATAATCCCACGTTAATAGCAGGTCGACTTCCACGATAAAAGGGTTCTGTTTCCAAAAAGATTTGATAGAGTAGCCCGGAGGCTCTCAAAGATCCGGACGTGATAAATTTCTCCCTCATCCGGCTCCCATAGGAGACTGTTAGAATGAGAGGCATCTGAATTCTTCAATTAGGTAGACCAGTGGCGGTCTCCCAGTTTTTGTACCGGTCTCATCGGGAGATCCTGAAAATCCTGGAACGTTATTAGTATTTTGGTAAATCCTCGGCGGGTGCCATTCACTTCGTGTACTGTGGGAAAAAACTCCGTGGACTCCTTCCTATGGCTCTTAATTGTTCGTATTTTCGGGGCTTTACCGTACCCTCTTATAATCCCGGAAATTGAGGACTTATGCTTGAGGGCTAAGGTGCTAAGGGGAGAATATCTCAAATGGTAGTTGACCAGGTCTCGGACTTCCCAGATGTTGTGCGCGCATTTGTAATAGCTTGGGATCCCATGGGCTTTGGATTTGAACCAGTCGATAATAGTTAGATCATCCAGATTGGAAATAGCAGCGACCGCAATAGGTCTTCGGGTATTCTTGGCTACAATTGCGTTATTTTTAGACCGCAGACATTCCGGTATGTGAGATATTGGGCATCTTATATAAAGAAGCACGAGGTTGACCGCTCCGGGATTATGGGAGAGTGCTATAAACTCCGGCGGGATAGCACTATCTTTGATGTACCTTTTTGTTTTTATACCAGAAGAGTCTAAGTTGTCCAAGAACTTACTGGGTTCCTCCACCTTCTCCACGATGTCTACCCCGTATAGATCTTTCAGGGCTTGTCTAACTTCTTGTTCGACCCTGAGGTTTCCAAGGGATTTAGCCTCTCGAATCCACTGCCCAGCTACTCCCCTTATGCTGGTGTTCCGAGAATTATTCTCATCCCCTGCTTTTTTCCTGGTGAGTCTATTACCCTGTTCCCATGAGTACTCATGGTGGGGTATTAGTACATTGAGCGACTCTTGCGGAGCGTCCGAAGCTTGCGATCGACTAAGGGTTGCGGCTCCCACTGCGACCTGTACTTGCTTAAGGTAGGTTTGCTCAGCCCTAGCAAAGGTATCCTCTATGGTTCGGCGTTGGATCGAGGCTCCCACCTTGTTCATCATAGATTGGTACTTCTTATGTGCCTTCTCTCTGGCCCTACGGGCTCTTTGTTTAAATCTGTTAATAGCCTCTAGCTCCCCCAACTTACCCTTGGTAATAAAGCCGGAACAACCTGGTGTCATTCTAGCTTGAATGTCGAAGCCTATAAAACGAACCCAATCGGAACGCGCGTGGACCAAGTTGTCCTTCTCTATCTCTAGGTGCAGGGCAGATTGAAGGAAATCGTTGATTTCCCCTCTAATGGTCTTACTCAAGTCCTTCGGGCCCTCGATACCTACCGAGAAATCGTCGGCATAGCGGACGTACTTGATATTGTATCGCTTGTGAGCTAAACGTCGCTGGTCCATCTTGGTATTCAAATCTTTTTTCGGGGGGTTTGCATTCTTCGCGTGATAACGTACTATAAGATTATGCATGAATCGGTCAAATTTGTGCATGTAAACGTTAAACAGGAAAGGGGATAGGGACCCCTTGTTTTCCCGGATGTCAAAGTAGTTTATCCCTTTAATAAGCATCTTGCTGCGAATCTCGTCGATAACCCTACGGTCCGCTATCTGCTCTTCCAGCGCAGCACACAGTACGTCGTTATCGAAAAAAGCTGCTTTACTATTCACGTCGTAGTCGAGAAGCCAATGTACGTCCCTCCAACCAAATTGTTGCATTTGTTGGAGCGCCGAGTGGGCGCTTTTTCCGGGTCTGAATCCGTGGGATAAGTTGCTAAAGACAACCGGGAGGATCCAGCAGTGTTTAACGATGTTGCTGCCCCGGGCTGTACCGACATAACCTTCGAAGATAGGCTCTAAAATTCTTTTGAAGGCCTGTTGAATTATTTCGTCCCGGGGAGCTCCTATGGAAAAAAGGCGCTCCCCCGGCGGTATGCCAACTTTCTTCGCAGCGGCTGCTCTTTGGATTCCCTTGTGCAAGCTTATGCTGGTCTCCGTAAACCAGTCTTCCCCGGTTGTTTCGCCCGTGCTGCCACCTGGTATCTCTAGCCACGCCTGTTTCAAATTCTCTGGGCTTATTATAAGGCCGAAAAGATCTTGGTATTTGCCTTCATCACTCCTTTTCGAGGCTAGAACTTTTGCTATGTAGATAGAATCCGCTAACGTTCCTTCTATGTCGTTAATAGCAGTTGCTGCTTCTTTTTGAGTATTGAGTAGCCTGCACATCTTCTATGCAGAAGGTATTAGGTCCTCCCGACTGACTTGTTAATATTAGAATCGGCGGGGTTTTCCACCTCCATCTCCGCGCCCGCGGCCTCATGCTGCATGATACAGACTCCATTATCGGTAGAGTCTCGAGGCCGAAGGAGCTCGCCGCGCTCGTACGAGGATCGACATCTTAACGCCAAGAAGCCCCCAGCAAGCAAAGCAGAGCCGATTCCCGAAAACCGCCCATGGACCTGGGCTTTTGTATCGGGGCTAGGACTCACAGTATCAAAAGGATACGGCCTACAAACCGTTGCAAATAATGTTTCGCTAGGTAAAACAAGATAGCATTCAAACTTGGCTATTGAAAAGAGGGGAGAAGCTCTGTTAAGATCGCCTACGGTGTTGCTACTTGGGGTAGGAAGGGTCCAACTACCCCTTAATCCTTGGCTCTGTCGCCGGGGACGACGATGCGCCGCCCCCGACTCACCGATCCCACACACGTCACGTCGCACTCCATCTGTAATGGAAATCACATTGGTAGGAATATAAGCGGATACGTCTCCAGCTTGTGTTGTAGAACTAGCCCGCAGGCCGTCACCGAACCGTACGTGATGGTTTCCCATCATACGGCTCCTACTGGAACATTCCGGGGGTGAGAGCGAGGCTCTTTGTATTCTTCGGAAACTGATACCAACAAGGTTTTTTAACTGTTCTACCTAGACAAATATGGCTGCTTGTAGGGGGGAACAGCAAAGAATCGTTGGATTAATCATAGGAGATATGTTCTCCCCATGAAGAGATCATGAAAGGATACGACGAATACTTGATTGTAACAGAGAACATGAAGAACCAATTACTGAAAAAGAAATATCTGTAATCTTGGTAATCTTGCCATTGACTCTTTCTCAAGAGGTCGTATAGAACTAACGATGTTTGAAATGGCTTGAAAGTAGATGTTAGAATGGCTTCTTCAGTAGACAGTTATTCAACAAGGGTTGTCTCAGCAGTAATTAGAATGCTCTTCCCTTCCGCCGGACATTAATCCACTAAATGATGACGCGATAGCCGGAAAAAACTCGAAGAGACAAGGAATTCTTTGCGCCTAGTGTTTATCTCCAGTGGGGTAGGAAAACCAGTGAGCATGGAATATTCGCCAGAGGATTCTATGAATACTTTCGGAGATTTGGAGTATACGCCCATTATTTTGGACACAGTAGTGTTATACTTGTGCGCTAGTGTGCGTGAGGGAGAATATCTAAGCATCCAATTCACGATCTTGATAAGCTCCCATCGGTTGTCCGCACATTGGTATAAGTTAAGCGGGCCATAGGCCTTCTGCTTAGAAAAATCGATTATTTGAATATCCTCAAGCTCTGTGATCTGGGGCAGGGATTTAGGGAATGCGCCCTGTTCGTCCCGAATGAATCCAACCGATCGCAGCTTCTCCCTAATTTTTGAATAAGGCATCTCCGGATAAACCGTACTGCGATTTAATCTATTAGTGAGCTCCGAATAATCTTCTGAGATGGCGTTGTTTCCTGTTGACGCGAACTTCTTCGGATTACTACCGTATTTTTTCCTGCCCTTCGTTGAGGTCTCTCTGCTCAGCAGTTCATCCAGCGCGCTATGGTATTGCTCCCTCAGACCAATCAGTTTGCTAAGGTCTTCCCTCCCCATGATGTTGAACAGGTCGGCCTCCTTGGGCTCCTCACTAAGTGTCCTGGCTCTCGAACCCCAAGCCGAGACCAAGAATCCCCATTCCTTATCCCATTCTTCCTCTGCCTCTTGGTACCTAGAGTTAGCAGGCGGATTCCCGAGGGCCCTGCGGGCTGCCGCCGGGTCTTCGTCTAAGGGGGGTCGTCTAGAGGAAGCTGATACGCCTCGCTCTCGCTGCGCTTCCCTGCTTATGAATAATCCATGGTCGAAGTTACTTTTGATCTGGTTCGGCGTCTCTCCCAATGCGTCGATAGTTCTTTGGCGCGCCGGAGTAAAGCCTCCGGACCTCAATAGCTTGCTAGACAACATAGTCTGATGGGCCTGTCGGAGGTGACCCTCTGGGACCTTCCTATAGTATTTGGTGTACGCCTTGCTCACCATTTTGAAGTATTGCTTATATTCCCCCCTGCGCGCGCCTCGAATTCGTGCCTTGAGCCGTGCAAAGCGCTCTGCTATTTTACCCCCCTTTTTTACCGGGCCAAGTGAAAGTCCGACCGATAGGTGAAACCCTAAGAAAGGAGTTTTCCCGCTTTTGGTGTGAAATATGTAGTACTCTGATACTTCAAAGTGCATACTACTCTTAATAAAATTGGAGATCGACGTAGCCGTGTCCTTGGCAAAGGCTTTATCCCCCTGGACGCCGACGATAAAATCGTCCGCATATCGGACATAATACGGGGATGAACCTTGTATCCAAAAAAAAGGCTAATCCCCTTGCGCTTTAGGTCTTTTCTTAAGTCCCTGTTGGCTCTCAGTTTTTTTCTGATGCCCCATTCTTGTTTCTTTGCTAACGTCAGCAATTTACGTCTTTCGCTTACGTACACCTTATTGGGTATTTTTTCCGATGGCACCTGATGTTTCTTCTTGAGATCGATCATGAACACGTCCAGATGATGCATGGCTACGTTGAATAGGAAGGGACTTAAGACAGAACCCTGAGGCACACCACTCGTTGATTCTTCTGGTTCATTTCCAAGCACGAAGTTGATGACGCGGGCCTTCAACATTTTCCGAAGCTCGTCCTCCACACGTTGGTCCGCAACGTGTTGCTTCGAGAGATTTACAATCAGGTTATGGTTCGTATTGTCGAAGGCCTTCTTAACAGCGAACTTAAGGAACCAATTCGGGGCGCCCCAGAATTGCTTGATTTCTTTAAGCGCCGAGTGAACGCCTCCTCGGTTAGGTCTGCTGAATCCGTGGGCTACGTGAAGGAATATAGGGGGGGAATGTCTGGTCATAGCCTTCGTCGTATAGCTACCGCGAAGAACTACTTTTTTAAGTCCCGTGTTTTTTCCTGGTGGGATGACATTGTTGGGATGACATGTCTCGCTCCAGACGGAGCCTTCGAAGATGGGTTGCAATACGTTCAAGAACGCTTGCTGAATGATCCTGTCTCGGGGGTTACAAACTGCTAGTAGGGGACGCGTCTCCCCGGGTTGTTTGAAAGAATTGTTGGGTTTTTGTTTTGGAACATAAACTCTCCTCGCCGGGGTATACCTGTAAGTCCCGCTCTTTAGTTTCGAACTAGTGTTTTGGAACCACTCGAATAAAGTAGTCAAATCGGCAGTTCCATGCTGTCTTCGATACCTGTCCAGTTTCGGGAGTTGTCCGCCGCGGTTACCTGGCTTTTTTCTTATGCTGTTCCATGCCAGGATTAGATTATCTTCACTCGCGATAAGCGAAAAGATGTCTTCATATTTTCCCGTTTTCACCTTCCATCTGTTTCGGAGCCCTGTTATTAGGAGCTGCTCGAAATTCGTTCCAGTACCTTCATTCGTATGGACGCCTTCAGTTAACGGAGGCTGAAAGCTGTCTTTGGAATAATTCCTCGTACCGAGAGCCTTCTTCGGTAGCCTATAACCCTCAGTAACAACCCCGCTCGGACGTAGTAGACGCCCTATCGTAATAAGGTGAGCGCTGCCGGAGTGGATTCTTTTTTTAGTAGGTATTATATGCTTATACCCAGAGCTCTCATCGAAGAAATTTATAGGATACGATGCTGCGTTCACCCATTGAACAAGGTTAATAACAGGCGAAGAAGGCTTATTTGTTGGCTTCTGGACCCCGCCGATATCCGCTCTTATCCCCCTACTAGCGCTCTGGTCTTTCGGGTTGCTTCTCGTCGTGGTTTGGTAGTACCTGCCAGCGACTTCCCCTCCAACCATTGTTTGAATCATACTACGTCCCGTCGGGGCGCACTCAATCACAGGTGGCGCAGTCAAGCTACCCGCACCAGTCTGGTCTGACATTTTAGCGGCTCTTTCTGATAAACGAGAATGTAAATAGAAGACATCTCCAGGGAACGCCTCACGACCTGGTGGTCGACGTAATAATAATGACATTTGGCGATACGCCACTGATTGCTTACTCAGATCATCATAGATTATTAATGCGTGCATTCCATTATCTCTAAAATATTCTCCCATAGCACAACCTGAATATGGTGCCAGGAATTGCGGAGGAGCTGGATCCGAAGCAGTGGCTGCTACAATAATGGAATATTCTGAAGCACCCGCTTCTGAAGGAATCTTAACTAATTGTGCCACGGTTGAACGTTTCTGTCCAATCGCTACATACACACAATACAATTTTTCATCTTGTGTTTCACTATCAGAGGTGCCCTGTGCGTTGATTTGTTTCTGGTTCGATATGGTATCAATAGCTATAGCGGTCTTTCCAGTTTGTCTGTCTCCTATTATAAGTTCTCGTTGACCACGACCTATAGGAACCAGGCTATCCACTGCTTTTAATCCCGTTTGCATCGGTTCGTGCACAGATTTACGTGCAATAATCCCTGGGGCTTTCACTTCTACACGTCTTCGTTCTACAGCGCTTAATAAAGCACCTTTTCCATCAATGGGTACTCCTAACGCATCAACCACACGACCTAACATGGCCTTTCCTACCGGAACATCCACAATAGATCCAGTGCGCTTTACAATATCTCCTTCTTTGATGGCAGTATCACTACCAAATATAACAATTCCTACATTTTCATTTTCTAGATTTAAAGCCATTCCTTTTACACCGCTGGCAGATTCAACCATTTCCCCCGCTTGAATCTTGTTCGATCCATAAACACGTGCAATTCCATCTCCAACTGAAACCACTCGACCGATCTCGTCCACTTGCAATTTGGTGTAATAGTTGGTAATTCTTTGTTCTAATAAAGTGGAGAGTTCAGCTCCGGCGGCCAATTTGTTGTTCATAAATGGAAGAAACGACTAATCCATAATTCCGCAATCTGAACCTTATTAAGATCGGTATAATCGTCATCAATTTCTTTCAGATCAGAAGAGGCTTCTCTTCCTTCTGATTGAGGTCAAATAAGTCCCTCCCCCTTTTTCTTGATTCTAACTTGAAACTAAGAAACTGCAATACAGTTGTTTCAAGAATATTGGAAGTTTAGAAAGCGGTTTGAAAGATGTTCTTCTTTTTTGGATAGAAGAGTCGCTCCAACAATTCTTATCCAAGAAGAGCATTTTTCATTATATAACTATTGAACCTTGCTCAAATGAGATTATTGATTCATAGTTAGTGGCAATATCTGCTGCGAGTAGTCTAGTCCCGATCCCGGGATGATTTGTTGTTCTTGTTCCCAGGGACTTGCAAAATCAAAATAGCGAAATTCTTGAGTCATCTCAATAGGTTCAGAAACCACACGTTTTTCTGAATCATCATACCGTACTTCCACATATCCACTTAAAGGAAAGTCTTTTCTTAATGGATGACCCTCAAAACCATAATCTGTTGATATACGTCGTAAATCGGGATGATTAGAGAAATACACACCAAACATATCCCAAGTTTCTCGTTCCCACCAGCCGGCCGATGGGAATATACCGACTACCGAACAAATTGGAGTGATTTCATCTACACTTGTTAATATACGTATGCGCGTATTATAGTCAATACTAAGTAAATTATAAACTACTTCGAATCTTCGTAGTTTTCGAGAGGGATAATCAACTCCACAAATATCAATCAAAACTTTAAAACGCGTATTGGTATGATACTTCGGAAAATATAATAATTGAAATAGACTGTTCGGGTGGGTATATAATATATTTTCATGTTTCGATGTTTGACATTTATGTATCCATTTCGGTAAAGTGGCTATCAGAGATTTGAAAAACAATTGGTTATGCATAAATCGGAAGACTAGATATTTTTATGAACGTAGCATGCTCTTCGAATGTAATAAGATTATTCGATCCCAGCAGAACAACTGGTTCTTCTCACGAAAAAAGCATGTGGAAAACAATCGTATACCTCGTTTGGGCCGGTTGCCAGTTTTTGGTTAGCGGTTTCGTGTCGGGTAGCTTTTGACCATATCGCCGCGTGTAGGGAATGGCTGCTGGCAAGTGGCGCGCAACAACCTCCTTGTTCTCCTTGTTGCCCTTCCTAGCCTTAATTGGTTTTGACAGGTCCCTGCCACCCTTGGCAGAAACCTTAGCTGCTGTGCCTAGTTTGAATTTGGCCGCATATGTTTTGGCCAATGACGTACGTAGTATATAGCTCAAGCGCGTGACACATTGGCGTTTAGAGTTTGCGAGATGGTAATAGTTGGCAAGGCCGCGTGGAATGGAGGCTATGCGGGCAACCGAGTAGGTTTGGGGATACTGGAAGTAAGCAAAATTAGGTTTCGGGTGACCCGATTTATCACAAAATCCCTTCTCCGCCAGACGGTTTATAACTTTCCGCATATCTACAAGTAAACTAAGCCCACCAGATCTGCGTATTCCGTACCTCCCTCTAAGGTAGTCAAGACTCGCAGCAATAAGGTATCCAAGGAAAGCAATCTTCGTCGCAGCCCCCCTTATGCAAATTATTTGTTGTCCCTGTCCCGTACGACGGGAGTTATCCAAGAGGCTACTAAGGGGGGGGATCTTGAGCCGCACTTCAATAAATCGTGTAACCAAGCCGCGTATCCTTTCTGCCAGAGCTCTTGGACCAATGACTCCAATGATAAAATCATCTGCGAAGCGCACATGGTTTATTTGCCGCGGGGAGGCTTCTTCCCTTCTCTGTGTGCTGCGCAGACACAATTCCTCACGCCTGCTGTCTGTCAAGGTCAAGTCAACAATACGTTTCAGTCGCATAACAAAAAGGTCTAGCTCATGCAGCACTATGTTGCATAGAAGGCCAAGGCCCACCCCTTCTTTCTTGGTGCCCTCCTTTAGTAGGGTTTCTTTCCCACTTCCCACCCCACACTTTGCAGGTTCCTTTTCCGTTCCTTCCAGCTGCTCCTTGTTTTGAACCAGGTTCAAGAATCTGTTGTCTCGAATTCTTCTAAGCATGAGGCCTATAAGCACTTGCTTATTCAACAAGTCTTTTTTATTGAATTGCTCACCTCTAACTATGAACCAGACGGTACCCACAAAGTCACGGCGTATCTGCTTCAAGCAGGTATGTTGGGAGCGGCCCGGTCGAAATCAAAAGAAATCCATGGGAACACGAAAGAAAGTACGGTTCGTAAACCGTCTCTAGGATGCCCTGCTGTATATCCTTGCAGTAGACCACGGGTCTCAGCAGACGGAGTATTATCCTTCTTAGACGACTGTGGATCCCCCCCCCAGAAAGAACAGAAGGCTCCTTCTTGCTGCGAATCTCCCTGTTCGCCCCATTACACTTCTTCGGCGATTCCGAAGACATGGGTTCTTCTGTAAATCGTAGACATGATGCCCCCCAGTTTTCACTCGGTGTAGCTGCTATTAGTAGAGATTGGTTATCCATAAACTGATGAAATAATCTTTTATCTAACGTCTTAACTCTGCTGAATGAAGTGTTATGGCTGCTCTTCCTTGTCGATCGCAGGTTCAATGAATGTGTGTGGCTGGCGAGGGCGAGGCGACCACCCGTATATACGCCAGCAACGCAGAAGGTCTATCCGTGGCAGATGAACAACGGTTCTTCTTTTTTCTGATGGTTTTTTGTTGTTTGATATCGCCTCTCTCTTCTAATCCATCCTGACTAAATAAAGCAGCTTCTTAGCCCATACATAGGAGGTTGTTCCCGGCTATTCTCCTGTCACAGGGAAATGTTCTTCTTTGGATTTAGAAGACATCTGTGACAGCTCCGACTATCGTGGTTTCTATACATGGTATGCTTCCCGGTAATTAAATAATTGAATTGTTGGTTGGGCCTGGGCCTCCTTTCTTTGGCGTAATAACTGCAGATCATTTGGGAAAGCTTGCCAGGACGCTACGCGCCTCGCAAGCATTCAAATTTATTAATCTGGCTTCACATTTGCCAAGAATGGGCGTTATAGCAAAATAGGAGAAAAAACCCACTGAAGCAATTTGTCCAATAGTAACATATGGTGCTTCCACAGGTTGACATCCAATCCAACCTAGAAGCAAGCGATCTGCTACAAGCAACCAAAACAATTTTTGGTGAATTGGTCGAAAACTTGAACTACGTACATATGAAGTGTTAATGAAAGGTGGAGCCAATAATGACACAAAAACTAGTCCTATGGCGGCTACACCCCCCAATTTGTTAGGTATACTTCGAAGAATCGCATAGACTGGTAAGAAATACCATCGAGAGTAAGGGAAGATGGGGCTCGATGACGTACGTCAACGTCCCCCAACCCTTCTCACAGAACCGTACGTGAACGTTACCGCTCATACGGCTCCCACCCCCAATCTTCTTTGAGTTCGTTGTAGAGTTTAATCATCGAGGCTTGTCGATGTCGATGTCGACGTCGACCCCCCAACAAAAATTGATTCATTGTCAGCAAAGGTGCTTCCTTTTATTTTTCGATAATACCAATGAGTACTATGAAGTCCAATCCGAAGAGCGTGGAAGCCTAATCTGTCGTATACTTCTCGGCGTTGTTTTTCTTTTCGGCGGGTGCCAGGGAGCTGCTTCACATATCGATAAAAAAGGAAGGTGCTTACGCTTCTTTTTTCGAGTAAAGGGTTGTTATGGACTTCACTGAATTGTTTCCCCATAACAACCCTCAGTAGGTGTAGGGAAAGGGAAAGGGAAATATACCCTTGGCTTCGCCGTCTTCGCCGTTTCCACCCGCAGCTCGTGGGTATATTTGTCTATGACTTTACCTTTTTTCATCTTGTGTGATAGGGTGCGTAGGCAGGACCATCTGAGCTGATAGTCTACTACCTTTTTGACCTTGTAGGAGTTATCACAACATCGGTAATAACTTAAGAACCCGTGCGCGACACTTCCGTACCATTGCGTGATAGTGACATCGTCTTGGGTCGCGAGGACAGGTACGGAGGTTGGTCTTCCCTCAGCGTTAATTATTCCTCTGGCCCTTAACTTGTCTAGTATCCGCGAAAGCGGTGCGTATATCTGTATTCGGTTGTTTTTTGTCGGCAAATACCTTGAATTGGTCTTTACTTCTTTATTTAGGCCCTCGAGCAGCTTGTCACAACTTCTTTGCACCGAATGCTGCTCACGGAAGAACATCATGGCGTCCTGCTGAATCCCCGCTGCTCTCCTTTGATCTTCTCGGTATTCGGGTTTTTTAATAAGGTTTTTTCTATCGGCCTTCAACTTCAAGGCCCTCTTGAGGGCGCACACCAGTAACTTCTCTCCGAGCTTCTTAAGCCCTTTCTCCCACCCATTCGAAAGCTCCAACGCGGCCTTTCGGACGCGGCCCCGATATTTCTTCCTGGCCCGAGTCGCTGCATGTTTTGTTTTATCTGCATATTTGGACGACCTCACGCAAACTTGTTGACTCGGATAATAGAGACTCATACCTAAGAAGGTTGCCTTTTCCACTACAGAGTGTCCCAGACGGGTTTTCTCTGGGTTTATCTCCAGAACGTCTCTGAGGAACCGGGAGACTCGTTCCATGACTTCGCGGGCCAAAGCTTTCGACCCCGAAACTGCCATCGGAATGTCGTCGGCGTAGCGGCACGCGTAGACTCGGTTATTAGTAGGGTCGTCCTTGTTGGTCAACGGATCATCCGCAAAGAAGGGTATATTTCTGTAGACTCTTTGGTCCATTACAAAGCTGACAAGTCCCGCCCTCGAAGTAAAAGCATCAGTCGCTAATTCTTGGGCATCGAGCAGCCGCCTACTTTCTTCGAGTTCCTTTCGGATCCTTAGGATCTCCCCGTCGAGTCTGTCGAGGTATAAATTGGTCAGGATGGGAGATATAACGCTTCCCCGCTCTTGTGGAAGAACCGCCGGGCCTCCCACCAACAAGCATTGGTTCGACACCATAATCTTCTTCGCCGCGTTCCACATTTGGTTCAAGGTACTTTCGGGTCTACTATCTCGAATGGTTTCGCTTATTATTGACACTAGTATTTTCTTGTTGATAGTGAAGCCGCGAATATCGAATTCGAGCCACCACGATGGGTTCCACATTTTGATGTCCCTCAGGGCTGAGTGAGTACCCCCCTTGCTGTTCAAGCCATGGGATATTATATCTTGGAACCTCGGTTCGTAGATAATTTCCAGTACCATCCGGAAAGCCTCCTGTATTATCTTGTGTTCGCGAGGAGCCCAAATGTTGAAATTGTCTTGAGTTATTACCGACGAAAAAACTGGTGTAGGCGCTGCTTCCTCTTTCCACCGGCTTCTTAAGAAGCCTGCTGAGGACTGACTTCTTGGCTCGTAAAACTCGTATGTACCCTCCCTCAGTTTCCGGCCCGTTTCATGAAACCATTTTTTATTCTTCGCATGAAGCCACTCCGTTACAAATTCGACATGGGAAGAGCGACACGCTGTTTTTTGACGTAGAAAGTATGACTGGTTGTTATAGGCCGTAAGTAGCACTTCCGGTTTAGATATAATCTCCCTTACCAGATGGCGATATTTGCCATCGATGAATTGTTTCTCTACAAGTTGGGCCAGATGTGGAAAAAGTAACTCCAAGGGGTTAAGAGGAACGTCAAGATCTTGATTAGGCGTTCTTCGTTTCGAATAATTCTTAATCGCTCCACCCATCTGTCCATGGATCGGGTTCGCCTCATCTTCCAATTGTTGGGCCCCCCCATGAACATGAAGGCCTAAGGCTTTATTCGAGGCTTCGCTTATCAGTTCCGGGGGGGTTCTTGGCCCCGGCCAATCTTGTTTCGGTCCCAGCCAATCCGAAGCACTCAGTGTGGTCCTCCCTAATAAGCATTTACCAGTCTGCGAACAACTTGGCGACGCCGTCTTGTTTGGTCCTTCCTCAGAGGGGCCCTTTCCTCCCCCGGAATTAGGAGTACTCGCGTGAGTCCGGCAAAAAAACGACGTGACCGCCTCGCCTAGGAGGCAGCCCCTCATAGTAAGAAGGCGGCTCGGGGTATCAGGAACCACAAAGAGCATTTTCCCACCCAAAGAGCTTGCCCTGGGGCTCACCCCCCAGTTTCGGTAGGGATTAGCCTCAACGCCCTCAAGGCACCGATTTCCGGTAGCGGATATTGCTGGGTCCGAACCGCGCTCCGGCACTATATGAGCCGGGGTTGACATGGGATTTGCGGGATAGAGTCAAGAGTCATAATCCGTGCTCTCCGAACCGTACGGGATAGTCGCCCATCACACGGCTCTCTAACCTGACTTTCTTCGTTCGGAGCTTCTTCAAACCCGGAAGGTCTATCCTTGAGTACATCTTTTTGTACAAGGAGGTATTTTATCGCTTTTTTATCATCGTATCGAGGTTATGAAGAGTTGATACCTGTCAAAAGCAACCTAGCGGTTAACGCCTATTGCAGGGAATAGACTGCGTCAAAGTGAAACTTGCCAAACGGTAACCATTCAGTAAGTACATAGGCTCCTTCCCTGCTGCTTGGATAACAAGCGCTTTCCTATTGCTAGGTCCCTTTTTTCGGGTAGGCGGGTAATACGGGCCCTCTGACTTCCTAGGGAGCAAACCATTAAAAGAAGCTGCCCCTAGGACCTCACCGTTGTTTCCTACACGGCTCTCGTCCAAAAACCTTCTTCTTTCCGAACAACGCCCTCTCTTAGTGTAGTTAGTGCTGCTTAATTAAGATGTCGTTTAGACCCCTGTCCCTAGTGTCCTATATTCTTTACAATCACTGATTTATATGATCAACAAGGATGATCGGTAATCCGCTCCATCTTGCTTAATTGTTGAACTCTATCCTTCCACACGAGAGAGTAGGTAGAGGACAAGAAAGACAAAAAACCATTCCATTATTTGGAATTTCATTTTATGTTTCAACCTGGTTGATATATACCATCAATAGGCATGGAGCGAGCAATAGCAATTGACGGCCATTCGCAGAGCTCAGGTGCCAATGGTTACTTTTTTTTACTTTGCTTTTTTTGCTGGTTGACAAGGACCGAAAGAGTCTCCGATTCGGTAGTACAACCTCATCTTAAGATACAACTCCATCATACCGGCTTCTTTTGGGTTACCGGGAGGTAGATTACCAGAATGCTTCTTTGCTTTCTGGTCCCTTCTAGCCTCAATCAACAAACAAGGATGTTGATAGAGTCAGCAGAGCTCTTGTTTTTCTTCTGCATTTGCACATGCTAAGGTCTCCGTGTTCGTTGCCGAACAAGGATGAGTGCAACTAACGCCAACTTCATTTTTCAATTCAGCACAGAAATGGACTTGTGCTTCTCGTTATCGCGGGATCTAGACCGGTCGCCCTATATAGTTGTCGGGATGCCCCAATACATTAGGTGCATAAGAAACAAAAATAGAAAAAAAGATTGCAAAAGCTACCCAACCTACTAAATCTTTTACGTAAATATAGGGATAAAAAGCTATTTTATCTACGGAAGAATTGATACCCAATGGATTATTGGAACCATATTGATGTGATGCAGCCAGATGAAGAATACTAGCACCTGCTATTATAAAAGGAAGTAAGTAATGAGGGCTAGAAAAACGATTCAAGGTGGCATTGTCCACGGAGAAGCCACCCCAAAGCCAAGTTACTATAGTGTCCCCCACGACAGGTATTGCGCTAGCTAAGCTTGTAATTACTGTGGCCCCCCAAAAGCTCATTTGACCCCGAGGTAGTACGTATCCTATAAAAGCTGTTATAATCATTAATAAATACCGATAGGGATCTAGTAAACACAATCAATGAGTTACTAGGGTGGTTGGTCCCCCGGTCAGAACCACACGTGCAAGTTTTCCTGCATGTGGCTCGTCCATGATAATTGTTCTGAATGTTATTCTGCTGTTAGGTGCTGGATTATTCGGATTCTGCTGCTCTAGTCTAGCAGCTTCCTTCGAAGAAGATGCCAGCAGACGACTCGAAGAAGATTGATTCCGCGATATATCATCCGATTGTTGAGCTATTTTGAGCAGCGTCTACCGAATAATCAATCCCTATACTATGGATGGAGAGTTGCCAGAAAAGATCGCGCTCCGTGCTATTATCTCCAGTCGATATTCGCGGCATCAATTCTTAGGTTCGCCCAATACAATAACCCAGTTCGAGGCAGCAAAGCACAGACCATCTGCTATGATCTACATTCTTCGAAGAATGTTGCATTCTAATGATAATCGTCAGCAGGCGGTCAATACAGGCTCTTCGTAGTACGATCAACGAGAAAAAGATAACGCGTTGTTCTTTTCTGCTACCGATCATCTTTTGAAGGCGTCTTTCTTCTTTTTTTGAAAGACGCCTGCCTTGCCTTCAAACAACGAGCAATCCATAGAACGCCGCGTTATTTGAAGATATTAACATTTTTTAATTAAAGAAGATGCGATATTTTCACACGATCTTTATTTAAAATTGATGTTCTTGATAGCTGTATTACAATAGGTGAATTTATTAGATCCCAACCAAGGATTACAGAAGAGCGGATTATTCGCTGCTTTTTCGCGCTCCTTGCATCAAGTTGTTCTCAGGTACTCCTGTCACGCTAAGATTGAAGGCTTCTTTCTAAGTAACTCGAAGCGAAGAAAGACACCCGTGTTTCTTTCCGCTATCATCTACAGCCCTTTCCTCCGCGAGTCCTCAAGTCAAACCAAAAGGGCCATTCTCAAATGCAGTTATTCGACTTCTTTGTTTTTACTTTGACCTACTTCATTCAGCATATTATCGCGGTGGGCAAGCGGAGTACATTTATGGCTGATCTGTCACCCTATGATTGCTAACAATATTTTAGCAAACGCTTCTTCTGGCCTCATGTTAGAATACGCTTTCTGAAATCTGCAAGCAACAAGCCAGCGCTGAGTGGGTGATCCCTAGGTTTTCACGTTTGTTCGCTCGCCGTTTAGGACCAGTTACCTCCGGAGGGTTGTTCGCGCGAGAATATTTCATGGACCCTCTTGCCTTCCGGACCCCCGAGTGGTCGCTCTTCTGGGGGCTGTGCTTTTGACCTGTATCACGATTCATTTTGCCGTGCGGCGAAACAACTCAGGGGATAGGCCCCATGCTTTAGTTCCCTGCGGTCTTCCCGCTTCAGGTTAGGAGTCTTATCTTTTTATTTTAAAAAATAACTTCATTCGCATGCGTTGATGCTCAGAAGAGTCAACCTTCGTCTTTTTTGAACGAGACTTCCTAGGCGCACTGAAATGACCACTCCAAGGCACCAAACTAATTCTCTGGGACTCGCATAACTTCCGTAATATAAACCACGAAAAAAATGAGGATAAACGACAATAAAAAACATACTGGCTCCATTAGCATGCATATAACGAAGCAACCAGCCTCCTTTCACATCTCTCATGATGTGTTCTACGCTTAAGAAAGCTAAATCCACATGAGGTGTATAATGCATAGCTAAGAAAACACCTGTAAGTATTTGGATAACCAAACGAGGACCAGCCAACGAACCAAAACCCCACCAATAACTTATATTGCTCGGAGTTGGATAATCTATCAAATGATTGTTAAGTGCAGGAAATATAGGTTGTTTAAGAATCGATAGTCGTCTTGCCATAAATTTCTTCGTGCTTTTTCTTTGAATTCTTCGATAAACAACTCAGCAGGTGGGTGACATTGTCCGCAGCATGAAAGAAAATGTGTCACCATCGTCAGAACACATGAAATTGAGACGTCATAGGACCATCGAGTCCATTTGCTAATCTTTAAACTAGTTCCAGCTGGGAGCAATTCTTTATTAAAGTTTTTTAAAAAAGAACGGATCTCAAGCAAGTCGGAGGTTGTTTTATTTTTGAGGACATCGATTAGCCAGTGTTCTCTGGCTAACGGTATCTATCCCCCCCCCATTTATTTGAGCTATACAGAAGAGTTCTGAATTATTTGTCTCTGTATTATTCGATGCAATAATCCTTCTTCGGTAAAATAACTGCAGAAACATGGGGATGCAGTAATGATTCAGCAAAAAAGCAAGCTGTTATTGACAGATTCCCGCTTTTTTCTCCTCTCCGTTTTTTATCTATCGGATCATCATATTTATTGTTCCTATATCGTCTTTTTTGCTGAATCATTACTTGAGATCAGTGCATAAATATTGCTGCTAAAAAACAAGAAAGTGCATAGTCGCTTCATAGTCGCTTCCGCATTATTCCATCTTAATAAGTTAACAACTGCTGGACAAAGATTGGACCCTACAATCTGGAATAGGCCATCTGGTATATCCACCAGACTCTGCTGGAAATCTGGCCTCCTACAATTCCGAACTAATCTGCTGAGAAGTGTTCTCCAGCAGGCAGATTCATGAACCTACAGCAAGGGTTAGTTACAGTTAGTTACAATCCATTATTTTTCGTGGAAGAAAAGGCTTGTAACATTTGGCTAGTGGCTAAGAAATAGTTCTGCGTCGATAAGAACGAGTTGACAACAGAAGAGGCTCCGTAAACAACTAACTTCTTGATAAATCGGCATCCTTGACCAGAATCTGGAGTCCGCAAGTATCATGTCGAAATGGTGTCCTACCCAGTTAAGACAACCTGCATATAGTTGTTCGCATCCAAGCGAAGAACTATCCGCCAAAAAGAAGCGGAAAGTTTTTTAAGAAAGCGTGATTTTTCTTCTTTTTTGTTTCTGTCTTTTTTTTGGATGCGTGTTCCTTCTTATCGTACATCATCCAGGAGATAGATCTTGATACTACGTCTAATCGCCGATCCATATCCATGGATGGTGATTGATCCGTTGTCCTCGTGACACATCCATTGGGCCACCTAACATTAGTTCCAAAAAAGAAGAATAGATTAATCATTAGTTCCAAAAAAGAAGAATAGATTAATCCTCTTTTTTCTAACTTCTTGAGATCATAATCCAAAGACTTAATAATCCAAGCTAATAGATCTTATCACGCATTCAGCAAGCACGGAAAGAGGTTTAAATGACGTAGAGCTCTTAGAGCTCTTAGAGCTCTGCTTCTTCTTTCTTTTCTGCTGAGCCAGACATAAAACAGTAGTATTATCGTGTTTAGTCATGGCTTCCCCCCGCGGGGAACATACTCGGCGTTTCAGAGTAGACGGTCATTCTTCTGCCTGCCCCCCATAATCAACAATCCCATAATCAGCGGCGAGCGGAAAGCTTCGTTCGAGACTGCATGCAGCTGTGACTCACGGGAACGTTTGGCAGACTCTTGTCTGTCGTCCGTCATGCATGGTAGACGACATGGACATGATCACCTCGAATCTTAACAACTATATAGAATCAAGAAAGACTATCATGGGATCTCCGAAGATAACTAATAGACTATATGTTCTCGGAATCAAGGCTCTTCTCCGATAGTCTTCTTTTTGGAGGCCGTTCTCTCGTTACCAACGAGGTAGTTCGCTCCCTCCAGACTTGGTTCGTGGCTTTCTTAAGCCGTCAACTCTAATATTAGCTTCTTCTTAAGCTAAGCCGTCAACTCTAATATTAGCTTCTTCTTAAGCCGTCAACTCTAATATTAGCTTCTTCTTAAGCCGTCAACTCTAATATTAGCTTCTTCTTAAGCTAAGAAAGTCGGGACTCCCCCGCTTATCAATCACCGAAAGCGGATGACCTAAAAGAAGCTTACATTCAAAGTAGTAGTTTTTGCAGTTAGAAGTCCTCAGAAGTCCTCACCAAGCAAGAAAATAATATCCTGCATTAGGAAATGAATGATGGTCTCGCTATTTATTATCTTATCCGTTACAAACTACTTTGAATGTAAGCTGTTTTTTCGATAATCTTTTTGTAAGGGAGTCTCCGATAGAAGATACTACTTTTTTATTCCGCAAATATAAGAGAGAATGGAAGTATCTATCGGAGCTAATGTGGTCAACATAAGAAGTTGTTTCGAAGAACTTAGTAGGCTTAATGCCACAAGGAAGGCCCGCCGAACGAACAACCCCCCGGTTAGTTATTTGGTTATCTTGACGAATTGAAGAAGGCATATTCCGCGACTCTCCAAGATACCAAACAAAGGATCATCCAATATTAGGTGTACGCGTCAGCAAAGTCTAATTCATAGGAATCAACTCCCACGGAACACAAGGCATTACAGAATTGCCAAGGTTCTTTCTGGGTTCTGCCGCCAATCTTAAAATTCCCAAACACGCGAGAAGTTTCAGTAAAAGGACCCCCAGGTAGGTTGGTTATTAAGACATGGTTTTATTTAGTGCCCCCACAAGAAGTGTTGAACCGCCTTAATTCATCTTTTAGCCAGGTTCTTCCTTTAGGGTTCCTTTATTAATCGTTGTTTATTTTTTTTATTAATCTACAAACTCTTTTCTGCAGTCTTTTTTCAAAGAAAAAAGCATAGATAAGCAGCGAATTGAGGGCGGCTAGTAGCGTAGGAAAGGCTTCTTTATGTCTGGTATGATCCACTGCAAATTGAACAAATCATCTTTACACTAGCTGCTGGATCGTGCAATCCAGAGAGCTCCCCCGGTCTTTTCTTTATTAGATGCTTCTTCAGATAAATATCCTTTGTTGAATTGCATACATATTTTACACTTCTTACGATATGCTTGCTGCCAATAACTCCAGCAGAAAGAGTACTTCCGCTCTTCTTGCATCCGAAAAATAATCATCCCCCCGATCTGCTGATTGATACTGATAAGAAGAGGTTGCATTAAGATTGCAGATCAACTTTAATATCAGCAGGACGTAGGCTGCCACTCCTCTATATGCTCTATAATAGCATTCATTGAAAGGCGCTTCATGATCTAGCAAATAGAGGCCTCTTCCATTGATTGGCAAGAGTAATGGTCTTCAATGTTTTAGAGTGATCAGCTGATATCAAAATACAATTGATGAGAACTCCAGCAAGCAGAGCAGGGAGGCTATCCGAGACTTATAGAAATTTATTATGCCTGATCCTAAGATCCTAAACTGGAGGTCATAAGCATGATGGTCCGATGATTTGTAAGGGCAGAGGGAGAAACATCGGATATAATGAAAGGATATACTTCGAGCTGTTTCCTCGAACGAAAAAAGGTTATCAGAACTGTACCACTGAGTGCCCTCCTTGTTGGTGGTTTCTTCTTTAATTTAAACATCTAGAATAGGCCATAGATGTATTAAAAAAGGGTTGTTAAAATAATTCAATAGAATAGCGATGACTGGATAGATGACTGGATAGATGACTGGATACTAGTAAAGAAGAATCCTCTGCTGTAAGAGCGTAATGTCTTCTTTCTGATAATATCGAAGAAAGCTACCCCCAATAAAAAGAGGATGGATGCCCGGGTAGTTTAGTTATATGATGCCCGGGTAGTTATATAAAAAAGAAGATGTCTTCTAATTGGTGAGCCCGTCTTCTAGATATGGGATCTTTTATCTGATTACGAGTTATCGCTGCTTGCTATAATTCCAACAAAATTGAAGAAGGGGAAGACAAAGACACCACTTGGATTAGAGCGCTGTCTTGAATCCAAAAAACACCCGGGTGGGTAATTCTTTTTTATCTTTATCCTGCTGTTTGTTATGGGGGGTCTTTCATTGTAAACAGGCTTCTTAATCACTTGCAAGATGGGGGTATGTAACAACGTGGATACCAAACCCCCCCCATCCATCCATCTCACGGAAGTGCTAGTATCCCCTTCTTTTTTGATTGCGTGAAGAGATCTAATTATGCGGGCCAAAACAGGAAGGAAAAGAAAACATCATGTCAAAAATTGATTAATATTGACAAAAAAGACAGGCTGATCAAAATGAATCGTCTTTCGAGAAAAACAGTGGATAACTCATAAACTAAAACTCTATAGGTTCAAAAAAAGAATAGACATATTATCACAAGCATTAGATCTTCTTTTTCATTAGAGCATTAAATAATCGGATTGCTGAGTGGAAGACCATGTTCCGAACAGAAAGAACATTCGTATGGTTGCTATCCGAATGACCTCGAGTAGTTCATTGGCCTCAAAGGCAATCGTCGAGGTCCCCCCAATAATCAACACTTCTAGCCAATAGAATCAAATTCCGAAAAAAGAATCAACTAAGAAGGGAGCCATTCAAAGGCTACTGGAACACCAGATACAAAGACTACCCATGCTAATGATAAAGGCAAGAATACCTTCCAGCCAAGTCTCATTAATTGATCATAACGATATCGTGGAAATGCTGCGCGGACCCATATATATACAAACGGAAAGAAAAGAACCTTTATACTAAACCGGATAGAGCCCGGAATTACCTGGAAAATAGGAATATCCAGGATGGGCAGCCAACCTCCTAGAAAAAGCAATGTACAGAGACTACTCATTAAGATCATATTGGCATACTCCCCCGAAAAAAGAAGAGCAAACCCCATGGAAGAATATTCTACATTGTAGCCCGCTACGAGTTCTGCCTCGGCCTCTGGTGGATCAGAAGGAGCTCGATTAGTTTCTGCTAAACGAGAAATAAAAAACATGAGAAACACAGGAAACAAGGGAAAAACAAACCATATCCGTGTTTGCGCTAGGACAATCTCGCTAAAATTGCAAGAACCTGCGCATAGTATGACGGATATCAGAAGCAATCCTATGGAAACTTCGTAGGAAACCATTTGAGCGGCAGATCGTAATGCTCCCGAAAAAGCATACTTGGAGTTACTCGCCCAGCCTGCCGTAATAATTCCATACACTCCGAGTGAAGATATCGCAGATAGATACAAAACCCCAACATTTAGATCTGAAAAAACCATACCATAATCGGAAGGGATCACAGCCCAAGCGCACAAAGCCGGTGTAAACGTCGGAACGGGTGCCATTAGAAAGATAAAAATATTCGCGCTACTAGGCAAAATTGGCTCTTTTATCATGAGCTTCAAACCATCTGCTAAAGGTTGCAACGGTCCCAAAATGCCGACTACGTTCGGTCCTTTTCTCCTTTGCATAGACGCCATGACTTTTCGTTCTGCTAGTACTAAGAACGCGACGCCCAATAACAGGGGTATTATAATTCCAAGTATCTTAGCGACAAGACCAATTAGATAAATTCTCATTATGTGATTTGGCTTTTTTTGTGATTCTGTATAACATGATTATGCAACCCTTCAATTTTAAAATAACCGCATTTTCTATCAAACGGCAAGAGCCGCCTTTTATTCTTTCTGCAATAGTAACCAGACGACTTGTCGAACCAGTTGATGGGCCACTTCGATATCCGGGAGCAGCTCGTAATCCCAGTCACCTGAGACACTTCTATACCATCTGGTGTGAATAGGTCTAGAGAAAAAGAGCAATTGATACCTTTCTTTGGGCTTCTATGACAAACTAACTGCTGAGACATGCTATAATCGAATATCTCCCAAAACCAGCAGACAGAGAAGAGTGAGTCCGTGGCTCTGTCTGGGAAAGGTATCCGCTCTTTCTGGTTTGGGAAAAAAGAAAGGTATCATCCGCAGAGAGAGTCCGTTTTTAAGAAGACGGAATACCAGAGAGCACTGTTTATAGCAGATAGGCAAGATAGCAATTATCCTAGACACCAATGCATGCAGACCTGTAACAGAAATTTACTGGCATGCATTCGACACTTTCCGGGAGTTAAGAAAAGGATGCAACAATCTTAATCCAAATAAATCAATGTATTCAAATTGCGCTGTGGAATAGATAATTTGGATAATTCATTAGTCTTTACTTCACTTCATTCAACAAATAAAAGACTTGCAATCGATACAGATCTTGCAATATTTGCAATAATATAATACGCTGTGGAATAGATAATTCATTAGTCTTTACTTCACTTCATTCAACAAATAAAAGACTTGCAATCGATACAGATCTTTTTTGCAATAATACGCTGTGGAATAGATAATTTAGATAATTTGGATAATTCATTAGTCTTTACTTCACTTCATTCAACAAATAAAAGACTTGCAATCGATACAGATCTTTTTTGCAATAATATAATACGCTGTGGAATAGATAATTTAGATAATTTGGATAATTCATTAGTCTTTACTTCACTTCATTCAACAAATAAAAGACTTGCAATCGATACAGATCTTGCAATATTTGCAATAATATAATACGCTGTGGAATAGATAATTCATTAGTCATGTTTAAGACTTTGTCATACGTAGATCACTACAAGGTTCGTTGTCTACAAAAAGAAAGTGTATTATCCGCCTTGTAGTGAGTGATCTAGCCCTTCTTGTTCTCCAGTGTGATTGAATATAACTGGTTCCTGAAGGGTTACACTAAAAGGAGTTACTGGGATAGTTATAAGAAGCAGGGCAATCGAAGAATCGCGCTCCCCTCCCTTTCCCTTATAGGTGTTACCGTTATCCTCATTAAAAGAAAGCATGATATCGAATAACTCGATCATTAGTGTAACCACTTTTTTCCGAGTATCAGGGCGGCTGATAAGAAAGGCTCTCCTCTTGCTTTTAACACCGTAAGATCAACAAGCCTTTTCCAAGAAAGAACAACCTTTCTTCGATTCGAAGATCCTCCTTTTTTATGTCATAATACTTGTATCAGCATAACACTCGATCTATAGGAATTGGCACGAGAATACACAGCAAGCAGGGGATTATTACCCACAACCCTTGAAATGAAAGTAAGTATGATTCGAGGCAGATTGAAAGATTCAAAGAAAGTCAGACTTCGTTCAAAAGAAAGCTTCAACGAACGGTCTATAGTCTGCTCTTCTCTTCTGATATAACCATTGTTGCGAATGATTGTCCATAGCAGAATTCACGGAATATAAGTATCAAGGGAGATAAACACCTCTTCTTTGGAGGTGATCAATGTTTGCTTTCTTTGCCAAACAAATTGAAAGCATCACCAAAAAAGGAATAATCAAGGAAAAAACAACTATTATCAGCATGGTTAAACCTTTACGCTTTTTCAGCAGGTTATTGCGACCAGCTGCCTGCATCTGCATAGGAGGGGGCGAAGCATATAAGCGCTTATATGCTTCGCCTTCGATTCCCGCCCCACCAATATATAGAAACAGGGGGAAAAAGCCATACAACATCAACAAAATGCCAATAAGAAGCAGCTGCTTCAAAGCCGAAGTGATGCTTTGGGGTAAAATGACCCAGATATTGACGAATCCCACATATTATTGAGGAAATAGTACCTATAATGACATGAAATTGAGATAGGTAGGCTCTTTCAAGCTTCCCCCCCCTAAGAACCGCACGTGCGAGTTTCCCCGCATGCGGCTCAAGCAACGAGGATTATTCTCAACAGGAATAGCTCTTGATTCGTCTTCTTGATTCAAAAAGGAGGCTCTTAATGTGGCTTCTTATCTTAAACGATAAAGCGGATTATGGGAGTATGCTGTTATGAATTAGTCACCCAAGATTCAGGTCAGCACGAAGAACGGCTTTTTGAATCGTCTTCCGCCCATTGGACGGTATCCGATCTCACGATCAAACCTCCCCCCCCTGTTTGTTAAAAGAAGACGGGGAGCCCATTGGGTTTCCCTTGTTGACATTTCTTAGACTCTAATGCAAGAAGGTTTTAGATCCTGTGCTATACTCCGGTGATCATTTTCTTGCCTATCGGCCTATGTGAGCTGCTATCGAGGGGCACGCAAAAAAGGCCCATCGTGTCCCAAATCACAACATCTTCTAACCCCTGATGAAAGCGCTCAAAACGCTACTTAATGTGCTGACAGCATTAGGCGAGAGGCGAGGCGGCGCTTGCGGTTTTACGAAACGTCCTTGCACAGTTCACTATGTATAAGCAGCTAGCTTGTTGATCAGTAGCCTTGGCACTCCCAGTTTGTCCTCACGCTTCAAGCCCTCTCCGTTTCCAGGAGCGCAGGAGGTAGGAGCATCCCCCGGTTGTTTTGTTCGTTCTTCGGCGGGGATGGCAATCTAGTGGCATCGTCTTATTACGTCCTTCGAGTCGCACAACCATGAAACCCCGTAGCTGAAAAAGACGTAGAACCATAAATTCCATCGGAAATAGTGAAGGGGGCCTCTACGTATTCAATTCCTTGAAACCCAGTAAAGACTAGAGCCAGGAAAACGGTAGCTATTGAAGCGTAAACTGCTTGTTTTAAAACACCTGCTGCGAGTATAGCATGATGAGCCCAAGTTGCAGCAGCTCCAGATGGAAGTAGAATAGGGGTATTTGGAAAAGGAATTCCCCAAGGATCTAAAACAGAAATACCTTTTGGGGGCCAGATAGCTCCGATCTCAACCGTAGGTGCCAAAGAAGAATGGGAAAAAGCCCGGAGGGAAGCTGAAAAAAACATGACTTCAGAAACGATGGAAAGAATCATACCATAGCGAGGTCCTAATTGGACCACAAATGTATGATGTCCTTCGTAGGTGGATTCACGTATAACATCGCGCCACCATACAAAGTAGGGGTCAGTCTTTGAGCTCTTCTATTTTTGTTTGGTGGTCATCTTTACATGATTAAAAAAGTACTGCCCTCCGAACCGTACGAGAGGCTTTCACCTCAAACGGCTCTCACCTCCGATTGATTCTTCCACAACTCCTAGTAGGGTCGATTTCCATTTCCGGAAAAAACAGAAGAAAGTCTTCCAATCTCGAAGTATCACGACACATTATAGGTGATTGATACTCGGGGGGCTACTTGTCGAAGCTCGTAAGAGGAAAGCGCTTCTTACGATTGGGCCCCTAATCAGCAGAAGCCTCTAAATCAGCGGAGTCATAGCGCCCCCGATCCCCGATAGATACACTCACTGTTTTTACCTTACCCCGCTTTCCTACTAGTAAAAGAACAACTCATTATTTCCTCCGTTAGAATCGCTGCTTGCTGCTGTAAAATCTAAAATAATCGATAATAGCTAGGCTCCTTGCTATAACCGCCGCCAGGAAAGGAGGCGTGGCGAAGAAGCTATTACGAGCCCTCCGAACCCCATCAGCAAGCAGAGATCAGCTGATTTGCGATGGGTTATTTCCCCGACTCAACATAGTACTTATTTCTTCGTGTCTTAGGAGACAACGATCCAGAAGGGTTTAGGCCCCTGCGCAATTAGCTGATATCGCTGATGGATCGCTAGCTAGTTCCTTGTCGGAGTGCCCCACGGTCTTTCATCAGGTACTGTACACACACCATGTATTGTGCAGTTCTGACCTCCGTAGAGGCCTTCATTACCGTGCTCTTGCCGTAATATTCTGCTTGAGACAAGAGGAGCTATGTGACGCGAGCATTGCGTATCAAGTTAGTTATCCTAGCCCTACCTTCTGCTCTTTCAGAGCGTCTTCTTGGCGGTGGCAGCCCCACAGTTCTCTGATTGAAACTTGCTGCTCCCGAGGTCTTCTAATTTCTAATTTTTTCTGTTCGTAATTTTTATAAGCCATGTTACTATGGCGCCTCTGCAAGTTGAGCCTGTGTCCTAGCTCTTCCCGCGTTATTGCTTATTCTTCTGCTGTGCTTATGAGCTAGCCTGAACGGCACAAAAAAGAGTGGATAGCTCCTCTTGTCGTACGATGTATCTTCGGGCGCACCATGGTATATAAGATCATTCCCAAGCCTAAACAAAGAAGTGTTCCGCCTCCCGTGAAAGAGTGCATGTACATAACACCACCAATAGTGCTTGCCAAAGCTCCGAGTGAACCCAAGAGAGGCCATGGGCTGGGATCTACTAAATGAAAGGGATGTTTTTGAGAGACACTCATAATTAGGGGTATTTTTGCTTTTTAGTCTGATTCATTGGATACCCGAGAAACATAATCATCTAAAAGAAATTGTTAAGTATACATGATTAGTTACACCGGAGGTTTTAAGAGATGAAACAGTGTATGTAGTCGGAGAGGATCAAACTACTTTGTTGCATAGAGTACTTGATACGACTCCCGGCAGGAGAATTGCCAATGCTTCTTTTATCTTCGGTTTAATCAAAAATAAAAGAAAGGTCTTCTTGGTAGTCAGTCCCCAAGAAGATGTTCTTCTGTTGCCTTTGAGCGCTGCTAGTTTGCTAAGAATCCGGTGGTAACATGCTTCTCTTCTGCCGTCTCTTAACATGTCCCTCCTATGTATGATATGAGTATTCCTAACATGGATACTATTGTAAAAATAAAGAAGTATTCGAAGAAATATTAGTCATGATTCGGGGATTTGTTGATACATTAGTATAGCACGATAGCACCGGATACTCGACTTATGTATCATAACAACTTAGCAGCGATAGGAGTCATTCATCTGTCATTTAGACTCATTGATAAAAATATTTATCAATGGTTGTTCGAATCAATCCCAAGAAGAGATTGCTGGAAGAACTCTAAGAGCTGGTTCCGCTGTTTTTTGATGCTAGGGACTAGTCTGTAAATTCTACTAATTTATTGGATACCCGAGAAACATAATCATCCAGGGAAACAGCCTCTACGACAATAGGCATAAAGGCATGATTAGTTCCACAAAGTTCACTGCACTGACCATAGTAAACACCTTCTCGTTTAATAAAAATGGAAGTCTGATTTGAACGACCAGGTACAGCATCGCATTTTACACCTGAGGAAGGTACAGCCCAACTATGAAGTACATCAGCAGAAGTAATAATCATACGTAGATGAGTTTTTGCTGGTACAACCACTCGATTGTCCACTTCCAATAAACGTAATTGACCCAATTCTAAATCATCCTCTGGAATCATATAACTGTCAGGAGTTAGTGACTGTTCATCAGAACTGTTATAGTCTGAATACTCATAAGTCCAATACCATTGATGTCCAATAGCTTTGATAGTAATAGCTGGATCTACTACCTCGTCCATTGAATAAAGAGGGGCGGACGGAGGTATTGCAATAAACATCGGAATAATACTTGGAAAAATAGATAGAGTAAGAACCTCTCCGAACCGTATGAGCACGTCACCGTGCTACGGCTCACTAACTCGACTTACTTCGGATTAACTGCTATCTTAGAGATTGAACATCAACGGGAGCGCCGGGAGCGCCAACCTTTGTTGCTTTTTTGTTGGCCATATTCAATGGCTGCTTTTTGAGATCAATACCGTGGCACATCTTTTTTTCGGAATGAGAAGCACCAAATTATGAGTGATATTATGACTTCGGAATCATCTGCTGATAAATTAAAAGTAATCGGGCCCTTGTAGGGCGCCTTCGTAGGTACCTAATAGATAGAAGAGCGCCTATCCGCCGAAGAATATGTCAAAAAGATGATACCTCCTATTTTTGAGCCATAGAAGTCGCTAAGTCGTTACCTGCTATCTGGAATACCTTCCTCAGAGAGTGTTTAAATTTCGCTGCAAACATCTTGGCCAGGGAAGAACGCAGGACGTAAGCCAAATAGGCGATGGCCCGGCGTTTGTTTCCGGCAAACTGATACCAATTGGCGTATCCGCGCAAAATTGAATTCATTCGTCGGTTTGCTTCGCTTTGAGGTAACCTCGGGTTGATCAAGCCGAAGAAGTTTGGCTTGATCAAGCCAACACCAAGCAAGGTAATTTCGCGCTGTAATCGCAGCTTCAACTGGTTCATGTCTGCGTCCATGGTAACAACTCTTTTCCCCGTCTGTACGGTTATACGGTGCCCCAAGGAAGGAATTCCCACGGATATATGTTTTATATGGGTCTTTTCCATGTTCAGGAGCAATTTGAGTTTCTCTCTCAGGAAGGTTTCGCATTCCTGACGAATGACTTTAGCATCAGACAGGGCGCCACGGATAGCTATGAGGAAGTCATCTCCGTATCGTCTGTACTCCATTCTACGATACACAGTAAATGGCGCTTTACTACGCATCTTTCCCTGGTTCCAGGAAAAGATATCACTACGATTATCCTTGTATTGCTGGATGCGCTCTTCTATCCATATGTCGAACCACCCGTGTAGATATATTGGACGCATGCCGCCATTGGGATAGGCCATAGGGTTGTTCGCTAATCCGCAGCACGACGAGCAAACACTTTTGTCAATGAGTTTTAGCAGTTTTTTGTCTCGGATCTTACGTCTCATGATGTGGCAGAGGACGCCATGGAGATTATTTCTTCGAGACGTTCGGAATTTGCAAATGTTGCCTGCTTTGCCTGGTACAATCCAATTAGTTCCTTTGAAGTCGCTGCGTATGGTTCGTAGGGCTCGCCAGTGGGATCTCCGATAGAATATTGATTCATAGATAGGCTCTGGAAGCATTCTCAGCACCCCTTGCACGATACGGTCTTGGGTAATCCAACAAATGATAGGCGACCTTGGACATAATATGTATGGGGGGCTGGCAGGGCTGGCAGGGCTGGCAGGGCTGCCATCATATCCAGTCCTTTTTTCGCTCAGGACTACTGCATCTCTCAGCGCTTGAAGCTTACGAAAAGACGTGCCATCGATTAAAGAGCATATTTTGTGGTTGACAGGATTGCGGCTCATCATTTTCAATGATCCTGCTGGATGACGATTTGGTCGTCTCAGCAGGTAGGCTATGCTCCATATGTCCATACTCTTTAGGTAATTGCTTAGATCATGGTATATCCAGTCACGCCTTCGAAAAGACGAGATCCAAAGGTCCACGAGGGCATCAGCCCCGTTCCGCACATAGTCGGACACATCCACCTTGGGATCCCAGGGGGCTGAGTTTGTAGACGATATCGAGTAAAATCTGCTTACCTGCCGCCAAAAAAGGTGCAGATGCTTAGATCCCTTCCCCGTTGCTTCTTGGATACAGTGTTCGCAAAAAAGAAGCGCTTTCCTCTTACGAGGCTGCGTTAACAGTAGGCAGGTCGTATGGATCCTCTGACTTCCCGAGACGTGTTCCGGTTAATATAAAGAATTGACGCTGGGATCTCACCGGTATCACCGATAGGCCGTGTCGCCACGAGATGTCTTTTAGTTCCCTGTCCCCAGTCGAGTAGTTCCCTATGTGGGTAATCTGCTCTCATGCGGCGCACCGCACTATCTCCGGCCTGTACACTTTGGACCATTGCCAGGCTGAGAGCTTGAATGCGTGTCACCGGATCTTTGGATGATCCTAGCATCAGGTTCAATTCGACCGAAAGGAACTTAGATTCGCCAGAGCAGCTCCTCATCTCGAATAGCGATGGCAGGTTAGCAAGATGATCTTGGGCTTCCACGTTCTTCCACAGTCCTCCTGCGCCCTCAATCTCGCTTTTACGACATGCTTTGGTCTCCCACCACTTACGTGGCAAGGATGAGTCGTATACCTGGCGCGCGGAGGATAGGCTCGCGCGGTTTAGAGCCCATGGCCCCATTGACATAACTATGGGTGACCTAACGGTCGCCCTCCGAATAATTTCTATAGTAGTTCCATGAACAATCCTTTCTGGAATTGGATTTCTTTCATAGTGAAAATGCCACAAAGCGCGAACCAACATCCATAATGCAAAGATCAAAATAACGATTAAGAATAAAAAAATATCGTGATGTAAGTCAATTAGTTTGGATAGGTAGGCCCTTACGGGCTTTCCCCCCTAAGAACTGTACGTGGAAGTTTACCTTCATACAGCTCCATTCTTGGAAAAACCATGAAAAGCACGAAGGCCCTTTTTTCGCCTCGCCGGACTACTGATTTTCACGTATCTTAGTATGAGATTAAACTCTGCTGGTAGAGTCCCATTCACTATCGCGTTGAAGATGTTAATTGTTATTACTGCCAAGGAGGTTGTTTTTGGCGAGATTAGAAGAGCGACTGTTCTTTATTTAGAGCGGTCAATTCTTTATATTAACCGTTGTTCTTTATCGTATGATTCGTATATTACCGCTTTCACCCGGCATCTCAAATAATATCGTAAGCAGCCTGGATCCCCCCGAAACACTATGGACTTCTCCAATGAAAGTTCTTTACCAGAGCTCTGAACCCAGCAGACCCAAGTCAGCTCAAAGTGCTTCGTGGGGCTTCCTCCACCCACTATATCTCGTTATGTGCCCCCCTTACGGGTGCACCTCCATGGACCACCTATTCTATTGATTGCACTCATCGGAAAAGGTGCCGAGGATAATATCTGCTGGGCTTACCATGTTACATTAATAGCAAGCACCCCTTTCTGGTTTGGGGAAAAGAGCTGCTGATTTTTTCGACTGTACTTTACCCCGGTGAACTTCTTGTTGCGGTTTTTGTCGATATGCCCAAAGGAAAGGGGCGGCTAATCCGTTCTTCACGATCCTGCGCTTTGAAGACGCTTCTTTGACGAGGCTTATCGATTATACAGCCTCTATCAGCTAATAACCCTATCCCCAAGGCTTCAAACCTTCAAAGTCAAGAGGCATGCTTGAGTAGGGTCCGGCAGAAAACCGTTGTTTGCCGCCGGAATAATCCGTATTGCTCTCAATGTCATCATGTCGCACTTCCTTGCATCATAGGAGTGGCAGGGTCTTGAAAACCTAATTGCCAAGGTTCCGCAGCATCACGAAAAGCAATTGGAAATATCAAATTCATTGGGTATATTCTGGTTTTATGAACTACTCACTGCATCATTCCCCCCATACATATTGTATAAGGAGGGCCGCCCCTAGTGCTCGACCAACGCGAGAGGGCCACTTGTTTTTTGGATCCAGGATCCAAAAAAAACAAAGAGTGCACTTGTTTTTTGGATCCAAAAAAAACAAAGAGAAATACCAGATTGCCACTCTGAGCTCAGGAAAGAGGAATAATCTGATAGGCACAACAGATCATCTGAACAAGAAAGATGATGGGCTAAACTACTCTTGAAAAAAGATGAGTACTCTTCTATACATCTTTGATACAACATCCTTGTTGCCTCTTATAAACTCGTATAATCGATGCGTAAGAAATGGTCAACTCTATTATAAAATAAATAGGTAAACAAGCGACAATTTGACACCAGATATCCGGTGTAAAAAAAGCTGCTACGGAAAGCGGAAAAACCATAAAAAAACGACGATTTTTTAGAAGGGTGGTTGTTGTTTTTTTCACTCCTATCCTCGTCGATTCCAGCGAACAGATCACAAGTACAGGTACTTGAGAGCATATTGATGAAATAAATGAAATACGAACGGTTGACATAATATAGTCAAAAATCTTAGGTTGTGACTTTATTATAAGCAAATTAGTTGATGTTGTACTTAATTCGTATGAAAAGTGCCAAACATTGGGAACTACCCAAACAAGAGTCACGATAAAAAACAGAAAGGAGCAAAAACCACTTAAGTAAAACAATTTATTGTATTTTTGTCTCTGTTCTTCATAGCAACTGGGCATCGAAAAACACCAAATTTGATAACTTAAAAGAGGGAATAAGAAGTAAAAGCATGATATTAAAGACGTAGTAACATATGTGCTCAAGGCCTCCGTTAATTGTGTACAAATGGAAGATGAGTCTGAATAAGGCAACAAAGTAAAAGGTTTAGCTAATAAAAAAATGAACTCTTCTGGGAACCAATAACGCGTAAACCATGTAAAACTAGAGCGAATCAATATCCGAAAAACACGAATTCGAACTTCCTCCGAAATAGTTTTTGATACAAAATTTGTTGTTTTTTCGTCCGTCGTGTGTTTCAAATCATCTATTTTCGTTTACCATTTATAGAAATGAGCAACCACTCTGCTGTATGTAGCGCCCGCCTCCTCCCTCTGTCCATTTACCCTTCTTCTTTAATAATGGTAATGGGTTCCTTTTGTTCCTGTTCCCGCCAACAAGCGTGATATGATGACGTACTAGCTTCAGGCGAGTCAACTCAACAAACAGGCTGCTTTACTAGTATCTTATAGATCAACTCTAATAGAAGAGCTTTGTATCCTGGAAAAGGCATTATACAAGATATAAAAGTAAGTTAGTGCATTCTTAGCTCAGTTGGATAGAGCAACAAAAAAAACAACCTTCTAAGTTGAAGGTCACAGGTTCAAATCCTGTAGAATGCTTTTTTCTTATTTGAAAGCGGCCTCTGCGTCTTGGCTTCTTTTCTTGGCGCACATCCTGTATCGCCGCTGATCAGAAAAAGAACCTAGCTGAAGCAAGCTAATTCCATTGGACCTGGTCGTCTTCTTTAGTTTCTTATTTATGTTGCCTTGCGGATATTCGACAGCAGGATCTTCACTTGTGTCAAGTATAGTATTGTCATGTGTCATGGGAACAGCAGAGAATGGTTCTTCGGTTCCTAAGAAAGACTCAAGCAGAGCCTATACGTTATAGGTAACTGGATTTCGAACAATCGAACAAGAAATCTTTTGAAGAATACGATGACCTGCTGTTAGGAAACGGTGGTTTATAGCTTCTTTTGAAGCATAAAAGAAATCAAAGCATGTAATAAAGATAGGGGGGAGAGTGGCCGAGTGGTTAACATAAAAGAAAGCGACAGACTGTAAATCTGCTGAAGGTTTTCTACGTAGGTTCGAATCCTGCCTCTCCCACCTCTCGCTAGACTACGACGCTAGTTACGCTAGAGGGGAGGTCTTCTGTTTGATCTTGTGCTCTTCATCTTCAACCCTTCATGCAATTAAATAGAGTGGTGTTCTTTCCCTTCCCAGAAAGTGTCAGCATCAAGTTGATAGATACTCTTTCAGCAATACCGTTGTTTCTTTCAGCAATACCGTTGTTTCGTATTAGGAACTAGATCATGCTCTTATTCTTTTTTGTTTTGCATGCATCTACACATCTACTTTCAAATTATTCTGTTGCATCGGTCTTGCTAGTCCGGGATAAGGTGCCCTCTCCGAACCGTACGAGATGGTCGCCCATCATACGGCTCTCCGATTCAACTATGTAAGGTCTCTTGCATTGTTCAACGTTTTATTCTCGTAGAAAGTATAAGCAGCTGCTTGCTGGGGCGTTCTTTTCTTGCCGTCTAGCATTCAACAAGTGGCGTATTGAACTGCTTATTAACTGGGTATCATGAAAATAATCCAAAGAAAGCAGTGGATAACAGAATCTTTGTCCACTTCTTAACATATAAACCGTGGGTGAAGCCGCTTATTCACGTCTAACTTTATTCTTCAAATTAACAGAAGTTTTAATTGGATCATGCAGAAGATATTAACATTAACTTCAACATGCCCCTACTCGTTGATACTAGTAAAAAAGACGTTATCTTACAACATAAGCCCCTTCCCCTCCTGGGTATTTAATCTCCTCTTTACTAGCGTGAAAAAAAGGATTGGTACTACGGGCTCTCTGACGTCCACCTCCGAAATAACGAAGCCACTTGTCATTAGCTTCTAAAGAAGTGGACTTCACCGGTGTTGCCTACAGTTTTCTTGCCGCGGTTAAAAGAAAGGCCTTCGTTTTTTCGCATCGAGATGTCGTTTAGTCTCTGGCGGCTGGGGACGGGACAAGAGATCGCCTCCGGTCTGCTACAAATCTTCATGATGCCCTTAAGTGATGATCGGCAGTCCGCGTCTAAAGGTTCTTGTCTCCTCTTGATGTTATACAGAAGTTATGCTTTTTTCCCCCCATCCATGTCTATCTAAATAATGCTATAGAATCCTATCAGTTGTTCGCCTAGCTTGATGTCTGCAGGGTTGTTCTTCCCCATTCTGGTCTTACCGCAATTTATCAACGGCAGCTGTATTCACGGCGTGGTCTTCGATTTGGCAGGTTCTCATCTCGTACAATAGCGGACGTGGTGGGTCCTTTTATCCCCCGCTTTTAGAGCATGCTGCGGTTCCCACCCGTTTACACGGGGTTTAGGTAAGCTCTATGCCCGGCACGCGGAATAGGGTATCGCGTGGTTTTGCTATATGCAATTCTCCGACTGTATATGGCCAAACAATGACTGTAAGCGACGCGAACGGTCGCCCTAAATTCCACTGCAATAGTACCGCGAATTCGAGAAGTAATAACCAGAATGGCCAACCCAATAGCGGATTCCGCAGCAGCCACCGTTAAAACAAATAAAGCAAATAATTGACCCATCATATCATCCAAATAAACAGAAAATACCAAAAAGTTAAAATTGGCAGCAAGTAACATTAACTCAATTGGTAGGGGGTGGGCCAGCCACCCACACACAGCCTTTCATCTGAATACCTAACAGTAATAGGTCTTTTTTTCGAGCTATAGATTCTTTTTTTGATATCCTGAAAGAGTGTAAAAAAAGTAGTAACTCTTTTTAGGTATTTCGGGCTGCTATCGCTTTCAAAATTGTTTTGGCTGCGAGTGGTCTTCCCTCTTCTGATTAGTCAATACTTCTAGACACCTCTTGCATGAGGTACTAAAAGACGGTACTAGATAGCTCTGTACTAGGAACAGTACCTGATTACAGCTTGCCGGAAAAGGTGGCGGCCCCCCTCCGAACCGTACGTGCAAGATTTCCTCGCATACGGCTCTCCGAGACGTCTTCATTAGGTGCTAAGGCCCTATACAATTCTTCGTAATTGCTATCCGTAGACATCCGTAGACATCCGTATAAGAATCTAGCCCATCTAATAGGTACTTTGTTGCTTTTGCGGTTTTTCGAATAATCGTATGCTTCTCTAGTTGCATGAGGTGTTTGTGACAAGCTCTTGTCAGCTATTTAACATTCCGCGGCGAATATACGAGATAGTCGATGAGCTGTAAAACAATTATTCGGTTATCTCGACCAAGACGATTCTTCATACTCAATTTAATGAGTTCATCTCTTGATCCCTTCGCGATAATTAATGCAACGACTTGTTGATCGGCTACTACGGAACACCCGATGCCAATTCGTAATGAGTCCACGAAGGCATTCCCACGTTTCGTGTTTGTGTGTCGAAAAAATAGGTTCTTTAGGATTCTTCGAGTAATTACCGACGAGTCTCACTGTCCAGTATGTTTCCACTCTCAACCCTAATGCCGGAGGCGGTGGCTGTTACAGCTTGGATTATATCCATAGCACCTAATAGCTCGGGGCAAAGTTTCTTTTTTCGCTCCTTTTCCCAGCATGCTACAATACCCCTTGGGATTTCCCCTACACTGATAAAGGATAGCGGGATGCTTTACATGAGAACAACATATTCATGGTACGCGAAAGTACGAGCACACTCTACTCTACGCGGCGCACACATTGACATAATAAGAATATTTTTTCTATTTAAGAAAATTCCCCAAATACCTAAAAGAAAAAGAATCATAGAAAATGTTAAATATTTGACTAGATCCGTAATAATAGTCTCTGTTTTGAAAAAAGCCAACTCGGTAATTAGTAATTCGCCCCGGTAATCAACGTGCAGTGCAACCCAATAAATTCTAACGATTCTTCTTTCTATGTGTACAATAGTCATGTCATCAATCACGTATTAGTCATGTTTGAATAATGAAATAAAAATGTTATATTCTTTCTATGTGTACAATAGTCATGTCATCAATCACGTATTAGTCATGTTTGAATAATGAAATAAAAATGTTATATTCTTATTCTTTCTATGTGTACAATAGTCATGTCATCAATCACGTATTAGTCATGTTTGAATAATGAAATAAAAATGTTATATTCTTTCTATGTGTACAATAGTCATGTCATCAATCACGTATTAGTCATGTTTGAATAATGAAATAAAAATGTTATATTCTTTCTATGTGTACAATAGTCATGTCATCAATCACGTATTAGTCATGTTTGAATAATGATTCTGTCGACCTAACAGCACCAATATTGTCTTTCAATTGGGGATATCGGTATCAGATAGGAAGACATCTCTAATCACCAATCACGTTGATTAGACTCTTATATTACCGAAGAAGCTGTCATAAGACTCTAGGGAGAGCAGGGAGAGCCGGACACTAACTATTAGGTAGCAAGCAGCCTTTTTTCGGGGGCATCTCCATCTATTGGTGTTCTTACTACCTAATCCAAGACAACTTTTACCGTAAAACAAAAAACATATTTGATAATTATACAACGGAATACTCTGATAAGAATCAAAATCCAATTTCGTGTTACTTCATGGTGAACATAATCTGCCAAAATCTCTTCGATTCCCACATGAATATGCCAGAATAACAAGATATTTAGCAGAATCGGAGTGGATACATTTGCTATAAGAATGGTAGGGATTAAAGAAGCAGCAGTAATTCTTTGAAGCAGCCCTACGTTGTTAGCTAAGGTTTTTTCTCTTGCATGAGTTTTTTTCATTGCTTTTTTCACCTCCTTTTATCGAGTCCTTTCTTAAGATCGGAATTAATTCCAGAGACCTGCTTGCTGTATTATTCTTCCCTATTTCTGAAAAGCTTTCTGCTTTATTTAGCAATAATGATCGCGCGTTGTTGTTTTTTAATGAATGGTTGACAGTGGAATCCATATTATGCTTTTTTCTTTATAAATAAAGCATACCCGTGTTAACCTAAATGCTTCTTCGTTTTTTACTGGCTATATGCGATTATTTCACTCATAAACTATTTCCATTGATCTAAGCTGGTAACCTATCTGAAGTAGTATGGCTAATCAGATTGATACTTCAGATAGGAATCATGAATTAATTGCTGCACCGTATCCAATAAACAGTTTTTCAAGGGTTAAAGTAGGTCCAAATCGTGACAGAATCTTTTGACCGTGGAAAAATCGTATCCCCCCATAACACCCAATTGTTTTAGAGGGCAAGAACATGAGTAGAAATCACCAGCTAAAATGGATGGCAAGAATGATATATGTAATGATTAGCAATCAGGGTTAAACAGTGAAAAATAAGAAGATAAGCGAAGCGATGGATGGCGGAAAAACTGGCTTGGATGAGTTACCCTCCCCATGGGGAGCATGGAGCCCAGTATCCGCTCAAGGATGCGTAGATCTTGTTTACTACCATTCAAATGCCGGATATAGCTAGTAGCCCAAGAACAACTTAACAACTTCTTCGATAATAAATTGTACCCCGTTTTTGTGCTTGTTGCCCCCGGTCTTTCTTCTGCTGGTCGCATTTTCTGCAGTGCATGATATTCAAATTGGGGGGATCTGAACGAATAAATAAGCAATTGGAATAAAATCTTCTATTTACTACTTTTACTGTTGTTATTCGTACTAGGGAAAGATTCTCTGCTTTCAAAGAACAAACACATCTTCTCTGCTTTCTTAGTCTTGTTGAGGTTGAGTGAAACCATGGTTGTTCCCAAAGACAAAAAACCAGGGAGGGAAGAAACCTATCTTCTTTTGTACTCTCTTGATTTAAGGTGCTAAAAGAAGAGCTGTTAAGGGGATGCTAATTAATGTGGGGGGTGGAAATGGAAAGAAACCAAGGAACAACCATACATATTTCTACTTGATTAGGTTAATGTAGCCTAATGTAGCCGCTGGTAAAAAGCATTAATACTCAATATCATCCGGCATAGTGGATTAAGCGCTTATTCTGATAACAAGTTGTTGGGAAGTAGACTACCCAATCTGGGGGGCTATTGTCAAGCAGTTTTGCTGGAGAACTCAGCGATAGAAGCATACCAGCGACGTATTATCTTTTTTAGGTTCTGCTCTTGTGGTGATCCAATCTGCTTGAAAAGAGCTCCAATTAAGTGAATTCTGCTGGAACATATTCCTCTGATGGCGCTCCAACTAACTCTCTAGTTGTTTCAGATACGTCTCTCGAATCAGCCAGATTGATTACGCGGGACGATACTCTCAAGTTCTAGGGCTATAAGGGCTATAAGGGCTATAGTTCGAATAACAGCTATTCCCGAATGTTCGAGCAGCTATAGCCCTAGAAGTTCTAGGTGCACTAGCCTTCGAGGAGCTGGTCTTTATTGCGCCTAGAACTTACCGCCGATCATAGGTCTTCTTGCGTGTTGATCCATTTATTCCGGATCATACTGCTTGATCATTCCGAAGAACTCCGAGGTGATAAGGAGAATAATTCTTCCATATATTTTCGTGTAAGGCTACCAACAGGGATTGATATACCATGATAGAGATGCCATATTTGGTAGCAAGACTACTCTTACTAGATGAGTGGACAAAGTGAATTACAAGTAGTTGGATCAAGCAAAAGAACAGATTAGCACTCTATATTCAAGATTCTTGAATAAAGGATAAAGAAAGGCACGATCTTGTTGCGTCTTTGTTTGAAGATTATTTATCCAATTCTGTTATTCCCAGATTATCGAATGCTTCGGATGCAAGACTCATATTTCTTAAAGGTACTCATCTGTGCTTCCCAAATACTTCTGATTAAAGAGGTATGCCATCTTATTTTCTATTTCGATGGTTACGCCCGCTTAGAAGTATTGCAGCAAGCAGAAATTCCCCCCGGATCCTAATCCTATCCTCATGTGTAAGTGCTTGTTGAAGACCCGTACTACTTCTTAGTTAGGTGAAGATCCAAATGTTTTCGTTGTTCATATACTTCTTAGAAAAACTTCTTACATTCCCTAGCAGGTTAATTCAAGAATTGTACGACTGGTGTTTGTTCCTTTCCAGGAAATGACAAGAGTAGCATCACTTATTAAGATACCAGCAGATGGTATTATCTGTTCTATGGAATAATCTTCTATCTAAGATTGGAATTACAGATTCATGTATAAGACATAGATCATTGTTCTAATGATAAAATAGAGCGGGGTATAGTCAAAATAAGACTCATTAAGGTAGCTCAAAGTAACATAGAATTATTCGAGGAAGAAACGACGCGTCGGATTATCCTAAAAAAAGAGTTCTCTTTTGTCCGCGTAAAACATAGATTTTGTTAGCTGTCTCCCGTGGACTATTGCTCAACATCAAGGTTGAAGAAAATGCGTTCTTTTTGATCACTTGTGATACACTAATCTCTCCCAAAGAACATACATAATCTTTATTCATTCGTTGCAATTTATTAGCATTTGCGAGTTGGACCATTCCTTTACACCACTTGGATGCTCCGGATACACTTGAGTACGGATAGTTTGCACTGGCTTGAAAACATTCTTTGAAAACCACCTGTTCTACACGGTCATTGCTCTCATTGCCTACTTTTTGCTGTTGCGACGATACCAGCAGGTGAAGTCGTTTTCTTAGTTTGATAATTCGACTTATTTTGGGTAATCCATCATTATATAATAATACATAAAAAGTAATATAAAACACGCATAACCAAACGAATTGTGTCAAATACGTAAATTGATCTAGTTGAGGCATTTTTCATTCACTTTTTTTTACTTACCGATGATTCCAATACTTATTGAATGCACGCAAACAAATCAATCGGGGCCGGTTGTTTGCCTTTTGCCGTTGATAGCCTCAGACGGCATCACCAATTCAATTATACCAAAAAAGTAGCATATGTGGTTCTTGTCCACCAGTGGAGCAACGAGTCCTATTTATTGGGGGGCGGCTAATGTCCTGCATTTGTAGGCCTTCTACGTCATCTTGTTTTATAGAATTATGATATAAGAAGGGTGCCTGGGTGCCTGTAATTGTCAATGACTCTCTGTAAACCTGCTTCGAACTACTGACCGCTTAGACCCTCCTGCATCGATAAATCGAGTGTCCAAAAAAAAGAGTAAAACAAGCGTCATCTTGTTTTATAGAATTATGATATAAGAAGGGTGCCTGTAATTGTCAATGACTCTCTGTAAACCTGCTTCGTCGTTCGAGACATGACATCGGAGTATCTTGGTTTGAAGTGGCTACAATCCATTATTTCTTCTTAGAAGCACAGAGCTTCTCTCACCGTAGAATGGTGGTTTATTATCGGAAAATCTCTACCTTATTTGCCTCTTTTACCACGATATTACTTATTTCTGGTTTCATGTTCAAAATGGAGAATATTCTCCATTGACTATAAAATACTTTTCTACTTCTGAGAAGACTCTTGGGAAGAGAAGCTATATAACCTGCGATTGCTACAGCATAACCTCCTTTCACTGAATTCAAAATAAATCCTTTTACCAAATTTTGTTGGTCACTTCGCCAAATCTTGGTGGGTTCAATCCAAACTAGTTTTCTTTTACATTTTATTTCTAATGGTTTCGGCAAAAGCATCTTTGGTTCACCAAACACTTCTACATCTTCAATTCCAAAATGAAAAAACCTTGCTTCTTGGTGATTGGTGATTGGCACTCCTTTCAGTTCATGTTGGAAACAAATTATTGGAGTTTTCAGTCCTGTATCCACCACCAAGACCTTGTTTTGTTGTATCACTGAACATCGTATAGCGCTCCCACGTAATGGATTAAAACTATAATTATATTTGGTAAATAATTGACTAAAGCTCATTAGCTCATTTTCAGCAGTAGCTCAATTTCTGTCACCTAATTCTTCGTCTCGTCGTTTTCAAACCAGTTGAATTATTGAGCAAGCTGCTTCAAGAGAGGTACTACTTTTTGATGGTATGCTTCCGTCTTGTCCGTCTTGAAATGAAAAAACAGCTCTTTAAATACTTCTTATCATAGGCCATGAACATTAATTATTGGCCTACTCTAGGTACACTGATCGTGGCAGAAAGGACATCATTGTGTTTACAGCGCCCGAAAAAAGGTTGGAAGCCTTCGGACGACCATCTTACGCTCTAACCCTTCCCTTTTTTAAGTACTGCTGTCAAAGCCTCCTTATTAGCACTGGTCACCATAGATACCAAGTCCTTCAATGCAGGAAGCAACACCTCAGAAGAAACATCATTTAGCAGCGGCTTCTTTCGCTCAAGAATGAATCAATCATCCATCGGATTGGTTATTATCCTATTTATTCTTTCAGAAGAAGTTGTGATGGCACTCCAGGTAACGCAGAAGAAAAGCACCTATCATAAAGGAGGCTCTAATCATAAAAGAACACGGCGGATCATAGCAGCTTTCATAGCAGGGGCGGCGATTGGATTCAAACGGACTGCAATCGTCAGCATAGTGCTTCTTTTCTGCATAAATAACCGGGCATAATAGGACGAAGACACCTTTCTTGGAATATCGTATTCGCCACGTAGATAATCCAAAAAAGAATTTAAACACGACGTTTTTTAGGGGGTCGGCATCCATTATGTGGCGTTGGGGTTACATCGCGAATTTTGGTAATAATAAGACCTCCTAGTTTTAAACCACGTAGCGAAGATTCCTTTCCATAACCCAATCCTTTGATTCTCACTTCAACGAACTTAAATCCAAGTTGAATGGCAGCTCGCGCGGCATTTTCCGCAGTTGCTTGAGCAGCATAATTGGTTGAGCGACGAGATCCCTTAAACCCCACTGAACCTGAGGAGGACCAAGTTTTTGTATTTCCGTCATAATCCGTTGAAGTAATAATTGTATTACCAAAAGTTGATTGAATATAAGTAATACAGTGTTTTTTTTGCATATTAGTAATACCGTTATAACTAAGGTGCTTCTTTTCTTGCATGATTGAATTGGTTTTTTAATGTTTGAGGTGTCGATACCATCGATTCTTCCGTTTTTTAGTAATACCTATAAGCGGCGCATCAAACTCCAATGCATCCAATGCAACAAGAGAATATCTCTTGAGCTTTCTTTAGAGTTGCTCAAGAGGAGATATTACTGGAAAAACTAATGTATCTCAATTTGCTAGAAGTCTTAGCATTAGTATGAGTTCGTTGGCCGCGTAGGGGCAATCCTGCATTATGGCGAAACCCGCGATAACAACCAATACTAATTAATCGTTTGATGTCTCTCTGAATGACTCTCTCCAATTCTGAATCGACTAAATAATTTTTACTTATTATTTCTATAATTTGGTCAAATTGATACTTAGTTAACTTATTAACCTTGATGTTATCGCTGGGGCCTAATTGATCACAAACTTGAATTGCCTTTTTAGGCCCAATTCCAAAGATTCGAGTTGAGGCAATTTTCACCTGTTTATTGGAATTTAAATTGGTTCCTAAAATATATGACATGATTTATTTTTTTCCTTGTTTTTTATGTATAATTTCGTTTCGATACTGTATACCCCTCCCTTTATAAACTTCGGGAGGTTTACAACTTTTGACAATGGCAGCAAATTGAGTTACTTTTTGATGATCCATTCCAGTACAACGAATAGGAGTAGGCTTTAAGCAAAAAACGCGAACTGGAGGTGTAACTTGAAGTCGAATCTCATGACTAAATCCTAATTTTGAATATGAAATAGAGCCTTGTGCGTTAGTACTGGCTTTGTATCCAACTCCAATTATTTCCAAAAAACAAAAGAATTTGGCTTCCATAGCTTCCATAAACTTTACTCTCGATTTTTAAAAAACTTGGCATAGAATCTCACCGCCAAAATTGGTTTTTTGTGCTTCACGATCACATATCAAATTTCCCTTTGAAGTGGATAAGATGGTTATACCAAGTCCTTCCCTTTTTTTTGATAAACGATTCTTTTTTGAATAAATTCGAAAACCTGGTTTAGATATTGTTTCCATTTTTATTACAGAAAAATGATAATACTTTAAGACTATTCTCAAGCTTCCTTCCTGCTGAGAGAATCCGTGGATATAACCCTCATTGTACAAGATTCTGCAAAAATCCCAACAAAGACGCGAAACAGGCATACAAGCGCGTTGTTTTCTATCGCTTATTAGAGCTGCTTTGAAGGAGGAAAAATGAAGAACACGCTTTTGCGCATTTTTTATACTAGATAAAAGATTACTTAATGTATGCATAAAAGAATTTTATAAAATTGGTATTTCTAAACAGAATCAGTTGATTCTTCACAGAAACCGTTAGCTCCAATTGGAGGAGCAAGATCTTGATGGTTTTTGTCTTTGAAGATCTTATGACAAGGTCTTACTGTTATTAACTAAAGTGGTGTTCAAATGTGGATGGTCTAACGATATAATACCTTCGAATACGAGTGGCTTCTTTCTCGGTGAACAGCAGATATTTGGTTCTATTCGAATGACCTTTTTTCACCGATAAGATTCAACTATTCGAATGACCATCACGCACGATAGCTGCTACTCGAATATGATCTGTGACGTATCACCTCGAAGAAACATGGGCTGCTATTGAAGGCCTTCATAATGCTAAGTGAACTAAAAGCAGTAGTTCAGTTGTTCTTTCATTGTTCTTTCATCACGCATTAGGTACCTACCAACACGATTTGTTTATGCCTATTAAAGAACCTTTAGAAGCTAATTCACGAAAAACTATACGAGAAATGCGAAATAACTTATGTACGGAACGAGGGCGCCCCGTGAAAATACACCGGTTTCTTACTCGTGTTTTGGAACTATTTCTTGGCAACTTAGACAACTTAAAAAAATATTCATAACGGTTACAGTAGACGCGTGGAATTTTCTATTTCCTCGTCGACCCTGATTCAAACCCGTACGTGATAGTCTCCCATCATACGGCTCCTTGCCTGTCATCTTCCCGATTAAGAAGTCGGATGCATGGACACTTTATCCCGACGATTACTTCACGATCGGAGCTTTTTGCCCCATCCCAATCCTACACACCATAATTACATAATATTTATGAATAAGGGCTAACGGTTGCCCTCATATTTCTGCTGAGAGTTATTCATAAAAAAGGTGCGCAGGATTACACAGTTCCGAGATTCCATGATTCCTGGGCCGTTGGTAAGGCTCCCGCTCTACGCCGGAGGCGCACTAAAAGAACGGGAAGGGGCAGAAAATTCCTTTCCCTTGCGCCTTCTTTGGCTGGCGGCCTCTCTCTGCTGATTGATAACGCGGGTCTCCTGTTCTTCGATAAAAAATGGTGGAAGCTTCCTATTACGACGCTGACGCTACGGTTGTAATTTTCATTAGCCTTCAACCTGTTCACCAATACCTGCTGGGTATTTGTCACGCCCTTCTATGCTAGAAGAGATTATTCATCGGGAATACCGGAATTACAAAGGCGTGTATCCTTTATTCCCTTTTCTACCCAGCTTCACACCTACATCATTTTTGGATCAATGTCCTAAAGAAGGCATGTGGGTACGCTGTTACCCTGTTCTAAAGAATAAAGGGAGAAGGACTTTCACCTTCATGGAAACAACTCAGTTCACTCCGTGAGTTTAGATCACATAGAGCGCACAGGTGTTCGTCTTTCTTGGACTCATTGACCTGTGAACAGGTCGCACTATCTTATTAGGAAGATTTCTATCTTGACAAATGGCTTTACAATACATTCGTTTTAATTCATATTTAGCCACAAGCAATCTACGTTTGTGATCTCGTATAATTTGATTTGACATAAATTAAAAAACCTCTTTTTGCAAAAAGCCACTCCACGAAATTACAGTCTCATCTTGTGTGTTGGCTGAAGTGATAATAGTTACATCAAACCCTCGAATATGCTCGAAATGATGATCTTGTATTTCGGGAAATGATCGTAACAACGTTGATAATTGAATGGAGTTTTTTCGTATTTTGACTGGATAATCGTAAAAAGATATTATCGTAACAAGTTTTTCCAAGAAATTATACATGATATGCCCTCGTAGAGTGCTTCGTGCTAGGTAAGAAGTGACATATCCTGCACTCTTCTCGGACTCCTGATTTACACGGAACGAAGACGTATTTGTCGCTCTACTTCGTTGTATGAATAATTTTTGACCACGAACAATTTCCATGGCTAATTTAACATTCTTTATGAAATTCTTCGAGGGTGGTGCCTTTGGAACTACTATTATTTCACACAATCTGGGAACTTCCATTATGTTTTCGTAATTCATTTTGAGCAATAAATCTGGACGTATTACCTGATCGTAATGAAACTCGAGTCTATTTGTTGGAGAGAACATAATTGATTTGGCCTTCTTTATTTGGAGAACATAATCAGCAGTAGTTCTTCTGACCACGGGGGCGGGCAGCCTACTATACGTGATATTATCCGGTCTATATCAAGATCAAGAAGAGAAGCGGCTCTGGCTCCTCCGGGTTGCGGGGGGCTACTCTAGCGTCCGTATAGCTATAAACTGCCTCTATCAGATCAGCAGAGGAGACTCTACGATTGTTCAATAAGAGTTTAATAAATAGGATGATCTTTCGTCTATCTAAATAAAACTAGGTAGGAGGACTATCGTGCTGCTATCTTCTTGGGTCTCACGTCTCACGTCTCACGATAGATACGATGATGCAGCTCAAGAACTACTAAAGCTATCAGCAGAGAAGGTCTTCTAATTGAAGAACAATTGATGCTATGTCTGTCGTATACCTGATGTTCAATAGAATAATGTAGCGGACACTAGCCACGAATAATCTGCTGATATCAAAAAACAACGAACGCTATCCACGAATAATCTGCTGATACTCAGATCTACATGCGATCTTGTATCGCCGCTATCGCGGGGGGAATATGGGACAGAGTGTTTCTGCTTCAATGTTCTACAATAAGGGAATGGTGAGAATGCATCACCGTAAGGGATAATAGCAAAGCAAGATTGGTATCAGTGCTCCGCTGTGCTCCGCTGTGCTCCGCTCCCGAGCAAGAATTGCTAATATCTTGGCTCATCGTGTATGTAACAGTAAACACACGAGATCGTCATTTGATATTGTTGGATTGGAGCTGTCACGAGCTGTCACGAGCCGTTATCAAACTCCTTGTTGAATTGGGAAGGAGATCTCCTGCTGGTTAATTCCTTCGAAAAAAGGAGGTACCTAGTAAGTTGCTTCACTAGTAGGATATTCGTACAACCGGAGAACACAATCTTAGCAACCAGGTGAGTTCTTCCATGGCACATGATGGCACATGATGGCAGAGCGGAACAAGATCAGCATTTTTCGAGGTCACTCCTCTTTTGTTTTTATGAACGTTAGAAGGAAGCTTCCACGTATCACCAGTAGGGTGCTTCTTTCCGCAGCAAGCCCCTACTGGTGATAGAATAATCGGTATCATTAGGTGGTCTTTGTATACCAACGAAGACGTAATAAAGCAGCGAGTTGTCTAGACTCTAGACCGCCTAGACCGCCTTATTCGCATGACTTGCTGCGAGTCATCGGAGACGTTATATTCTTATGACCACTTAAAAAACTTGATCGACAAACCACCCAGTTTATGCGCGGCTAATATAGCAGCTTGTTGAGCATTCGACAAACTGACGCAATCCATTTCAAATGAGATTTGTCCCTTCAACACACGAGCAATCCAACCTTTAGTATTTCCCTTGCCCTTTCCCATTCGCACTTCTGCCGGTTTACTGGTAATAGGAATATCTGCGAAAACTCTTACCCATATTTTAGAATTTCTTCTAAATTTTCTGCTTATAGCACGACGCGCTGCTTCAATTGCTTGATACGAAATACGGCCAGCTTCACAACTTTTAATGCCATATTTTCCAAAACAAAGAAGTTCTGTACTACCGTCTTCTTTGCAACCTTTATTACATCTGCCTCTTCGATATTTACGAAATTTTGTACGTTTTGGATATAGCACAACTTCTTGTCCCTTTTTTTTGTGTTAGAAAATATGAAACCCACACTTTGACACCTAAGATTCCATAAGGAGTAGATGCTTGTGTTTTCGCATAATCGATTTGATCGGAAAAAACATGTAAAGATGTTTCACCGTACTTTTTGCATTCAGTTTTAGCTATTTCCGCACCATTTAATCGACCTGAACAACCAATACGGATCCCCTTCACATATGGGCATTTTTTAATCTGTTTAAATATAGATCTACATATTTGTCGAAATGATTTTTTTTGTTCTAGTTTCCAAGATATTTCTTGAGCAATTGGAGAGGCACTTTGATAAACAGCTGCTATTTTGACTGGCTGAATTAAGGTATTAGTTAAAGTTCGATTAGGAAATAAAGATTGCATTTTTATCAAATAATAACGACTGGAAAGAGATAGATTAGTAGCTTCCTTGAATCGGGGGGCAGCATACCTCAAAAATATGATAGCATCGAAAAAATACAATAATTGCTTGGTCTTCTTGCTCTTGGTGGACCTGCTGGTTTGATACTCCCGTCTTCCTTGCTCGGTATCATGTTTTTCCGGAATACGTGGACGAACTGTTCTAACCTTCTTCATAGGATCGAATAATCTTTGACGAATTTGAAAGAAGTATTGCATTACGAAATAATCCAAGAAAATAGCAGCGTCTCCCATATCTTGTTTTTCGTTTGGCTCGTAGGTTATTACAGCTACCGGTTGTTTTGGCGCGATTGCGAAGCGAGAGAACAACGCATCATAGCAGCGTTCTTCTGATCCCGACGCTCTTCCGGCGGTTATACCGGTAGCAATAATTCTCTTGTCTTTTTTAACCGGAGGATTAGATTTAGGCGGGATACTACTTTTTTCTATTGAAAAGTAGTGCATAAGATGGTCCATCCAATCGCTGACTCGAAGTAATTGGTCAATCTTCGATCGTCTGCAAGGTATCCTAAAAGGGAAGCAGCCGTCCCAAATCCCAATCCCGCCTACTCTCTTCTGTTTTTTCATACGCTCCTCTTCGTATGAAAAGAAGGCCTCCTTTTCATACGAGGATGGTATTCCCCCAAGAAGATTATTCTTCCGCTTCGATAGGCCTTCTTGTTGATGTCTCGACGATTGGCCATCCAGAAAAAATACATGAATAAATGTCCTTTTAGGAAAATGGTGAATAATACACCTACCGATACGAAAGCCAAACGTGTTTCCCGTAGGTGGACGTATTGAACCAAAATAATCTCTAAAATTGAAATCTTGATACAACAATTTTCCGTAGTAATAATCACTAAACCAACTGGGATCTGAACTACGATTCAGATTGAGTCTGACTGAAATCGGATTGACTTTTTGTGCCATAAACTATAGTTTACTGTACCTTTTTGAATGGGGGCTTTCTTTTGCTGCTCTTACCACCGGTTTTCCGTGTAGAAGCAAACTCTCCAAATTTATGACCAACCATTTCTTCAGTAATCCTTAAACCAACAAAACCTTTTCCGTTATAAATTTGTGCATAGCAACCAACAAATTGAGGCAAAATACAAGATCTACGTGACCAAATTCTCCACCTAATTATCTTCTTTTTGAACAAGCAAGTATCCACAAAAGGACCTTTCCATATAGAGCGTGTCATAAACTAATTCGTTTTCTTACGTTTACTGTTCTAAATCCACCTTTGGTAGGCTTGCCCCAAGGTGATACCGAAGGTCTACCTCCTTTAGTGCGTCCTTCACCGCCTCCATGAGGATGATCAACTGGATTCATAGCAACACCCCGAACAATAGGGCGTCTGCCTAACCACCGGCTTTGTCCTGCTTTGCTAAGCTTACGTTTTTGACCATGATTAGAAACTATACCAATAGTAGCTCGGCATCGGGAATCTATTAGTTTGTCAACACCCGAAGGTAACCGCACAATACATTGTGGTGTATTCTCAACTTTCTTAATTATTTGAGCAAAGGTTCCCGCAGCTCGAGTCAACTTTGCGCCTTGACCTGGGTTCCTTTCGATATTATGTACCCACGTGCCTATAGGTATTTTGGCTAATGGTATGCAATTCCCGACCATTGCTTTTTCGAAGGCCTTTTGATAATTGTCACTGGCCTTAGAAGCGTCGTGTAGCCAAGGGCTGCTATCAGCATGGCTCCTATTCGATTCCTCCCGCGTCTTCTCCAATGAAAAGGCATTGACATGGGAAGGTTTTTTACTGTTGATAAAATTCATCACCGTCTTGCCTTCCAATTTTTCACTGGCTAATATATAAGTGAAAGAGGTGCCCACTCGACCCCCCTTTTTTGCTGCTGCAGCGAAGAGCCCGTGTGGATTGTTGCGTTCTTCGTGCTTGTAGAAAAAAGGGTGCTCTTCTTCTCGTGTCCCCAATATTCTCGGAGCCTTCAAGCCATTGCCATTTTTTCTAGCCCAAGAAAAAGGGAGTACGAGATCAGCGCTGCCTCTTTTTTCGCCGCTTGTTGAAGGCGCCTGTCGGAGCTCCGCCGCTGCTTCTTGCTTCATAATGAAGCGGAAATACAAAGAAGCAGCCTTCTTTGCATTATTTTTTGCAGCTATGCTACCCTTGACATCTTGTGATACGGCCCTAAGGTCTTCTCGTGTCCAATATCTGCGCTCCCTTTCTTCGAACAACGTTTTTAACGTTTCGTATTTCCGAGCTAGCGAAGAGCCATTATTTTTTCTATGAGTACCAATCTTCGCTAAACTAGAAAAAGAAGCCGGGTGCTTCCCACGGCGTAGAACCCCTTCGATCCATCGTACTAAAGCAATCCAAGACGAACGATTTGGGTCATATTCGATTCTTTCCACAATGCCCACCATAGAAGTGCTTCGTTTGAAATCAATTTTTCGCTGCAATCGCTTCGATCCACCCCCTCGGTGAAAAACCGTAATACGCCCTGATGAATTTCTTCCAGCAGAACTCCGTTTTTTTAAATGAAAAGTTAATTGTTTTAGTGGTAGGAGATAAGGGCGATCGCCGATACCACTATACCACTTCATCTAGGAATAATTTAGTGATAGCTCATTGTTCTGGGCCTTGTTGCGTCATCTTGCTTGACGGTACCTTCATCTCCTCCGAACCGTACGTGCGAGTCTCCCCGCATACGGCTCTCCAAGCCCCTCTTCTGATTTATTTGGGCGACCCAATGAAGTATCCTGCTATAAGAAGCTCAGCGTATGTCGCACAACAAGGGTCCGTTACTCCGATTACTCCGTTGGGTATCGAAATAAATCGGAACTTCTTGCGGTCCGAAAGAATATCTTTTAGAACGGTATCTATTCCCGCCGATGATTATTCCCGAAGAATGCTCTGGGCCCCTTCGCGGTATTTCCGTTACTACGAGTCCCCCGTTGCCGTTACTAATCACTTCTTAATCTAGCTTTTTTCTGACAGAAAGTCTTCTCTGGTGACATAATACTGATGTCTTCTTGATCAGCAATTCATAGTTTCTAGGCAATCCCGAGTTTCGTTTCTAGTGTGTCGGTCGACGTCGACCGGTTCATTAGGGTTGCTTCTTTGTAGCTCATTTCCCGTATCATTCTCCCAGTTGTGTTCTTCCACTAACAACCCGAAAAGCAGGGGGTGGCTGGGCTTGTGGGCTTGGGCTGCACTGAGATATCTCCAGACCTTTTTTCCGATATAATACGGTTGAAATATGTTTGTAAAAACAAGAAGTGGCAGTTCCATAGAACCTCTAGCTCGGAGAACAACTCCTTAGCGCAATCGTTTTTCATATTCTCAATCTATCGCCGTTTTTTGTTCCCCTTCTCACCTACATGCTACAATACCCCTTGTTTCTTGTGGGCTTTCCCCGCGAGGATAGTGGGACGCTTTACACAGAACACTCCGTGCCGGTGGCTTCCGGAGACGCATTACTAACTAACTTGGCGCACCTTTTCCCTTCCAACTATTTCTCATACTGTTAGCCTCCTTTATTTTGTTGAAAAGTTGAATTTGCATCAATGACACCCGAATGTACCTATACTGAAAAGCAACTGCAATCGATAGGTACACCTCGATCGAAGAACTGCTGTTACCATAAAATATATACTACGAATAAGCGAGTTTGAAAAGGAATAAAACCCTCTGAGTGTTATATATACGACTAGTTCCAGAGGTGAATGTTAAGAGGACCAAGTAGATATCAAGGTGCAATATCGTCTGCATGCCCCCCGCACGCAACAAGGTTGTTTATTTTTTCCATTAGCGCTTCTAGCCCCTTGATAAAGAAGACATTCAGCGTTTTCTTGATTATATTCGTGTCTGCTTTTTCAAGGGTAGTAATCAATCTCATGCGGGGTCAAGTGGTACGGTACCATCCAATAATGGCTCTTTCACACCAAACATTTCCATAGTAATACATAGTAGCGAGGTCTTCTCATGTATTTAAACGGGTTTGATAATAAGAGAGAATTTTCAATTGAACTCCAAGTAGATCATGTAGTTTTAACCAATTCAACTTTTCACGCAATTTATGCGTCTCCATGACCAGCAATTGTTTATGCATTCTCATTCCAAATTGTTCTCTAGACTTTTTATCAATATGAGGTGATCGTAATACTGTATATAAAATTTGTTTTTTAGGCAATCCAATCTTGCTGCGTGTGTTATTAAGAAGCCGCCCTGCTGACCTTTTTTGATTCTCGAAAGATTTAATAACGATGCATATTTTGGTAGTCATTATTCCACGTGGTTGTTTATTCAGGATCGGGAATCCGAGCTAGCTCTCTCTAGATGATTCTAATCAAAATAATGAATTTGATGCATCTCAGAAAGAAACTCTCAGACACAATTAATTCATATTATTGTCGAGCTAGCTCTCTCTAGATGATTCTAATCAAAATAATGAATTTGATGCATCTCATACGGAAAGAAAAGAAACTCTCAGACACAATTAATTCATATTATTGTCGAGCTAGCTCTCTCTAGATGATTCTAATCAAAATAATGAATTTGATGAATTTGATGCCTCTCATCTCAGAAAGGAAAGAAAAGAAACTCTCAGACACAATTAATTCATATTATTGTCGAGCTAGCTCTCTCTAGATGATTCTAATCAAAATAATGAATTTGATGCCTCATTGGTGGCATAATCCTGCTGAAGGGGCATACAGCAGGATGTCAAACCCCCACTGGGAAGCTAGCTCACCCCCTTTTTTCCTTTATTGGCGCTTAACCCTTTATGGGAGTACGCAGGAAGGAAAGAAACAACGGTCAAGGTATAGTATAATTTTTTATACGCCTTCAATTCACTAAGATGGACTCAAGAATCTAGCACAATTGATCGCGGTTGTCAATTGTGCCGTTAATCTTCGAACAACTAACTTCTTTCTTGTAGAAGACCGGATTCATAGCAGACTAATCAGATTGATTCAGCAATAAATATCCTTCTTATACAAGATTACTGATTCTCTTGTAGAAGATATTACAAGAGAATCAGTAATATCTTTCTTACCGGATAGAAGTCCATCTTATAATGGTTTTTTCGAAAAGAACAACTTCTTGGAAAAAAGAAAGGCGCACTAAATAAAGCGTGGTCTGCAAAGAAATGCAGCAAAAAAGGGAAGCCAGAAAGGTATCCGGCTTCTCTAAAGTTGTTCTGCTGATGTCAACAGGGCAAGCAAAGAAAGCACTTCTCTAGATCTAGAAGTACCAGCAGAACGTCGAGGTCGAGAGGCTAGTCACCTATTCAGTTTGAACGTATCATGAATAATGACGATATTATTCGAGCTAAAGGAGCGCTCGGAGTAAACATTTCTTCTGTTCGATCTTATCTTGCTACATCGAGATTGCAATGAGCCGTCTATTTGAACAAAATCGCTGCATTAGCGGCTAACCTCTATCCGGAATCTATCCCCCCACGAAGAATCCTTCCTTTGAGTCCGAATCTTCTGTCGAGCAGCGACTTTTTTGTCGATGTCGATATGATTATTTTTAAAAAGGGGGGTTGGGTTAGCATAGCAAGCTCCCTCCGATTGATTCTATCGCAACAAAGCCGCCTATTAGGTATGAAAATGCTTCTTTGATTGACGTTCTTTTTAGTTCTATGAGTATCTTCAAGTAATGAATAATGCGCAGTCACAAATGAGTTTGTCTTGATGCTGCGGTCTCCGCAAGCAAGTCCCCCTTCTCAAGATTATGAAGGAGTCCCTATCATATCAAGCAAGATTATGAAGGACTGTCGATAGGTTACATAGTCGATTGGAGGAGCCATATCTCTAGTCGTTCAAAATGCCTCATCTCATGTTGATTCTACAAGCCAGATAGCAGAACTCGATGGTTGTTTTTTAAATCTATTATATCCCTGCTAAGTGTGCTAACATGGAGTAATCCGCAATTTCCTAGCAAAAATAAAACGGTCGTAATGAGAGTCCGGGACATGAGAGTTTTTTGTCGTGGGAATTGAGTCAGCTGTTATTTATAATGAGGAAGGGTCTTCGTTCGAGAGCGACTTCTTCGTTCGCGACCATGCTCGCAATGATTCGGTGCAAACTCTCGTTCTTAATGATCCGGTCTTCATTTCATGGCGATGGCGGACTCGCGTATATCCGTGCTTAACACCAATTCATGCATGACCGGTACCTTGATCTTTCATCGAAAGAAAGCGTTGTTTTAATTGTTCAGAGCGTTCATCTTCTTGAACTCATTGTAACTAGTTTATTTAACAATCTTTATTGGTTATTAGCCGACTTCTATGATATACTCCACCCTCCCTTATTCTTATTGGTTCAGTTGTTGCAGACCTTTCTTTCGCCTCCCTCAGCCTCATCAAAAAATAATATTATGAGCGACTGAAGCGACTATTCAAAAGAAGACCTAGTTCTGCCGATTTTAAATACACTAAAATTATGTTCTAATTCTGGAGGCTTCAATGAAATAATTTGCTTAGAAGACATCCCGGCGTATTCAACATTAGGCCGGTGCCGGTAGGCCGCCCTCCCCCCTCCCTTGTAGGGGCCAATCATTATGTCGCACAACATTGGCTAAGCCTTGTTTGTAAGCACCCAGGACATCATTATTCGGTGGTTTTTTCTTTTCCTCGCCCGCCTCCTATATTGATTTCTCTTAGCAATACCCCGATAGCCTTATGAACAACGATTAGTGAAAAATGCTGGTCCAATTGGTTCTTCCGAAATGTTGGCATTCCCTCCCATTCCGCTGGAGTCTGAATGGACTCACCTTTCCGGTTAGCTTCTGTAAATGGACTTGGATACGCTGTGTGCTTCCGGCATTTCTTCCCGGAGTCTGCTCGAAGAATTATTCCGCTATTAAGATTTGGTAATCATTCGGATGAGGTCATGATGCTTGTTATGGTGACTCTGATATCAGGTCTGTTGCGGAAGCAATCTATCTTCATTAGCAGTTCTGCCATTCGCTGCAAAAAAGATAACCATCTCCAAAAGGCCCAGCGAAAGAAACTATCATGCAAATAATGGAGGGATCGTATCTATCAAAAAAATCCAATCCTTCTTCTGTTAGTCTCGGATTATTCTGCTGGTTAACTTAACGACTTCTCAAGTGACATCAGCAGAACTGTATAAAAAAAGGTTGATCAAGAACCATTTGAAATCTCGATACAGCAATTTGAAGTCTACTCTGCTAACGGTCTTAGTCGGTGTTACACCGTCTTCTAAGAATTAGAAGTGTACCATATACAGCAAAATATGATGCAGAATAATTCCGGATACACCGGTTATATATAGCACACGGATATTCATCAGATTGTAGATCTATAAAGAGTCTCTGCACGAAGAATGATTCTGTCGCATCTATTAGATCTTCTTTCTGAATTGAATCATGTAATAACGTAGAATAATTCATCCGGCGTGGATCTCTGCCTATTATGAGTTAACTCTTCGCGTTTGAAATCGGGGGGAAAGCTGGTTGTTCCTTCCGTTGTTTTTACCGAGTTCCGAGAAGACGTACCCATTCTTGGCGTTGTGCACTATTGCACGGTAGACGACCATTCGCCTGCTGGTAGCATGATCAAGATGATTCATGACTGGTCCCGCTCTTCTTTTGTTTGGAAGTTAGTTGTTCTCGGGGGGACCCGCTACCAACAATTAAATTAATTACCAATGGTCTTCCAAGACAGGTTACTTACGAGACTTCCAATCTTTTAAACAATCGTTTGATCAAAAAAAACGATAGAAGAATTATTCATAGATAGCGATGAAGAGGCCATTTCTGTAAACGAAAAAAAGAAATCATAATAGGTTTTATTTAAGTAGTCAAAAATATACGACGATAATATCAGCAGGTCTGGAGAATTCATTATTACTGATATCAAGAGAGCTCTTTCCAGATTCTGAGCTACTAATTGGTATTAATACTTCTAGGGAATAAAGATCGAGTAGAGATGCATGCCCCCCCGATTGATTCATTTCGTCGAGAACAAGACACCACGTATTATAAAGGGTCAGTATCCTGCTCTAATCGTGGTTATTAGGCTTAGGCTAGGCAGGCGCCCACTCCGTTGTTTTTTGATACGGGTAAAGAACTTCAATACCCGTCATGTGAAGAGCACATCTGTTGGCTTCCAACTTGACCGAAGAATTACTGTTCCAATAAATCCTACTATATAGGATTTATTGGAACAGTAATTCCAAGAATTAAGGTCTACAGAGGATGACAATCTCCGGAGATTGATTGTCAATCCTCTTTCTTGGGTTCTATGAACAGTATGACCGTTCTATGAATAGTTGACTTCTGAAAAAACCGCTGCTGACCTGTTATATGAGGCCCGAAAGAAACGATTAAAATTTCAAGCATCCACTTCTGTTGGTTGCGGGTCCAGGGTCCAGCGACTGCATTTGTTTTATATTTGCCCCCCGGCTAATAAAAAACCATGCTGCAGTATACGGATTAGTGCCTCTACTATTGCGAGGCCCTGCGCTTTAAATAGCAGTTCACAAATAATTCTTCCGCTTTGTGCATTAACTCAGCATTTTGAGTCAATTGAGCAGATGCTCAAAGAATCTTCTCATTTTTCAGTTTGAAATGATCCCTAGCTAGAGTTACATCGTCGGAGTAAGTCGATGCCATTGAGACGCTAGAATTCTGTAACCCAAAAGAAGTGTTATAGCCTTTCTTTGGCCTCCTAGATCAGAAGTTATACCAGAAATAGAGGCCTATAACTACTTTCTCCCGATCCCGCAGCGCTTGATCAATATCTTTCAGAAACTGTTAGCGTCGGAAGAGTTATTGTCTTCAATAAGTCTACCTGCTGTGCTGCCTTGAGGTAATCAAATTAATCACCACCCATTTCGCCTACAGTGGACGGATGTAAGAGCGGTACACCTCCGGTGGTCTATCAACTGTTAATCTAAAAGAATAGATTGTTAAAAGATTAACTACTTTAACGCTGAATTGTTAGTAATGACTTTAATTCTTTGAGAATGTTGAGCCTTCTAAGACCTGCGTACTTTTGATCTAAGAGTGGGATCTTAGCGGAATGACAAGAATTGTATCTTGGTAATTTGAAAAAGAAGTTGGTCAACCTTTAGATCAGTATGAAGCTTGTCTCAACCCGGATCTTCGCCTTCATGGTTGTCTGATGGCAAGATTATTCGAGGGACTCGTTATCAAGACATGTCTCCCTCCCCCCAATCATTAGGCCGGCCTTGTCATCTTCAAAAATAAAACAACCTCCTTTGTTTAGGCTTTCCCGCTTTCTTTTGCTTCCCTCGGAGTCGCTATCCTAAACAGCAGGTCAAGATGGAGCGACTATTGAATGTCGCGAGTAGATGGTTCATCAAGGTGGAGTCCCGAAATAATATGATTATTCCACTATCTTCTTTTGAAATATATTCTGTAGTTCAAGAGTGCTCTGATACAGAATATTTTCTTCGTTACGACGCTGGGCTTCTTTATTTTTTAGGCCTTTTTTGAGTCCAGTTTCTTTTATGGAGACGATCGGATTTGAACCGACAGCTTCATGCTTGCAAAACATACGCTCTACCAATTGAGCTACGTCCCCTACGGAGGAAATGGGATTTGAACCCATGATACAATATTGTATTTGTCGGGATGGGTCGGCCCTCTCAAGCTTCTTTCCCCCCTAAGAACCGTACGTGCGAGTTTCCCCGCATACGGCTCAAGCAACTGTCGAGTCATTTAGAACTTCCATGTGTAAACACTCTAACCTGCTGTGTGGCTGGCTACCCGTGTTAATAGGCAATAGTAGCCATCTGTTCTTTTCTTCGACACGATTAGCCGCCACCATAACATAAAGAGCTAAGAAAGAGCTAAGAAATGTAGCCAACTAACTCCATCCAACTGGGCTGCTTTGCTTCTTTCTAATGTAATCTAATCCATTGCATTGAGACTCATTTTGTTAATAGGCAAGCAGGCAATAGTAGCCATCTGTTCTTTTCTTCGACACGATTAGCCGCCACCATAACATAAAGAGCTAAGAAAGAGCTAAGAAAGAGCTAAGAAAGAGCTAAGAAAGAGCTTGTAGCCAACTAACTCCATCCAACTGGGCTGCTTTGCTTCTTTCTAATGTAATCTAATCCATTGCATTGAGACTCATTTTGTTAATAGGCAATAGTAGCCATCTGTTCTTTTCTTCGACACGATTAGCCGCCACCATAACATAAAGAGCTAAGAAAGAGCTAAGAAATGTAGCCAACTAACTCCATCCAACTGGGCTGCTTTGCTTCTTTCTAATGTAATCTAATCCATTGCATTGAGACTCATTTTGTTAATAGGCAAGCAGGCAATAATACAAGTCACCCATGCTCAGGTCTGCCACCTTTCTATTTCTACAAAGATCCTTTCTTCGATTCGAAGATCCTCCTGTCGTCGAGAAGCCTCCTACTTTTGGCGACCTTTCTTCGATTCGAAGATCCTCCTGTCGTCTCGTCGAGAAGCCTCCTACTTTTGGCGACCTTTCTTCGATTCGAAGATCCTCCTGTCGTCGAGAAGGGCTTTTTGAGCTGTCCTCCACCCGCATTACAGAGCCAAGAAGCTCCTACGCGGGTTTACCAAGTTCCGCGCAATGTACCATTCTTCGATTTTGCTCTCAACAGGAAGAACCTAAAAAAACCCCGATGGAAATCTGAACCCACGGTGATATCAAAATCAGAGATACCACCCCCTTCCACCAAAGGCTTCCTGGGGCAACAAGGCCTTTGTTCCAATTATTTTTATACCAATCATTTGGTTCCGCCTTGGATTGTTTCTTACGAGATTTTCGCGAACTGTTCATCTATTGAGGGGGGCAAGGCAAGCAAATAAATCATCGAGACCAGACCGCTCGCTTCCTTCGCTTCGAGTGTCGATGATTTGCTTTCGTGTTTGCCTGCCCAGAGAAGAGGCCCCTCCTAGCATTAGCTCGGTACGGAATAATCCCAAGCATCATTACATTGTCCCTAGAGCTTCACACCTCGGGATTACTCCCGACGCATGTCTAGGTTGGGTTCTTGCCTCTAGGTGGAATTGCACAGTTTCTTGTCGCACTGATTTAGCAAACCAATGCTTTCAACCACTCAGCCATACCTCCCGGCATAAAAACGGTGTTTATGCTTCTGAAGACTATAAGCTGCTTGCTAATAACCTTTTTTACCGGCATATCAAAAACTGTTAAGTCATACTCTGATACGGGAAAAACGGGATTTGAACCCGCGACTTCTGGCTTGACAGACCAGCGCTATAAACCGGACTAAGCTATTTACCCAATGAAATGATTTTTGTTGAAGAATCATCGGGTTACGTATTAAGATACGCAACGATGATTTAAGCTCGTGTAATGCTATTTTGATATTACAATTATCTGGAACTTTCAATGATGGGGCAGCAGGCAAAAAAGAAAAGGGAGGGACGTCGATAATGGCAATCAACTTCTTTGAGTCGATAATCAGCTCCGAGGAAATGTTTAAAAGAAGCAACTTCTTTCCGGAATGAATATATATAGGGAGGGTGGATTGATTAACCGTGCGTGGCCCCAGCAAGCAGGACGCTATAAGAAGCAGCTCCTCGTACTTTTTATAACGTGTCAAATCCTCTTCGTAGAGTTGCTTAAATCAGCAGGCTTCATTGACACTTCATAATATGTCAATGAAAAAAGCTGACTATGAGTACCGCCTAATCGCTGACTAACGAAATAGTCCCGTAGTCGATTTTTTCATTTAGTGAATCGAATCAATCTCCTTCCTATTTAACATATCCGCAACAAGAAAAAAGCATGTATAAATGTATCTCGATGTGGTTTCTTTCAGTAAAAAATGATTTAATGACTAATGACGCAGCAATAACTGCTGATGAATGACCAACAGCAAAACATTGTTGCACTGAGTCAGTGGATCCAATCAGCGCTGCTAGCTCACCTAATTTCTTTTCTGCTGGATATATCTTCGATGCTATCAACTACATGATTCAATCGGAGAATGTCTGCTGGATAAGGCCTAGGCCTTCCTCCCTCTTCCCTACGCATCAATGAACCTCCGGAGGTGAGAGCGACAGAGCGACATGTAAGGCTGCTTGCTTTTCTTTTGACCGGTATATGGTTTATTACTAGATTAACCAATTCAATTATTTTGAAAGAAGCGGCTTGATATGTTGTTTTTTAATCTTTGTTAACTAATAAGTCGGTGCTTAGACTGATGTCTTTTTATGGGATGGGTAGAGCGAAGGAAGAACGATTCCCGCTTTTATTCTTTGCTTTTCGCGGTGTAACGCAGCAAGCAGGTCACTGCATCTAATATAACAGGTCAAAGATTCATCGGTGCTGCTTATTGAATGAAGTAGGCGCTTACTCATTCTAAAGATAGTCTGTAGTGTCAACATGTTGATCTCTACTAAAAATGATACAGAGGCCCAGAACCTATAGCAGAAAGTCACCGGTATCAATAACCATTTAGGAGAGTTGCATGCACATGCAAGGAGGGAGAGAACTAATCGGCTAGTCGGAATAGAGAATAATGTTTTATTTAACATTTGCGTGACCAGTTCTATAGCAATATACTAAGTAATCAATCATTCGGATTAGAAGACCTTATTTCTCTATTAAGGCTAAGAATTTTAAGAATTTAATAATTATTCGTTGCTCTATTAAACTTCTTATTCATATGACGCTGAATATTAGAAGTAATGAACAGCAAAATGACTGCTTTTTTAAAAGACTTTAATAAAGTTATCTCAGATAAGTTACAAAGAGTGATACAACATTTTAGTCCGATAAATAGTAGCCAAAAAACTCATCCATAAATCTTAGTTATTAAGATTTGTTGCTTGCTGCTTTTATTTAGACATCTATTGATTGCAAACTCACAACAAAAAAGGTTGTCGATTATCAGTGTCAAATGGAATAATCTCTATCTAATAACATTGTCCGACGTCCTCAGAGGCAATAATCGTAGAATACCTACATGAGTTAGTTGACAGCACTTAGAATGTGTTATTTTATTAATCCGCCTAATGCGTTATTGGGACTCAAGCTTCATTCAAGATGAAAGTACGAGCAAGCTCACCACGTAATCCATAAGAAGTTGTTCTTGCATGATGCAGAGATCAATCACCGATTCTTCGTTCGGAACGGGGCTTTCTTATTGACTTATTGAGCGCATCTTTTTTGCATGGCAACCTGTAATAAGAAGCTGCTTAAGGAACAGGAAAGGAACCGGGGGGCTCAACTCAAGTCCGCGTTGGTTGTTTTTTCATTGTCCCTTTTTCCCTCTAGCTCAATGTCTAAAAAACAGAGGTCATTGAGTAGGATTGTTGCGGATAATATCTTTTTCAAAAAACCGAGGATACATACCAGCAGGCGCAAACCTTTTCTGTCATGATTAACCGAGTTTTTGTCGAAGGGCCACCAATCATGGGGGTTTGTTTCATTTCAGGGATGGGATATTTGTCACAAGAATATTTTATCTTTCGCCTCAAAAGAAATCATTACTTATAAGAACCAGGCTTCGAAGGGGATAGTACTACCTTCAAGGACACTGACAGCAAGCACAGCCTTCACCTTTTTTAAGTTTCCAAGAGATTTTCGTGTTGGTCCGCAAAGAAGATCTTCAGCAGTATGACTCGGGGTATCTATTCGGAGTTAGTTCTATGGAGGTCCCAATCCTGAAACAGATTATCTAGTCATTTGGTCGTTGTTTTTTTCATTATTAACCGAATAATGTGGTTCTTTTTTATAATGTCGCGTGAAATGAATGCCCAGCAGGTGGTTCTAATCATAAGAGATTGACTCAACAACTAGAGGTGCTAGAATACCTTCTACTGTTATTTGCAAGACCTATAAACATGTGCTGTATTTTGCAGGGTGCTGCATGCAGGCCTCGATTGTTCTTTCTTATATATACGTTGTTATAGCCCACTGAACAATAACCTAGTGAATATCGCTTACATGAGGCAACTATTCTGAATGAAAAAGACTCTATCATCTCGATAGTATGATCCGCTCTCTATTCCCGCCGAGCGGTTAAAAGGAGGGAGAAGAGAACGCTCCTTAACGATGCCCTAGATGCCCCATTCAGAAGAACATGTTCGAAGGTCGCACTCTTAGATCAAAAGTACGCAGCTAACCTTTACGACCCCCCTCCCTTCCCTTTTTTCATCTAAAAATCTCGGGATGATCCCAGCAGAACGTATAGTCCTCTTCTGATATAAGGATCCTTCAATCCTTATATCAGATAGCCCGTAATTCTTATAAACGTAGATCTAATACCACATAAGAAAAAAGCCTAGTCCAACAGTGAAGAGGTTCTTTCCTCCTCCGGTAGGTATATCGTACTTACTACTCAATGATGCATTTGGTGTAGATTGCTTCAGGTGATTATTCACTTCCTTCTTGGATCTTGGTCACCTATACATAGCCCATAGCCCATAGCCCTCCCTACTGATAATAACCAATAAGATGCTCTCTCTAGTTTTATCAGTACTTTATTGTAATCTGCTGATACGGTCTTCAAGAGTGCTTGCTGTCCTTGGTGATACCCGTCTATGAAATAGAAGCGTATCATCTAGAAGTTATTCATGATCTAGAAGTTATGTTATTCATGATCTAGAAGTTATGTTATTCATGATCTAGAAGTTATGTTATTCATGATCTAGAAGTTATTCATGATCTAGAAGTTATGTTATTCATGATCTAGAAGTTATGTTATTCATGATCTAGAAGTTATTCATGATCTAGAAGTTATGTTATTCATGATCTAGAAGTTATGTTATTCATGATCTAGAAGTTATGTTATTCATGATCTAGAAGTTATGTTATTCATGATCTAGAAGTTATTCATGATCTAGAAGTTATTCATGATCTAGAAGTCGCTTCAAAAAGAAATAATTATCACTAACTGCGTTCGTTGATCCGGTAGTATATAGAGTCCGCAATTGCTGCGATTGATGCGGACTATTCTGTGTTTCTAGGAAATAAAACAAGAACCGCAAAGAAATACTACTTGACTGATTATAGAAGAGACTTATGAGTGATCACGCTCTTTTATCAACAATTATTACTCGCAGATTCATGTTAACTGAAAGAAGATGAAAGACCTCCCAGGTTGTTTTAACGGTCTTTAGTTAAAGCATTTTTTATCGCTGAAAACATTGGCGAATCTTTTTATTCGCGAGGCGCGAGGAGACAATGCCGAAACTTTCTTACAATTTCCGAGCTTGGCGAGTGGGCAATTTACAAAATTATTCGTATAATAGCGGACACCTCGGCATTGCTGAAAAGAAAACACCTCCCTAGACAATAACGAGTTCATGATCCGCACTTACCCGATATCTGCAGAAGTGTTAGCATTCTATGCTTGAAAGCAGCCCGAGAAGATCCATAGCAACATAATAGTTCTTTCCGAATTGGCCATCCTAGCAAGGTCAAGGTGTAGGCGCTTACGGGTGCTATTGGCGTTCTTCGCACAGAACTACATCGAGAAATAATCTATTCATAGATCCGGTTAGAAGTACCCGGCTTACTATCTAAGCCAATAAATAGCACCCGTTAAATAACGGCATACATAAGCTATGTAATCTGCCGTGTACTGGAATCAACAAGGTTCTATCTTCCTTCCGAAGAAGCGATAAAGAAGAGTTAGTGCACTCAATATGTACTCTTCGATAGTACATATTGAAGAGGTTGTTCGGGATGCGTAAAGAAACGCTATTCAATAGTACTAGCGATAAGCGATAGAACACTAAAAAAGCATAAGAAGACACCTTTTCCAGTATAGGTAATAACGGACTTGAACCGCTGACTCTCTCGGTGTAAACGAGGCACTCTACCAACTGAGCTAATTACCCCATACGGGTATAAAAAATAAGAAGTTCAGCTGACCACCGGTATGTGAATCATGAAGGGCTCTCTGGCTCTCTGGCTCTTTTCCAGGTTGAGACTGATTACGACATGTTCTTTTTTTCGATCCTTCTCAGTTTGCAGAATAGTACTGAGTCGGTAAAAAAGGGGGGAAGGGGCACAGCACAAACTATAAAACCGTCCGAGAATGCATCGGTATATGAAGCGCACTACACCGTCTCAATCAAACCGCTCCTAACCGGCGGTATATATAGGTATAAGCCGCGGACCACTCTTCGATCCTATGGGATTCTTATTCGATTCTTCCCTTATGACCGCCCCTTCAAAGTAGTTTACATCAGCCCTTGTTGGGATTATGAAAAGTGTTAGGCCTTTAGAAATTAGGCCTTTTTTCACAGTTCAAAATAATTCATCTGCCTTAGAGTGACTACTCCCAATCTAAAGCGCCCTTCTTCCATTCATATGCAAATCCAATCGTCGAAATAAATAAAAATACCATCATAGACCAAAATCCAAACGAACCAATCTTGTTAGGAGAAACTGCCCAAGGAGATGAAGAGGTGACTTCCAAATCAGATATAATAGATAAAATAGAAACAGGATAAAATCGTATATCGAAACGACTTCTGGCATCATCAAAAGGAATAGGGGTCGAGACTTCAGCCCATTGTATCCAGAGACAGAATTATAGGTCGATGGTCGTGCCCTCCGAACCGTGCGAAATAGTTGCCCATTACACGGCTCACTAACTCTACAAGTAGCCAAAGAAGCATATCTCTTCTAGTTGAATCTCAGCTAGTCATGGTACTTCTTGGGTGTTCAGAACACCGTATTCGCTGCGGGAAAAGTGGTCCTACCCCGGGGTAGTGGTAGTACCCATTACTCTCAAACCGGATGCTTCCCAAGCAGAATACCGTTTTTCACTGAGTCTCTCAAGACTCGGCATACTGAGTCTTGTTACTAGAAATAGATCCGTGACTAAGCGCAGATACCTAGGCCCCTTCCCACACCGAGCATTAGACTCTACCGCATACGACGCAGCAAGATCAACAAAAATTATTTGGTTTCAAAGGTTTACCGATCAAAAATGATAAAGGTACTGCGGGCCTTCTGACTTCCAACCCGGTCTTGCTGGACCGTATCGCCGGTATCGCCTACAGGCTGTAGCACCTCGAGATGTCATTTAGTCGTCTGTCCCCAATGTGTTGGGTAATCCGCCCCCCGATTTATCCGATCTGTGGCCTGGCCGATTTTGATCATCTGCAGGCAGAGCGCGAAACTTCCCAAAAAACGAGGGGGTATGTTGACCACGACTCCGATTCGCCATAACACCTCATCTCGTATTCTTTTTCGATTAGTGCCAGGAGGCTCGCATCACGGTCTCGGGAAGGCGATCAAAGAATATATGGCAACTAAGTCTTTCGTCAAGCCATTGACCCCCTTATTATCTGCAGTTAATGAACTGTTCCCTATCGTCCTCTGCCTCCCCTCAGTGATGCTTTTATGGCATGCTTCGGTTCCTCCGCCGTTACCAGCTTCCAGTAAGCCATATACCCCTCGTGTGAAGTTCGGCCACACACGTTTTTGACTGTAGGTAACCTAGCGGCCGCCCTCAAAACCACATTCGTGAGCTGACAATTTCTCTGGGTAAGAACTGGTGGAGGAAGAAGCAAATAGAAAAGAAACACCAATTAAGATCAAAGAAAGTAGCAAACTGATTACTAAATAGACAAAAATAGGTGCAAATTCCATGAACCAAGAACCACTTTTTTGAAATTGTCAAGGAGAATAGTTCCAATGGTAGAACAATGGTCTCCAAAACCAAAGGTTAAGGGTTCGAATCCCTTTTCTCCTGATTTAACAACGAATTATTCCGAAAAAAGACCCTCGGAGCTACTCGATAAGTATTGGAAAAAACAATGGGGCTATCACCGAAGAACTAACTCTAGATAACATTCGAAAAATAATAAAAAACAAAACGAAGAAAAGGCTCGTTAACGATCAAGAGCCTCCTATTTTTCGATAGTAGTCAGGGGATGTAAGCAGCGCTATGACTGAGGACTGCCATTACTCCCATTCTTGATTCTTGCCCTTATCCGGCATAGTGAAAAGGAAGCATTAGGAATAACAAGTTCTATCATAGTTGGGATAAACCCCGAAAGCGAAAAAAGAAACAACCTATAAGCCAAGAAGCCGATTAGCCGGATAAGAGCTTCCCCCCAAATTTCTTGCATAGGGGACAGGACAACATGTTCACCCTAATCTTGTGATGTGAGAAGCACCTGGTATATCAGTAATTTTATTCGCCTCTTCTTGTGCAATCTGCTATCTGCTGAATCGTACAAGTCTTGCATCAAGAACCTTATGTTTTTATCTGCTTCTTGCACAATTCAAGTGTGCTGCAAGAATGCAAGATCCAATTGAGTCTCCAAACTGGTGTCTGCTCGAATGTTTTAATTTCTCTAATCGTTGTTTCTTTAGTCGAGAAGATCCAAGCTTCTTGAGAAGCGCCTTCCGATCATACGAAAAAAGAAAGTAGTGGGGTGGCCGTGGGGTGGCCCTCCGATTCTTTGGATCTAAGACCAGCAGAGGGCCACGGATATAAGAAAAATAAGAGCACTACAACTGTGTGGCAGACCTCGTTTGCTACCGCTGAGGACTATTTATTCCGTGATTGTGTGATCCCCGTTTTCGCGCTATCAACAGAAAGGAGGGCCAGCCAAAGAACAAGCACAAAGCAGGGCCACGCACGTTCGTTGTTTTTTTTGTTTATAGCTATTTAGCTATTCTGCTGCATTCATTACTTCGAATTAGACATACTGATTAATATCAATCTGATTCTTAGATATTTTCAGATGGTTAAAGAATCAAGCACTTAGCAGCGACTTCTTTTAAGCGACTTCTTTTACTGCTGCATCTTCCGCGATCGAGAAGCAGCGATTGAAGAACAATAAACTGCTAGTATTTCAAAGAAAGTAGTTGATTCAATAAAGACAATAGAATTGTATTAATATTAAAGAAGAGTATTTATAGGCCCGAAAGAAGTGCCATTTGATGAGTAACTAAAAACAAGGGAGAGGGATACGGAAAGAAAGAAGTAATAAAAAAGACAGTGATTGCTAGTAGTAACGATTTTTCACGATCCATGGGTTTATATAAAATCCACCATGTTTTGGGTGTATCGAAATACATTATTTTCACAAAGCGTATATAATAAAAACAACTGATAACGCTAGTAACTACTCCTATTAGGGCTAGTACTAGTAAGTAGGCCCCACACACAGGAAGGAGAGGAGCTTAACTCTATTCAAATATCGACAGAAGAAATGTATTCGGCGAGATCCAGTAAATATCACGGATAAGAGTACGTGATCAAGCTGACTTTGAGTATTCGGTGCTTGCTCATACATATGGTTCGTTCCCGAAGCTTCTTAATTCTATAACTGCTATCCTTTCAAATTAGGTAGAGCCACTCTTGAGGAGATAGGCCTAATACAGCTTATCTGATCGTCTACGTTCTTGGCTCAAACGAGAATCAGCAGAAGCCAATACTAGTTCTGCCAGTGTGAAAAGAAGAAAACCAAGAACCTTATTCAGCGGTATCTGATAAGGCGGATATCTGACTAGTGATTCCCGCCTTAACGCGGGGTATTTATTGCCTTACTTTTCTTTTTATCTAAGACGTCTAGTAAAATCAACTAGGTATCTGCTGATCAGATAAGCTGTCGGATAAGACTCAATAAGGCTGAAAAAGCTGCACAGAATAACATAATAATTCCGGAAGTATACACTTGAGATAATTCTAGGAAAAGACCCGAATCCCACAATAAATGACGAACTCCATTACTCATATGATAGCACAACGCTAATAAAGTGAAATTGACTAAGCTTGTAATGACCCAATTCAAATAGAAAGTGAGAAGGAAGAAATACTGGTAAGAATGATAAAACGTGAGGCTAGGATCACCTATTTTGAAATAAAAAATACTAAACAAAACCATAGTGGCCAAGAACGCCCCGGATATTCTATGGAAAATAGAAAACGTCGGAGTAAGCTGTGGCTTATAGATGGTAAGGTGAGGTGATAACGGTCGATTTATTATCATCTTATAGTTGACTCCGATTCAAGGTGACAGGATTTGAACCTGTAACTTTCTGCGCCCAAGGCAGACGCGCTACCAGATTGCGCTACACCTTGTACTAAGAGAATAGCCCTCGGTAAGCGACTATAGACGTGAACAACGGGATAAGAGTCATGGAGTTGCCTTCTTCTTTTTTATCTATCATACACTAAAATGGTCCTTATTAAGCGCAGTACCATTTCCCGATTAGTAATCCGCTGTAGCTGTTTTATGATAATCGACGACCTATTTTATTTCTTTCCAATGCTTCTTATCTCCTGCTATCGTCCACTATTTACAACTACATCGTATTACTAATCGGGATGATCCTTTTTTGTTGGATTCGGCTACCCGCTGAAAAAATGCTTGCTGCTCTAATCTCTTTCTTGTTGCATAGTTTTCAATATCTGCTATGATTACAACTCCGATCATCATCGGATTTAGTGTAGTGCTTTCTTTTGCGGAACCTCCCTTGATCTTCTGCTGCATAAACCACATCCTTTTTCTTTTCGATATCCTTCACTTCAAGGAGCTCTCTCTGGAGCTCGAGAATATCCTCCTTTTTTATTTAGGGACAGGGACCTATCATAACGAGTTCTTCATCGAAAAGGATACTTACTACGCATTTCCATGAAGAACTTATTCAAGATAAAAACCTGCTCGAAAGCTATCATCTTGAACTCGTTATCGACCACTAGCTAGACATTTCCGTGATATTTACTGGATCTCGCCGATAGAGCCTTCCCGATCATCTAGAGAGAGCTAGCTCGACAATAATATGAATTAATTGTGTTGTGTCTGAGAGTTTCTTAGAATCATCTAGAGAGAGCTAGCTCGGATTCCCGATCATCTAGAGAGAGCTAGCTCGGATTCCCCAGCGAGTTGCTTCTCCCGTGAAAGACGCCTATCCCTACAATGCTAGGCAATTCTCTGGGGCCTATGCAGACGCATAGTACCGGAAAGATACCAGAACTATCATTTTTTGATTGCGCGGATAGAAACCAGAGCTTATTCTTCGTAATTGGCCACGCACGAGGTCTTCTTCCACCCACCAATACAATACCAATATTATATCCCTATGAAACTATCGAATTTCCTCTTCGTAGCTGTTTAATTTAGAACCAGATTGATTATTTCTTCGCTATATCTTTTCATCTTGTATCAACAAGTAGTATTATACTTGAATCAGAAAAAGATATTGTCACCTAAGAGATCTCTAACTTGAAGGCTTCTTGGGATGATCACGACCTGGGAAGACTCTTAATAACCACATTATCCATGCTCTAGTCTTCGTTGTACAGATAAAACAGTTGAAGATTCTCGCAAACGAGACTCATATCGACAGAACGCTGGCTCTATTCGGCTCAACAAGAAAGTCCTAAACCTCGTAGAAAAAAGACCTCTCTAGTGTTTGAAACAGTTTGGTCCATGCTCTAGTACGAAGAAGCAGTTTCTAAACTTACGGTATTCTACTAAGTTTAGAAACTCTATTATCTTCATGGTACGTACCCGTCATGAATAACATAGGAATTATTGCTGTTTTACAAGCAAGATTGGTAACCAGAAAAGCATATACTTCTTGTTACCAAGATGGAACATGCTTCGTATAGGTTCTTCGATAATGGCGTTCTTTTTCCCGTCTTCTATGGTAATTGCATATCGATTTTAGACGTCTAAATACTACGAGAAGAGGCAGCAAATATTTCAGATTATCGTTGTTTATTTACCATGGTATCGCAAGTAGTTTTGCTTCACTGCTACAAGAAAGACGATTTCTTCGCTCGCCCGCTGATCCCAGTATTGCTAATCTCTTCTGAATAATCGTATTATCCAACACAGAAGCGTTTCCAGTCCAAGAATTGGTCATCCATTCGAAACAGCTATTCGTTATGATAGCTAAAGAAATGTTCCTCGATACACAAGAATTCCCAATAGCAGCTGATAAAAAAACTAACTTCTTTTGCACCTTGTTGGCAATCTCGTTAGACGGATCCTTTAAGATCAGCTTCTTAATTAAAATGGGTTACTGAATAATCTGCTTTCCCTGCTTGCTGAAGAGGACATGTAGCAGTATAACAGCCGATCATCGAGATTGCCAACACAGGTTATTAAGCATCTGATGTCAGCAGAGGAAGACCAATGCGAAGTAGTCGATATTATCGCTCATCTTCCAGGGAAATGTCTTTCTTGTATAAACAACGGAAATGGGTTGAATTGCTTGCTGCCCTTCCTTGGAAAGAAACATGTATATTGGTGATCTTCAAAGTAACCTAACCCTACATTTGGAAAGAGGCAGTTTAAAACTCTTTTGAGGAGGCTAAATAATCTTGGTACTCTAATAGCCGATAGTAGTTCCCAGGATATCACAAGAATTAATTCGCTCCTTGATTGCCTTCCTTGAGGGACTCCTCTCTCTAGCGTCTGAAGAGGGAGGCCAGACAGAAGACGCTACGCTACAAATTAATTCAAATTCCTTTCTATTGTCAATCAACGCCGGGAGAAGCCGATACCGATTGATTAGCTCAATGAGTGGCTAGAAACGTTGAATAAATATGGTCATGCAGATAAGGCTCTGCTACTGGACAATGTCCCGTACTCTCGTATGGAACAATGAGCGCCAGCATACTAATACTATCGATATCGAATATCGAACAAGGAAGGACCCCATCCATGTCTTATCATAGTCGACATAACCTATATCGACATCGTTATAAGCGGAGTTGATTTTACTAATAGTGTTCTTTCTGATGGTAGCTATCCAAAGAATAAATACATTAAGCCAATTAATTCTATGCTTGAATGTGAATGGCAATTCAGCCTTATCAATTAATGATAAGAAGTCTGTCTTGCTTTCAAGTTTGATATGTCCGCTTGCTGATTCTATACCTTGAGACGTTGTTCCGATTGATTCATTATCACGAAAACCGGGATTATCAAGCAGCAAGACCCACCCAATAAAGAAAGCTGCTTTTGCTTTATTTTCGAAGAAGTTCTTGAAAAGACCGGTATCTCGATCGTTGATCTCTTTTTTACCGGATGATATCAGAGCTTTAGAAGCAAGCTTTCTTTATTGGGTGCATTAAGAGACACTGTCAGCAGCAAAACCTGATAGCAGCAGATTATAGGCATTACAATAAGGTCCCAAGAAAGAACTATTACGGGTAAATTCCCCGCATCATTAGAATGCTGCATGCAATCAATAGTGCCATTAAAANAAATAAAACAACCTCTCGCCACGGAAATGCATTTTGGTCATAGAATATTGATTCAGTGGTGCAAGAAATGTAATAAAGGGTCAGTCACCGGCTATTCGTCGTCAGAGTAATTTCAAGAAGGTAGATCAAGGAGGCATTACTAGCCAATTGCAATAGTTTGACCAATTGCAATAGTTTGATCCCCCGAAGAATATATGGTCCTTCCTAGTTACCTCCTTTTCTTAATAAGGGCGAAAACTGTTCCTAGTCTGATAAAAGGTCTGCTATCTGAATGGTTGTTCCGCCCCTCACTCAACAAGAGTCTTTCTTGTATCCCTGCTTGATGAGATTAAGCATAGAAGAGCTTTCCGGTCTTTTCATAGATCCGATAACTGTCAGCAGACGTTATACGAATAGTTGGTCACGGATGTCTCTCTAGGTTGGATTCGAACCAACGACCCAATAGTTAACAGCCATTTGCTCTAACCGCTGAGCTACTAGAGAATATTCTTGGACATGGACGGACAGGACAGGTGGTTTTTTTTGCTCAGAGTGTTAAGCGTCATTGCCATTCATTGGACAGTCGCTTTTCTACTATGAATAGAAAATACCTTGTTTTCGATAAATTCGATGAGAATAATTGCCTCTCTCTTATTTTACACGCTTCTATTGTTTGGAAAAAAGCCGTGCTTCTTTCTAAGGATTTCTGTGTTATCAGAACGGCCTAATGCTTCTTATAGTTGCGGACTCTAACAGACACATGGCAGAGCTAATTAGAGTCCGCAATTCATAATGATCAGGTGCCAACTTGATGAATGACTATCTATTGATTGCGCCCCTTACCGATGTCGATTCCGTTATGAATTGTCCTACTATTCTTCATAACGGAATAATCGTTCCTATATCTTCAATGGCATAGGCCATAAGAATAGGTGTTTCTCGTTGACGTCTTTTCCCTCCCCGAACCAACCCCCCGCCCCCAACCCCGCCGGGTGGTTTGGCATCATCTTGCTCCCAATGATCAGTATACCACCAATGAACAATGTCTTTAATAACTTATTCTTTTCTTCATTAAAGAAGATGGATGATCAGTATACCACCAATGAACAATGTCTTTAATAACTTATTCTTCATTAAAGAAGATGGATGATCAGTATACCACCAATGAACAATGTCTTTAATAACTTATTCTTCATTAAAGAAGATGGATGATCAGTATACTTACTATTAGAATGGCGTATTACTATTCATAAGTATATTGCTCATCTCATACAATCTTAATAATTAAAGATACTTACTGCATGCAATAATCCGATTGAGATGAATTCTGCTGGCAGCAATCGCTTCTTATGTTATGCGGGGTTAGAACTACTTCTTGTCTTGGGTCAGAAACTTCTTTAACCTTATTCTTCGCACCACGCTCTGTTATTTAAAAAAGAATAAAGAACGCCGGATGTGTTCTATCTAAGAACAAGGGCTTCCGTATACAACAGAAGGATATCACAGCCTTCCGACTTATATCGATATAAGAAGTCGGAAGGAGCCCCGTGGATTGAAATATTGCTTCTTTCAAGTTTAGAAAAATGATAGATATGCCAGGTGATATGCCAGCTTCTTTCTGGAGGTCTATATTTGTTTTGGGCTTCATTCAGCAGAGAGTTTTAATAAAAATTTAATACTCACAACATATTGTTATCACGAAAGAAGTTGTTGATTGACATAGGAGAAGGGATATGCAGTAGCAAGGAAAGAAGCAAACAAAAAGGCCGTATTTATTCTTCGTGTCTTGTACGAGAGGTCCGCATGTTCAGAGGATAGGTGCTAGTGCAAGTCTTAAGAAGTGCCAACAAGAAAGAGGAGGCTGCTTCCACTGAAATACTTGAATCACTGACATTTCTTGTGTACAGCTGATCTTGAACAAACAGCCTGATCACATATCTTCATTGGATGAAACAACCACCTATTTACGTGCAAGATACAATACATCTATCTTGGCATCCTTCATAAAGAAGGCGAAACCATCAAGCCGTGATCAAGTGGCCTGATGGATTAGATTATTTTACAAGCCCAAGTCTTGAAAGGAGAAGCCCGTCTACGGGCTTTACTCGTCTAACATAGGATGACGATGACCGAGTTCCAGACAACCTCATTTGAAATAATTATTCTATCGCATTATAAACATATTCTTTAACGAACTTTTTTGATAGTATTCCGAAAATCTATAGCATTTTGTATGAAAACATCCTGACGTTTGACCCTAGTCGTTTTATGCATCGTAAGTACTATTGCCCCAATAAGTGCTACTAATGAAATTATACTAGAAACCAAAAACAATAAAAAATAGGTTGTATAAAGTAAATTGCCTAATGTCTCCAAATTAGTCCAACTATGTATCTTTCCAGCATAAACTGTATAGGTTGCACTCGTTTTCGGGAATATTGGAATGTAATCATTATCTACCATTAGAAAGATTTCCAACAAACAAATAAGTCCAATAATACCACCTACAGGTAAATAGCGCAATACATTCTCGTGAATTTCTTCCATCCTTGTATGTAACATCATAGCGACAAACGAAGATGAAACGGCAATAGCTCCTACATAAACCACTGAGAAAATCATAGCAAAGGAGTCAGGACCTAACAAAACGAGTAAACCGGAAGTATTGCGAAAAACTGGGATTGAAAATAAAACAGAATGAACTGGATTTTTGGCACGTATCACCATAGCGCCTGACACTGAAGCGAGGACCACAAAAACATAAAAAAGTAGTATCGTGGTGAAATTTTCCCTTTTTATAACAGCCTGCTGAATAGCAATGGTCAGAATAGGCAACAAGCTTAGAAAATGCACTCTGCTGTTAATGGAGTCCCACTGTTTGGTCATTCTTCAATATCTACCAGCAGGTTCTTCCTAATAAATACCTAAAGCAGGGACATATGACTGATAGTGTCTTCGCCATTCGCCAACTTTAGTAGAGTTCTACCAATCTTTTTTACTACTTTAGTGACTTCATGAAGATCGTGAGCCGTTCATATTTCTCTTTCAGAAAGTATCAGCGCCGCTAATTCTATTGCTAAGTAAAATGCTAAGTACCAGGATGGATCTTTCTTATTTATTGGACCCTTCTTTGCGATCATAGAAGAAATCTTGTTGTGGACTCATATGCAGCAACTGAGATGAAAGCTGTACTTCGAAAAAAGGTGTATAATTGTTGACGTAATCGCTGATGAAAACCAGAAAGAATCATCTAGATCTTTCGCTGCACGAAAAAATAATGCAATAAAAATTATTGAATGGCATATCTGCAAGAATAGCTTGTTACGTTGCATTAGATCTTCTTTGGAATAAACCCAATGATATTAATCTTCTGGGAGAAACAAAAAGAGAAACCATACATATTATTGCATTGGGTTAGCTCTGCAACAAATTCTTGTGAACAAGGACATATGATGTTAGCTTCTTTGTATAATGGTCGCCAGTGCTATACTTCTAATACGGTAAGCTGTCTTTTTTCATGGGTGGCAATAGAACCTTTTTACTACCTTTTTTCTATGAAAGGTTTCTTCTGTGACCTATCCCGTTGACTCAATCGCGATAGCATTTTATGACTAGTGTAACCAAATAGAAGTTATCATGTTTCAATAGCATCAAATCTAGTAGATTCAGCAGAGTATGGTCCTATTATCTATGCAGCACTTCACCGATGATTATTCGTAGAGGTCCGAACAACTGAAGAAACATGACATTGTATTGTTGATAAGTTGATAATTATCTCGGAGTTCTTTGCAAGAAGTTATTATTTTTTTATTACGTTTGGTCATATAGAAGAATAGACACTGAATACAAACGTTAGAATATCTTCTTCGATCGAAAGAAAAGCCAATGCTTCAATTAATTGAGCCCCCATTCATTCTGTCTGCTGGGTAAGCTGATGGGTAAGCTGATGCCTCACAGCTGAATACAGCATTTGTAGCAAGCAGAAGGTGGGCGATATTGCATTCACGAAAAAAGCCTAGTCGCTCACAGTTAGTTCGTCCCCCCTTTTTGGAATCAGCGACTCTCTTCCTCAGGAGCCTGAACATAGCAACGATAAAAGAAATTAACGACACCGCTCTCGTAATCTCCTTTTTTCGTACCAGAGTAAGCAATATCACCACTGAACCTCCGAAAAAAGGACATACTACGGGTCAGAGGTTTTTTTTGCCCGGAGATTACAAAGAACAAGCCCCTCCAACTAAACTAGAAATGGTGGTTACTTACGATATACGATGATCCTATGAATCATCCGTATTAGACTGTTCTAAGCAGAAGAAGCAATTTAGCCAATCGTAGTAAAAGAGTGCAGCCGGATCTATCGGAGTTATACGATTCTAGAAGATAACTCTCGGTGATTGATCATCGAGGCCTAACGATAACAATCAGCTTCTCCAATACAATAGACATCCTTGCTTTATGGTCTTAGCTGCTCTTCTGGTTTTTAAACATGTTCAGCTAATTGGCCTGCTGAGTCAGCTGTATAGCAGATGACAGGTACACCAACGATAGCAGAAATTTGGTTGCCAATAGCCATGACTACTGGGATAAGGTTCTTCTTTTTTCTACGCAACAAGATCTGTTGTATAGCAGAATGGTTTTCTTTTGTTCTGAAGCTATTGATACTTAGCAGTGGCTATCGCGCTTCTGAATAAGGACACTCATAGGCGGCTTCCGGGGTGGGTTCTTCCATCGGCATTCTCCATTCTCTCTCCTTGGTTGGTGAATAAGCAGCAAGAAGCCTTCTATGAGTACCCGACAGTGCTCTCCGATATTCCCGACAGAATAGACGAGTGAGTCAACAACGGTTAGAGGTCCATTAAACTACATACGACAGCAGAAGAACTCCTCTTAGCCAGTACAAACAACCAACTAACTGGTTCTCACGATCGCTTACCTCTTTCTTGGTGAATTTTACGGTCAAAAGAACAAAGAACCAGATACAATAGACCTGCATAAAAAAGCAAAGAAAGCAGCTTCCAATAAGCACACAGCAGGATAAAAAAGGAAGGCTAGTACCTTATTAAAAGCGGGCCTTCAACAGGATAAAAAATAAGAAGGGTTGTATGTACCTGTACCTCGGTCCCTAGCGAAGAAGAATGCAGGACCTCGGCTAGTACTGATAATACTAGCCAAGGACTCTAAGCTATTTCATAGAGAGAGAACCAACAAGCAGCTATCTGATATAACTTCTTTTTATATCTGAATAGGCTGATGACCATAAAATTGCTTTAATTGCTTTAATTGCTGCTTGAATATAGGCTGTGATGACGCAGCAGAACCTATAACCGCTGGTTGAAAGCAGCTTATTGGAAGCTGCTCAAGAGCTCTTCTTGCGTCTCAGGAAATAAATATATTTATTGTTGACGTTTTCTGAAAGCCTTTTTCAAGTCAGAAAGGTGTAACATCTGACAGATTAAAAAAGAAAGAAGAGCTCTTGAGCAGCCCTTTGGGTAATTCTGCTGATAACCAGCTATCAGAAGTCCTAATAGCGGCTTCTTTTCGGGAATATGGTTTTTAATGTACCAGTTAGAAGAGGAAAAAAGGTTGCATGCACCTGTTGTTTTTTATCCAAATAATTATTCTTGGGGAATGAGGATAACAAACACTTTATCTCCTTGTTGAATGAAGGCGTCTCATGCATGACCACTAAACTCACTAAGGATGGCAGGCAACAATTCTTCAGCAGATAATTCGAATAATTTCTTTTATCAATAAAAGAAGATATGAGGCTTATTGAAAGGAGGTTTCTTCTTTTTTCGATAAAAGAAATTATTGGTCGCTATTATTGAATAGAGCCCAACTATAAAATTTAAAAACAAAAAACCTTTCCACCGAATACGTTTTGTTTCAATAAAAAACATCATAACGTTATTTCTTCTATGCGGTCTAATGGATGCAGCACCTTTCACAACCGAGAAAAAGAATCACAGGTAACCGCTTACAACCGCTTACAACCGCTTCACAAAATAACGCATCATATCTTCTTTTTCAATTAAAAAAAGCATACCCGTTGTGAAGCTTCAAGTGCTAGACCGATAAAAAAGAACACCTTCTGTTAGGTGCTGGATTTGGAAGAATGGAAGACCGAAAAAAGGGGGGCAGCACTGAGTAACCATAATTTTTAATTATTCGCGTTCGGCGGATTAATACTCTTCTCGTATACTTGATAACAACTGCTGATAGGAGCCCAGAAAGAACACAAGCGGCGAATGAATTAAGTTCTTCGGTTGTGAATAATGCACAAATGAGAACAATTGCAATATTAGAGCGTATCAATTGTTTGACACGGAGTCCATAGAGCGAATAAAAAGAATTCTTCGTGAAGAGCAGCTATCTCCATTATATCTTCTTGTATTTTCCTGTGTTTGGATAATGTCCTTCCGAAATATGAAAAAAGCAGACTCCAACAAAAAGATGCAACCACGTAATAGATGTGCCGAGGTCTCCATTAGCATAGCAGCAGCCATTAGAAATAAATCATTTCTAACTGTTCTGGGAAAATAGCACAACATTTCATCTTTTTCAACAGGTACCGATTATTTTAATGAAGGTTTATAGCATCATTTGGGTAAATACATGGCGAAATTGTGAAAACATAAGCCTGTGGAATGGCAACACCTAATTCTGAACCAGTTGATGCGAATACTATAAAAAAGGGAGCGAGCTGCGCCAGATACGGAATACCCCCCATGGATAGCATGGTCCGAGCGAACCCGCTTAAAATCTTGACTGAACTATGACCAGCCATCATATTGGCAAATAAACGTATTCCTAAGCTTAATGCGCGAAAACAGTAAGAGATTGGCTCAAGAAGTACTGAGAAAGGTGCTAACGGCAGGGGTACTCCTTGCGGTAATGAGAAACTAAAAGAATGGAGCCCATGTGTTTGAGATCCAACTATAGTTATTCCAATAGAAAGGGAGAATGAAAGACCTGGGGTAATTATAGAATGACTTGTTACTGTAAAACTGTATGGTATCATACCGATAGGATTACGAAATGATGAAGAAGTAAAGGTGACATAGATTAGGGGGAAAAACCGTTGTTTCACCGAAGAAGCACCACTTATTTGTTCGTTCACCGAGTTAGGCACAGAATCATGAATCATTTCCACAAAGGATTGCCAAGCATTTGGTACTGAGTGTCCTCCATTCAGGGTGACAAAATGAACTAGAAGCAATACTAAACCGATAGTTAGTAGCATGAACAAGGAGGAGTTGGTAGATGGGAAATACAAGTTTCCTATATGAATAGGAATCAATTGAATAATTGCAAATTGTTCTAGCGGGCTCGCCGTAATTAATTCTATCTATTTTTTTTAGAGGCCGCTCTGGTGACAGCGAAAGAAGACCATCAGTAATAGAGATAAAAAATTTAAAATTGTTGGATGGAAGTATCCCCCCTTGCTAACCATGCAACGAGTATCCGGGAAAAGGTGCTCAATCGTCGAAGATTTTGTAGGAAACATGTTCTATACCGATTGATTATTGGGATGCCTGTTAACCTTTTTTCGAGATAGTTAACTTCTTTTATCGTATACACCTTCTGCTGACTACTTCTTTAAATAAAGGATGATTGATGCAGGATGATTGCAAATAATCATGCTTCATTGATTTTAGAACAATAGACCAGTATTTAAATAAAGAAGAAGTCAGCAGAAGGTATCTACCGAATTAACATTCTATAAACAAACTCTCACAGAAGAATTAATTCTAAAACACTACTTCTTATTACGAATATTAAGAATGTCTCTCTCTGGGCAAAGATTCTTGAAGAAATCAGGGTCGTCTTCCGATTACTGGTAACAGAGATTTATGTTAGAAAAAGAGACAGTGTTATATGGCAAGAAGGGCAGCAAAAGAAACCTTGCTCTTTGCTCTGGCTCGCCAACTTCTTGTTGAAGATGTTTGCAGTGATATTATCTGCGGGTCTATGATCTCCGATTACCAGCAGGACGCGATAATTAATATGTGTTTTCTCCCTGATTAGTGCAACCAAGGTATCTGTAATAACTCAAGACTGTGTAACACTTACGAGTATCTCGCCATGCTTCCAATCATGAGCGTTTGTTTAGAACAAGCCAACTTAGAAAGTCTAATTAGAGAGTGCTCTAAGCTCCTCTATCTAAGAATCATCACCCACGAGTAGAAGACTTTACCACCATCTATAATGGGAAAAACTACGATTGGCTTCAGCAAGTTTATGAAGATCATCCCTTTTTTTACGGGCAATCCCCATCTTTTGGGAAGCCTCCAGTATCTCAGCGTATAAACATTGATCCAAGCTTATCTTTCTGCCCCTGCCCATACGTCGTTTGGCTGATTCAAGCATCCAACGAATAGCTAAGGTTTCTTGACGATTTGTTGCTATAATAGACGGTACTAATCGAGTAGTGCCTGAGATTCTTACTTTTTTCACTTCACGAATAGGCTTGACATTTTCTATGGCGTTAACCGAAAGTTTTATTACATCGCCATGAGGAGCTAGACGATGAAACGTTTTATAAACAATAGCACGAGATCTCGTTTTTTTACCATCAATCATGCAAATGTGAACCAATTTTTTTATTAATTGTTTACTACCATTCAAATGCCGGATATAGCTAGTAGCCCAAGAACAACTTCTTCGATAATAAATTGTACCCCGTTTTTGTGCTTGTTGCCCCCGGTCTTTCTTCTGCTGGTCGCATTTTCTGCAGTGCATGATATTCAAATTGGGGGGATCTGAACGAATAAATAAGCAATTGGAATAAAATCTTCTATTTACTGTTGTTATTCGTACTAGGGAAAGATTCTCTGCTTTCAAAGAACAAACACATCTTCTCTGCTTTCTTAGTCTTGTTGAGGTTGAGTGAAACCATGGTTGTTCCCAAAGACAAAAAACCAGGGAGGGGAGGGATGAACTAAAAACACAGTGAAGTCCATTTAAAGATGATTTTTCAAATAAATTCATAATCTTTGGTGGGTTGTTTTTTTGTACCATATTTAGATCTGCCTCGACGTCGACCCGGTATTCCTTGAAGATCTTTAACTCCTCGAATACAGTGGTATTTTACGCCTGGCAAATCTTGCACTCTACCTCCTCGAACCATAACCACGGAATGCTCTTGCGAATTATGACCTTCGCCGGGAATGTAAGCAATTATTTCATTTCGATTGGTTAAACGTACCTTAGCTATCTTGCGTAAAGCTGAATTAGGTTTTTTCGGCGATCTTGTCGAAACACGCAGGCAAACCCCCTGCTTTTGAGGACATTTATTTAAAGCTCGAGTACGCTTTGTGCGTCGTTTCGACTCTCTGCCTTTCTTACGAACAAGCTGATTCATTGTTGGCATTTGTCTTTTTTCCTGTTCATTTTGCGATATTATCCGATATCAATTGAAGTATCCTTAAAATAAAGAAGCAGCTTATGTAAACCATGTTTCTCAAATGTACGAATTATTCGCTAGTATGCTTCGTATTGAATTTATTAAAATCGAAGGATTTAATAAATTCTATAAAAACTCTCTCTCCATTTACCGTACTCCAAAACTAGTTCGCGTAGAACTGATTTACGTGTAAAAGACTACTTACTCGGCACTATTCAAGTGGGTATCATGGTAATTATAATTAATCAATCGTCCTAGAACTTTATTATTTAAAAAAGGTAAATGACATACTAGGTTGTTCTTCCGGATGGATTAATTACTAGGTCAATTTCGAATCCATGTACTATGCTCGCTTAAGGCTTAGGTAACTATTATCCGGATAATAAAAAACAACGCAACGGGGAAGGAGGCCGATTCATTCTCGTTAAACAGCGACTTCTTTCTGGAACTCGTTTTAACTCTGATGCCCATTCTTCTGATTAGCATATTATCTTTTTTCGACTAGCTGTATGTAGCTTATTATCCCATCTGCTTATTAGTCGGTGATAGGCAGTATTAAACTGCTTTCCTAATCGCTGATATTGGGATCCTCCATACTAGCGTCTATCTTAGCTTTGAAGCTTTTTTCTACTATAATTTCGTAGAACTAGTGGTATCTACATAGTAATGAGGCTCATCAAAAAAAGGTACTTAGCGGAATAGGTATTAGCTGCCTTAGCATTCCCCCGTATTGTCATCCGATAATACCTAAGCAGTCCATAGCAGATAAGTCCGTAGCGATATGAAAAGCAACTGTTTCTTTCGTATGACCTCCTACTTGTTCTTAAGAACAATTAAGGCTGTTTCTATCGTAAGCATGAAAATAATTGCTATTATAAGGATTGTAGAAATCAGGAGTCGCCTGTAAACAAACTAACTGGCCTCTCATGAATAATGTGGAAGCGTTATATGCTCCGCCGATATCAGGCTTCTATAATCTATGGTTCTGAGCAGAAATTTTGGTAGACTCATATTTGTAAATGACCTATTATCTCCTATTATCGACTATGAGTTAGTCGTATCCTAAACTCCTCGTGTCACATGTGGGCATGATAACCGCACCTTAGAGGCTATTCTTTTCAATTAGGTGAAGCCTCTAAAGATATTCGCCGTTATCATGCCGCCCCTCGGTCTGTCTCGGTAGTCACAATTCCCAAGAGCTCTTGCCCTGCTGATGGGCCTTACCTCTGTCTTTCCTTTCTGGCGGCCCTCCCTTGTTGCACTTGCATAAATATATTCCTAAAGTAATATCCCTCCCTTGTTGCATAAATATATTCCTAAAGTAATATCCCTCCCTTGTTGCACTTGCATAAATATATTCCTAAAGTAATATCCCTCCCTTGTTGCATAAATATATTCCTAAAGAAAGTACTTACTAAAAGAAGAAGCCTTGTGTTCTTGTCCAATGTCCAAGTCCAAACAAAAGAAGTGCTGTTTCTAGATAAACAATCTACCACTTTATCACCCGACTTTGGAGCAGTTTTAGAACAACGCGTAGAGAGAGCATGGCATGCAGCAATGCATGGGACTCATGGGACTCATGGGACTCTCTTATAGTTAATCTAGTGGTTTATTTAGGCTCTGATGCATATCACCCGTTAGAACAACGCCTATATCCTCGTGGTATCTTTTCTAGTGGTAGATGAATAATCATTTGCAGGTTCAGGTGAGGGTGAGCGCAACAAACGCTTCATCTAGCTGCTCTAAATCCCCTTCCTTTGTTTGCTAACTCTTTATAAAAAGAGTCTTACAAGAGCTTCCTACTAATATCGATACAAGAATCGGACTACTTTTAGATCTAAAAGTTAGTACGCTCTAAGGAATAATCTAAGGGGGGGATGGATAAGTTAAAAAAGAGCAGTTGCTAATATCCCTCAGCAAGCACATACATTAATTATGCTTCCGATTGATTCATTTGGAGCCCTTTTTTAAAAAAGAAAAATGGAGAACTTCTTGACATTATCCCGCCTTCCGATTGGCTTATTTCAAAAAGAAGTAGACATTCATTAGTTGCAGGTTATTAAGAAATTAAGGCCTTATTTCTTACCTTTTTTCAAGGGCCAACATACCATCATCGGAAGAAATCGGAAGAAATCGGAAGGCGGGATGCAAGAAGTGATCAATTGGAGCAGATTCTTTTGGCGCTGTTTCTTGGACTTGTTGCGATAGAAGCGACCTGGATGAAAAAAGCTCTGCTGAACAATTAATCGGAGTATCTTCTTGTTAATGAGCGGTTATCAATTTGAAGACGCGAGAAAAAGATTTCTTTTTCGTTCAACAGATGAAGTTATAAAACTTTCTTCGACGATTTAAATGCCAACGATCAAGATGCTATCGAAAAAAGCAGCATTCCGATAACAGACACATATTTCCAGCTAGTCCAGCTTTATTAAATAAAACATGCTCTGCTTGTTGGCATAATAAGCACTCCTTAGGGGAGTTAGGGGAAAGGGAAAAAGAAGCATTCTCGGAGTCATTTATGATTAAAATCGAAGAATTATGTTTATGAAAAAAAGACTACTCGACGAAGGTCGACCTGTATTGTACCCCTCCCTTATTAAATCATCTAATTATCCCTTACGGGATTTGAACCCGTGTCTTCGACATGAGAAGACGATGTCCTATACCCCTAGACGAAAGGGACATCACTACTTCAAAAGGCTAAATAAAAGGCTCACCAAGAAGTCTTTGTCCCATCATAGTCGCTGAATACTTCTCGTCAGCGCCTTCTATTTGCTTCTTCGCGATTGTTCATAGAACTAAAAAGAACGGCTTAGCAAAGAGCGCATAGTCCAGCAGAGGGGAGCGGAGCACAGCGGAGCACAGCGGAGCGAGCCCCCCAATAATACGTCTTCTATCTAAGGTTCATAAATACCTCCGTTTGGTGTCAACAATTCGTCGTGAGAAGCATAACTTCTTGAGTACCAGGTAACACTTGATAATTGTCATCAGGAACAACAAACAGGAAGCGTCTCACCCAATACTCATTGAGAGCATGCCAACTGACATCTAATGACAGCTGTTGACCGGGTATCATCGGTAGTGATTCATGGGTTAAAGAATCATTGACATAGTGGTTCTTAGGTTGTAGAACGTTGTAGAACAAAGAGTTATCTAACCTCTTTTTTAAAGGTTAGAAAAGAATTACAACCAATTCTAACCTTTACTTTCTTTAAGGACAACTAAGTAAGAAAAAAGAACCATCTTTCATCAGCTTCAACATGACTCATCATTGAACAAGAGCTCTTCTACGTGAGATTTTGTTTTCAAATAGAACTGCTTCTTTCTCCCGATCCCGATGCGCTTCTTTTCAACGCAGAAGCAATAATACAATATTTCTTGTCGAATAACTATGAATAACTGCTTCATAGTTAATAAACGGAATAATCAAGAGTCCAAGAAAGAGGCTTCAAATCCATTGCAAGATAAATAAGGGGGGAGCGGGAGCAGGCAGGTCCTTGCCCCTTTGCCCCTTGACGAGGGAGGACTTTATTTAGTGAAAACAAGTGCCATTATTTTGGAACGGCTTTTCTGATGACGATGATGACTTTTTTACCTTGCCATTAATTGGATATTCTTACAGAATTTATTCGCAGCACGGGATACACGCTCTTGAATCAGCAGAAAACAAAAGGCTATGGAAGTGGTCTTCTTGTATATGATAAGCCTTCTCTGTTTTCAACAAGTCTTGAACACTCGAAACTGTGAGGATATTCTAACGCAGTAAATCCGCGGCGTTATGATTGAGTTATGATGCGTACACCAGATTTAATAAGTGTGGTATAGATGTTTTAAAGTCTATACGGAGTCAGTCTGTAGAAAGACCAATCCTTTGAATGATTCAACAGATAGTCGGACTACATCCGGGAGGGACGAGTAGCTCATCAAATATCCTATAACCGCTGCCTCCAGAAAAAAGGATATACCATTATACTGCTCCCCTTTGCTTTCTTTGGCGATTTCTAGTCCCCTTGGACTTCCTTGGATGACATGACAGACACCTTTGCTTTCTTTGGCGATTTCATTATATAACCCCCGATGATATTTCCATAATCGGTCATCTTAGCGGAGCAGCGGAAAAAGGGACTTGAACCCTCAACCTTAGCCTTGGCAAGGCTATACTCTACCATTAAGCTATTTCCGCAAGTCCCATTTTCGAAGGTATGTCGCCTTCTCGGCCGACGAGGGAGGCTCCCCGATGATTGATGCATGCCCCCGATGTGAACACCTGCTGATCAGCCCTACTGGGTTGAGACTAGCCGCTAAATTCCTCGTACATTCTTCGATTAATAATCGGAGAAAGGTGTGAACAAACATAAGACTATGCGGAGAATCTGTTCATCATTAATTAGCGCATACGTTCTTCTTACGGATGAGAACATTCGCTGTCTATCTCGTAGAGATGTTTTTTACGATCTGCTTCTTTGGAGTTCCATCTTCAGAAAACGGCTAGTCGTCCATTCTCTTTATTTACGGTATCCTCTATGCATCATATAGAATCAATTTTAATTATTCCTGTATTCCTGGAGCTATATCTTCTAGAATTGTTCTACTTCATTTATAAGAAGGCTTTTTGAACTAATGAAAAAAGAATAGCCTTCTCAACAAAGGCTTCTTTATTAAGACGGATATCTCTAGATCTGCCTTCTCCAATATCTCCAATAAGCAATGATAGCGCTCCTTCCTGAAATGCTAATTAGTAAAGCCCATGCTTGGAAAGATTTGAACTCTCAACCCCCAAATCCGTAGTTTGGTGCTCTATCCAATTGAGCTACAAGCATAGATGACACTTATGATAGTTTGACAATAAGGCTCAATGAGTTATCTCTACGCTTAGAATAAAAAGCGGCTATTCGAAAGTAGTTTATTCGTCGACTCCCCCCGTGCATGCAATCAATGTTCCTATGTATGAGGCCTAATCCGTAGTACAAACTACCCTGGAGCTTTAGCTTCTTTGTTGGAGTATCAACAATCCTTTTTTAAGGATGAAGTAGTCATTAATAAGGATTATTCGTCGGATGTAGTGCCAATAGTATCAGACGGTCTTATTTAATCGAGTTACTTTATGCTACTAGTCTTCTAGTGATGAAGGACTCTTACACCAATTAGAGAGGGTCCTCTACAGAAGAGTGGATTCCACTACATACAGAGAGAGGTCCTAATGGAGTTTTCCAGTTATTAATTAGGTCGAACAACCTCCCGAAAATAAAGGATATAAAGAACTGTTGAACTCTGCCGTTCTTTATGTCATAAAGATCTGTCTTTCCCAAGACTCATCATACAATAATACATATTTTAAAAAAACTTATAACCGATATCATTTCCCAATGAATCATTGCTGATGGGATCTTACTACGTCTTACCCATCAGCAGAGTCTTCTTTGATGGGTAAGAGTATAGATCCCAGAAAGAACACTCTTCGACGTACCCAGCAGGAATCTATGACGTAATTCAAGTGAGTTCTGCTAGCACGGTGTTTTGTAATGCCGAGGGAGCTAGAATTAGTCTTATCCAGACATCCATTGGTAAACAACCAAACCAATGATGATCCGTTGCAGCTTCTTGAGTCTGCTCCGATACCCGCCGATAAGAGGAGTTGTCGAGGCCTTTAGTTTTTTACTTCAAGCAGAGCAGCAAGGTTCTCGCTAACTCCCGTTGTTCCGCGAGAAGAACTTCAATGCTCGTCGAAGAAGTCTTTTCAAGAGTATTTATCTTCGCTATAATTCCACAGAGTAAACATCGACGATATTCTAAAAAAATACTTAGTCGCTTCTTAGAACTAATCGATGAAGACAACAGCAGGAGGAATAATCGTGGAATACGTAGCAGGCGAAGGAAGAACAAAAAACCGAGACGACGTTTTTTGGAGGCCCTTTCTTCTTGCCCTTTATTACGGAGCTTTTCCGGTATTAAATCGCTTCTTAGAACTAATCGATGAAGACAACAGCAGGAGGAATAATCGTGGAATACGTAGCAGGCGAAGGAAGAACAAAAAACCGGAGGATTATGTAACCTGAATATCGGGTCACCATAGACAAGTATCTGACCATCGTTAGAAGCTCAGATACTTGTCATTTACTAGATCAACACGATAAGCTGAAAAAACAAAAACGCTTGGCATCCTTACAAATCAGAAGAGACATCTAGAATAACTATCAGAATAATTGACTCATATAGCCGCGAATCAGTATCCTGATCGATGGCGACTACTTTATTACAAAGGTGCTTATTCGTAACAGCCTGCTGAATGAAAATGTTTTGCAACATGAGGTTGAGGTGAGGGAGGCAGAGGACCGTCGAACAAAACGTTCTTCCGCAAATTGATGTAAACAACCTGTCGCATTTAACTCTTAGCGTATGATTGGAGGGGCAAAGGCTGAAGTAGATCCATTTTTTAAATGGGCGGCGATTAAACAATGCAAGAGACCTTTGTTTGCAAACTGCCCCTCCACAGAAGTATACTCCTCACACTAAAAGGCAGTAATCGTTGATAACATCCCGGACTAGCAAGACAACAGAATAATTTGAAAGTAGATGCATGCAAAACAAAAAAGAATAAGAGCATGATCTAGTTCCTAATACGAAACAACGGTATTGCTGAAAGAAACAACGGTATTGCTGAAAGAGTATCTATCAACTTGATGCTGACACTTTCTGGGAAGGGAAAGAACACCACTCTATTTAATTGCATGAAGGGTTGAAGAGCACAAGATCAAACAGAAGACCTCCCCTCTAGCGTAACTAGCGTCGTAGTCTAGCGAGAGGTGGGAGAGGCAGGATTCGAACCTACGTAGAAAACCTTCAGCAGATTTACAGTCTGTCGCTTTTAACCACTCGGCCACTCTCCCCCCTATCTTTATTACATGCTTTGAAGCAGATTTCTTTTATGCTTCAAAAGAAGCTATAAACCACCGTTTCCTAACAGCAGGTCATCGTATTCTTCAAAAGATTTCTTGTTCGATTGTTCGAAATCCAGTTACCTATAACGTATAGGCTCTGCTTGAGTCTTTCTTAGGAACCGAAGAACCATTCTCTGCTGTTCCCATGACAATACTATACTTGACACAAGTGAAGATCCTGCTGTCGAATATCCGCAACTCCGCAAGGCAACATAAATAAGAAACTAAAGAAGACGACCAGGTCCAATGGAATTAGCTTGCTTCAGCTAGGTTCTTTTTCTGATCAGCGGCGATACAGGATGTGCGCCAAGAAAAGAAGCCAAGACGCAGAGGCCGCTTTCAAATAAGAAAAAAGCATTCTACAGGATTTGAACCTGTGACCTTCAACTTAGAAGGTTGTTGCTCTATCCAACTGAGCTAAGAATGCACTAACTTACTTTTATATCTTGTATAATGCCTTTTCCAGGATACAAAGCTCTTCTATTAGAGTTGATCTATAAGATACTAGTAAAGCAGCCTGTTTGTTGAGTTGACAGTTGACTCGCCTGAAGCTAGTACGTCATCATATCACGCTTGTTGGCGGGAACAGGAACAAAAGGAACCCATTACCATTATTAAAGAAGAAGGGTAAATGGACAGAGCGCTACATACAGCAGAGTGGTTGCCAAACGTCTTCCATTAACATATTCTTGTTGACGAGATTTCAAACGGTGTAGTCTCTAATCAATCCTTAGCTACCAAGGATTAAGTAGTCTATAGGTATCCCTAGAATAGAAGGTTGTACTTCGCACGGAAGCACCTTGTATTCACACGACTTCAACGAGGCAATTATTTCGCGGTAACTGATCCCGCTTATAAGGGAGTATCCCGGCAAATGAAGATTGTCTCATCAGGCATTATAATAGCTCAATTATAAGACATTCTGCGAAGCATATACTCAACAAAGAAGGCTTTTGAACAACGGGATCCCGGCACTTACTGCTCCTAGAGCCTAGAGAACACCATTATTTTTTGGGGGTTGAAGAAGAGCATTCGGAAGTAATCGACGAGTACTTCTCAAAAGTGCGTCGTAATTCCTATGAGAATGGGCTCTTCACGTGACATAATTCCTTCGAATATCGATGATTCAGGGAGACCTTCCAGAAAAGAAGGGGATATCACAAGAATTAATTCGCTCCTTGATTGCCTTCCTTGAGGGACTCCTCTCTCTAGCGTCTGAAGAGGGAGGCCAGACAGAAGACGCTACGCTACAAATTAATTCAAATTCCTTTCTATTGTCAATCAACGCCGGGAGAAGCCGATACCGATTGATTAGCTCAATGAGTGGCTAGAAACGTTGAATAAATATGGTCATGCAGATAAGGCTCTGCTACTGGACAATGTCCCGTACTCTCGTATGGAACAATGAGCGCCAGCATACTAATACTATCGATATCGAATATCGAACAAGGAAGGACCCCATCCATGTCTTATCATAGTCGACATAACCTATATCGACATCGTTATAAGCGGAGTTGATTTTACTAATAGTGTTCTTTCTGTTCTTTCTGATGGTAGCTATCCAAAGAATAAATACATTAAGCCAATTAATTCTATGCTTGAATGTGAATGGCAATTCAGCCTTATCAATTAATGATAAGAAGTCTGTCTTGCTTTCAAGTTTGATATGTCCGCTTGCTGATTCTATACCTTGAGACGTTGTTCCGATTGATTCATTATCACGAAAACCGGGATTATCAAGCAGCAAGACCCACCCAATAAAGAAAGCTGCTTTTGCTTTATTTTCGAAGAAGTTCTTTTCTTGCTTGAAAAGACCGGTATCTCGATCGTTGATCTCTTTTTTACCGGATGATATCAGAGCAGGATATTTAATCGCAGCCGTAATACGTCGAGTATGTTCACGAAGAACCATACTCGAAAAAACAACTGGTCATAAACTACAATAAGGACAGCTAGAGAAATACAGCTAAGATAGTCGCTAACCTTAAACACGAGTGCAGCAAGCAAAGCATAGCACATAGCATCCTTACTCGATCGACACTTTTGACTATCATTCGCAAATGACTTAATAATATGTTTAGGAGGCGATCGCAACAAATTTCATAGTACACGTCATCTTGGTAATAAGCAGCCCTGAGTTACAGTAGACGGGTATTCTGCTATAAACACGGCGGGTAAAGATCACACTCTGCTACGTTGAGATATCGACTATAAAGAATATGCTTCTAGAAGCAGAACTCCTTGAAATTGAGCCTATAAGAGCTAGACGGGGTCTTTCTTCGATTCTACATGTGAATCAGGATATAGATATAACATCCGATTGGCTACTCAGCAGGTTGCCCGTTATTAAAGAATCAGGGGCCGACTTTAGAAGCATTGTTCTTGGTACCGAGTCACAGAAGATATTTCCCTAAGTGCTTCAACGAGTTGATCATGTACAGGAGACTACTCTTCCTATCATAATGCGACATGGTTCTGCTAGGAAGTAATCCGAATGACTCAAGTTCCTTATCTCCCAATTAATTCCTTATATCTCTAGAAAGTAGTGGGGTGGCCCTCCGATTCTTTGGATCTAAGACCAGCAGAGGGCCACGGATATAAGAAAAATAAGAGCACTACAACTGTGTGGCAGACCTCGTTTGCTACCGCTGAGGACTATTTATTCCGTGATTGTGTGATCCCCGTTTTCGCGCTATCAACAGAAAGGAGGGCCAGCCAAAGAACAAGCACAAAGCAGGGCCACGCACGTTCGTTGTTTTTTTTGTTTATAGCTATTTAGCTATTCTGCTGCATTCATTACTTCGAATTAGACATACTGATTAATATCAATCTGATTCTTAGATATTTTCAGATGGTTAAAGAATCAAGCACTTAGCAGCGACTTCTTTTAAGCGACTTCTTTTACTGCTGCATCTTCCGCGATCGAGAAGCAGCGATTGAAGAACAATAAACTGCTAGTATTTCAAAGAAAGTAGTTGATTCAATAAAGACAATAGAATTGTATTAATATTAAAGAAGAGTATTTATAGGCCCGAAAGAAGTGCCATTTGATGAGTAACTAAAAACAAGGGAGAGGGATACGGAAAGAAAGAAGTAATAAAAAAGACAGTGATTGCTAGTAGTAACGATTTTTCACGATCCATGGGTTTATATAAAATCCACCATGTTTTGGGTGTATCGAAATACATTATTTTCACAAAGCGTATATAATAAAAACAACTGATAACGCTAGTAACTACTCCTATTAGGGCTAGTAAGTAGGCCCCACAGCCTAAAGCGGCAAAAAACAAATAGAATTTGCTACAAAATCCAGCTAATGGGGGTATTCCTGCGTATGGAAACATAGTAATAGACGGGGTAATAGCTAAAATAGGATTAGTTTTGGCTAAAGCACCTAAATCTGCTATATATTTGATTTGACGTAACGCTAAAACCGTGGCGAATACATTAACGGTCATTAATACATAAATAAAGGTACCAATTGGTAGTGATTGAATCCCTTCTATGGTTCCGCATGAAAAACCAATTGAAAGATAACCTACATGTCCAATAGAACTATAAGCTAAAAGTCTTTTTACTTTGTTTTGGGCCATGGCGGCCAGTGCTCCTAAGATCATAGAAGCAATGCTGCGAAAAAAGAATAGTTGTTGCCATGTTGGATCATAGAAACTATAAATAAAAACACGTGACATATTGGCAAGAATAGAGATTTTAGGTGCAATCGAAAAGGATGCTGTAACTATAGTAGGTGAACCCTCGTATACATCGGGTGCCCACATATATAGAGTCAAGGTACATTTCCTTTTTCACCGATTTTAACAAAATTATTGGAGTAGTCAACCTGATGACACTGATGATCCCCGTCGATATAATGCTCTATTACCTGTTGAGCTGTCACCTCTTATTATGGACGTCTTCTTTTCAGCAGTCTTCTGATTTTTGTTGAGCTTGCGGACAATCGTTTGGAGACTACTTATTATAGTTATTACCGGATGACATCAACAATTGAAGAATGCATCGAAACGAAAAAACAACCGGAAGGTAACAGTGCTCTCCGAACCGTACTAGATAGTGGCCCATCATACGGCTCTCTAACTCTACTTATAGTGGCCAATATCTTCTTTGTTGGATGACTTAAGAACCTTCAGAGCATGCGCCTCTTCTACAGCAAGCAGGATATATAAGATACCCGCCTCTTCTTTGTGGCGGGTTATCGGGTATCTTATATATCCTGCTGTAGCTCTTTGATCGGAATGGTTCAACTCCGAAGAGTTCAACCCGAACTAGCGTATAGGCCACGACGCAGGTATACTGAGACCCCTTCCACTTCTATCGTACTTGAGTTAAGCAGATGGTGGGGTACTAAAGGTCCTCTGATTCCCCGGATCAAAATTCACCGTATTTATTAGAAGTGTTGGATCTCTGGATCTCGCCGGTACAGCCTATGGTTTTTGGTGCCTTGAGATATCGTTTTGTTAATTGTCCCCAACAAAGAAGAGTTGGGTAATCAGCTTCCAGCTCCAATCTAGACCTTGTCGCCTTTTCACCCCGACAGGCAGGAAGCACACCAGCTTCTTTTATTCGCCGCTGGGTAGCCAGTTGACAAGAGATAACTTCGATTCGCCAAACAGGGCTTATCTCGTGATGCACTATTAGAGCTCACGCGGTGAATATTCTATTGAAAAAACGGCTTCTTAGAGGAGGCGCTCTCAACCGCGTTTTTGTAACATGCTATCATGTCGACATGAGTTTTCCACGCTCGGCAGTAGGCAGTAAACACCATTATTACGCTCAGTAGGTTCATGATCTCGTTGTAGCGCCCCGAAAGTATTGAGATTGGCCGCAATCTTCAGGTACCCATAGGCCGTCTAACGGCCGCCCGGAAAGGAACTGCAGTGATCTTGAATAAAAAACCTACAGCGATAAATAAAATTCCCATAAAGATACCACTAGATTGAGCACCGAACAAAGTGATTATTTCATATCCGGTGAAAATCTTAGCTAATTCCTCGAAGTTGGTAACTCCAGTAAACCCATAAATCATGGAACAACCAAACAATAATATTCCGGAGGAGAAAGCACCTAAAATAAAATATTTTAAGCCGGCTTCTGTGGAAAATTCAGAGTCTCTTTTTGATGCTGCGATCACATAAAAACATAAACTTTGAAGCTCAATAGCTAAATACATGGCAATTGAATCATAAGCCGAGATCAGAAAAAGCATACTGCGGGTAGGAAGTAGAATTAATACAATAGATTCGAAAGCATTCAAACTCTCCTGTTTTAAATAATCCAAACACATAACCATAGTACTAGCCGTACTTAATAATAGAAAGATTTGGAAAAAATATGTAAAATTGTCTATTACTAAATTATTATATACTAAATTGGCAACAGCTAGAGGTGAGCCAACGACCAATAGGATGGTTATTAGAACACTAAGTAAACCAAGCCAACCCACATTACGCACTAACGGTGGATAATCATAATATTTTTTAGAGGTACTAAATACAACTCCATAAATAAGCAAAATGATGGTTGCGTTAATGAGAAAGATCTCCGGGAAAAGCGCTAAAAAATCATGCTCAAACGTTTCTTCGAACCTCTTTTTTATTAATCAAATTTTCCATGTTGCACTAAGTTACTCACGGAAGTATGCATACACTCTAGGAACACTTCGGGGTAAACACCCATCCAAATAACTCCAGCAATAAAAGGTAAAAAGATGATAACTTCTCTTCTATTTAAATCGGAGAATTTGAGTAGAAAATTGGGTTTGAAATGACCAAAAACCACACGATTATATAGCCAGGGGGAATGAGCGGCGCCTAAAATCATCCCAAGTGCTGCTAATGTGGCCACTAAGCTATTTCTTTGGAAAGCCCCTACTAAAATGGGAAATTCCCCGATAAAGCTGCTAGTACCGGGTAAACTCATATTGGCTGAGGTAGAAAATAAGAAAATGGTAGGGGAAATAGGCATGGTGCTGACTAAACCTCCATAATATTTAACAATTCTTGTCTTGTGTCGGTCGTATAGAGCCCCAACACATGAAGAAAGGGCTGAAGGAACCGGTCCATGACTTAACATAAGTGAAATGCTACCTTCAATTCCCTGTATGTTCAGACTGAACATACCAATAGTCACAAAATTCATATGGGCTACTGAGGAGTAAGCAATAATTTTCTTCAAATCGATTTGTCTTATTGTAGTTAAGGAAGTATATATAATAGCAATCACGCTTGGAGTATAAATGAAAGGAGTGAAATGGGGTGTCGCTTCAGGAAACATGGGTATGGAAAATCTTAAAAAACCATAGGTTCCCAATTTTGAAAGAATTCCTGCCAAGATTACAGATCCAGCCGTAGGTGCCTCCACATGAGCTTCAGGTAACCAAATATGAACCGGTACCATAGGCACTTTCACAGAGAAAGAAGCGAAAAAAGCAATCCGTAGCAAGATTTGGCGCCGCTCACTAAATTCCGTGGTTAATAATATTTGTGGATCAGTGGTTCCTGCTTGGATAGAAATAAATAAAATGGCTAAGAGCATGGTAAGAGATGGGCCAGGCCAACACTCCAACTATTGAATGTCTACTTCTTTTTCAATAGAACATCTGTTGTATCAATGATGCAATGGCCTTCCTCCGAACCGTACGTGCAAGTATCCTCGCATACGGCTCTCCGAGGGTCTTTTTTAATGATTATTCCGAAGAACGATATCAGACGCTGAATAATGCACGTGGACCACCTTTTTTCGTTATGGTTTTTTCTGCACCGTCCGTGTTCTGGCTGGCCTCCCAATTTCTTTTTTAAATTCGAAGTATCATGTTCTCTCTGGGCCCCTTAGCAGATTCTTAAAAGCTGTTCTTGCATTACGGGCCCCCCGTTGCCCTCCGGTGTCTGTCAGATACCAGTTTAGACAATCCCACGTTTCATGCTGGTGTGTCGGTGATCAGGTTGTTCCTTAGGTTTTCTGCTGAGTCCTTGTAACTAGATCTGTCTCCTCCAATCGGTAGCATGGTGCCACTCCAGCCCCCCGTTCAAGGGCGGTGGCTGTGAAGATCGCAGCTGGTTATTTGGGACAACATAGCTCTTCCCGAAACGTGCTTCATGGTTGTTTTTTTCAAATGAGAGCCAGATGCTGAGTGGGATATCTCCAGACCTTTTTTCCGATATAATACGGTTGAAATATGTTTGTAAAAACAAGAAGTGGCAGTTCCATAGAACTACTAGCTCGGGGAACTCCTTAGCGCAATCGCCGTTTGTTCCCCTTTTCCCCACATGCTACAATACCCTTTGTTGGGCTTTCCCCGCAAGGATAGTGGGACGCTTTACATAGTAGAACATGATGCCGGTGGCTTCCGGAGACTCACTAGTACCAACGTGGCGCACAACAAGGATCCCATCAAGGTGTACAAGAAGAACTGATATGCTGCTTTGATTTTCCTTTGTCTGGACCCCCAAACACCTATAATAATAAACATGGGAATTGACACGCTTTCGAGAAAAACGTAAAATATTAAAAGATCGAGTGGGCGAAACACAGCAATTGGGAAAGATTCACAAATGAAAAACGCTATCATATACTCTTTTTTATAGCTATAAAAGCCAACAAGAATGCAAATAGGGGTTAAAAACGTGGTCAAGATCACAAAGAATAACGAGATACCATCTATACCTATATAGAAATTGATATTTGGATACGGAAGCCATCGAATAGTTTCCACAAACTGAAATTTTGCTGTATCATTCTCGAAGCGTATCCAGAAAGAAGGGGAATATAAAAAAGTGATCAAAGAGGTCCAAATTGTGAGACCTCGTATCAGACGTACTCTTGAATTCGGGATCACCAAAATAATAAGGCTTCCTAGCAAAGGAAGCAAAATGATACCACTTAAATTGGAATAAAATGGAGCTAAAACTTGTAACATATACGTTTCTTTTTACTCTTAAATCAATCCCCCTAATCTGCAGACCATGAATATTCTTAATGAGGCCAAAACAAGGCGTTCAAGTAACCAAGTAACCATAAATTTTTATAAGGACATCACTTCTGCAACTAAACAATCGCCCCATAGAATTAATTTTTTGATACTGGAGCGCCGCTCATAGATTTCTTATGCACCTAATGTATTGGGGCATCCCGACAACTATATAGGGCGACCGGTCTAGATCCCGCGATAACGAGAAGCACAAGTCCATTTCTGTGCTGAATTGAAAAATGAAGTTGCACTCATCCTTGTTCGGCAACGAACACGGAGACCTTAGCATGTGCAAATGCAGAAGAAAAACAAGAGCGACTCTATCAACATCCTTGTTTGTTGATTGAGGCTAGAAGGGACCAGAAAGCAAAGAAGCATTCTGGTAATCTACCTCCCGCCAAAAGAAGCCGGTATGATGGAGTTGTATCTTAAGATGAGGTTGTACTACCGAATCGGAGACTCTTTCGGTCCTTGTCAACCAGCAAAGTAAAAAAAAGTAACCATTGGCACCTGAGCTCTGCGAATGGCCGTCAATTGCTATTGCTCGCTCCATGCCTATTGATGGTATATATCAACCAGGTTGAAACATAAAATGAAATAATGGAATGGTTTTTTGTCTTTCTTGTCCTCTACCTACTCTCTCGTGTGGAAGGATAGAGTTCAACAATTAAGCAAGATGGAGCGGATTACCGATCATCCTTGTTGATTTGTTGATCATATAAATCAGTGATTGTAAAGAATATAGGACACTAGGGACAGGGGTCTAAACGACATCTTAATTAAGCAGCACTAACTACACTAAGAGAGGTCTTCTGCTTGTTGGGGGGCGTAGTAAACAGCCTCTCTGGCTATGAGCTTTCTAGGCGGTATTCTACTGCGTATAAAAGCTGAATAGAAGGTTTACTGGGACCTCTAACGAGTTCTAGTAAACCACCTTTATATTCAGCTTTTATACGCAGATAGCCTACTCACGGTAATATCTCCAACAAAGGTAATAAGCGCTCAATCAAGAGAGTTGCTTCTATTTTATAAGGCTAGATATTAATGAAAATAACTATGTAAATGAAATACAATCGATTATCTACCCAAAAAGAGATGAAATCCCACAGGCCTATAACGGAAATGAATATTGTTAATCCGAGCAACATAACAGAGGCATAATGATAAACAAATCCACTTTGAATTTTACTTATTTGCTGGGCCATTTCTCGAATCGTGTACGAAATTCCATAAGGACCCGAGATTTCAATAGCACCTTTGTCTAAAGCTTTGAACGAGACTCCATATCCAAAACGCAAAAACGATCTAGCTAAGAAATCGTTGAAAACTTTATCGAAAAACCAGCGCTTATTGAAAAAGCAATATAGTCGATTACCAAAAGTACTAGTTTTCAAAGCGAAAATGGGCGGCAGATTATTTACGCTATACGCCACGAATGAACCTAAAGTACTAAACAAAATAGGAATTAGTTTGATAATGGTTGGAGTAGCAAACTCAGATTCGGCCAGAATTTCATTTTTGGGTAGTATGAAAAGTGAATTAGCCCAGAAATTGGTACCTAAACCAATCATCATATCTTTGGCCAAGTATCCTACGAAAAGACTCCCAAAAGCCAAAAGGATTAGAGGTATTGCCATAAGAATGGGCGCATCATGACATTTACTTAAGTCTCGCTCGAATGAATTAGTTGGTGCTAGAAAGGTTAGAAACAGTAAACGGAAAGAGTAATAAGAAGTAAAAAAGACCGATACACTTCCTAACCAGAAAGCGAAGTTACCACTAATAGTATATTTCGTGTAAGCAGGTTCCGGAATAACATCTTTTGAATAAAATCCCGTTAAAAAAGGGAAACCAATTAGGGATAAGCTACCTATAAGCATCATAGCATAGGTAAAAGGTAACAGGGAAGCAAGCCCTCCCATCTTACGCATATCTTGCTCATCCGACATGGCATGAATCACTGAACCTGCACTCAAGAATAAAAGTGCTTTGAAGCAGGCGTGATTCATTAAATGAAATACGCTAACGGAGTAGTTGGAAATGCCGCAAGCAAAGATCATATAGCCTGACTGACTACGAGTTGAATAAGCTATAACCCTTTTTAAATCGTTTTGTAATACTCCGGTGGTTGCCGCGAAGGATGACGTCATAGCGCCTGCGAAAGTAATAACAATCAAAGCATTGGGTGAGTATTCAGATGAAGGGGAGCACCTTGCTATCATAAAAGCGCCTGCTGTTACCGTAGTAGCTGCATGAATCAAAGCGGATACTGGAGTGGGCTACTCCCGAAGAATCTAATTCCGCCGGATGAAGGCCATTCAGCAGAATACCGGTCTTTTCAAGTCTGAAGAGTTTTTTCGAGAGTAGGGACTGGATCTTCCACTGAAATAGCTGCTTTTCTCATATCCTAATCTTCGCTTTCAGAAGAATAGTTCTTCATAAAAGAGGTCTAGCGTAATAAAAGATGAGAGAATATTCCAAGAGGTCTTACGTACAGTCTCTGGGGATCCTAGTCAGATATTGCGGTCCATTTCTTCACTAGATCTTCTAGTCCGCGTAGATCTGCTGGATAATAGGTTTCCTGCTGATTGGTCAATGTGATATTTTGTTTTCCTACGACTCATACAGATTGACGATTCCAGCATACAGTGAGATTGTTGGCTAATGGCAACCATGAGAGCCCTCTTCCATTAATATATTAACCCTCCATTGCATCGGGTAACCAAGTATGCAATCCAATCTGTGCGGATTTTCCAACAGCGCCAATAAACACTAAAGTACGAATAACAGTTATGGCATGAAATTCCATGTGACGAAAAAGGAAATAATGATGTTCTTCGGAAAAGACACTAGCACAAGCAAAAATAGTGGAAGAGTCAACTGTTTGAAAAATAGTAAAACAACCCATAATCCCGAGAGCTGATCCAAAATCACCTACGCGATTTATGGGCATAGCTTTAATAGCCGCTTTATTTGCCTGAATGCGCGTAAACCAAAAATTTATCAATAAATATGACGCGGGTCCAACCCCCTCCCATCCTAAAAATAACTGAATGGAATTATCTCCAGTTACCGACATAGGCATAAAAAAAGTAGAAATTGACAAATAGCAAAAAAAACGTGGACTATGCGGATCCCCAGACATATAGGAAATTGAATAAATATGAACTAAGCTACTTACAATTGTGACGACCAATAATAAAATGACTGTAAGGCTGTCAGATAAAAAGCCCCGAGCAGCGTCGAAGGGTTCCGAAAAAATCCGAGGAGCAATCTTTATATAGCAAGCACTGGCACACAGCGCGACTTCGTAGAATGCAATACAAGATGAAATGGGAGATAATGAAACACACGTGGTTGTGACTACAGCCACTCCCCTTGAACCAAGAAAACGACCAAAAAACCCTGCCGCAAAACTCCCAATCAACGGTAAAATGACTATAAGTAAATACATAAGTACTCTTTTTTTTTTTGCTTGACGACTTGTAATTAATTTTTGATAAGGACGACTGAATGCATTTTAGGCAGCCTTAATTGACGACAGAAAGGTCGTCTATAACCTCTTTTTTCCTTCTATCGATAGAAGAGGTTATGACTTCCTAAATACGTTGATATTTGGGAAAAGACCAGTTTTTCAGCAGATCGCGGTTGGTTCTGTTCTCCCAGTTAGTTTTTCTTTGCTCTTATCTTACAACTCATCAGTATTTGTTGCGTTCTCTTGTTCTTCCTGTTTAAAGGGTTTTATAGTACGGATAACAAGTTGTTTCTTATCCGTTTGAATTAGTATGAAAAGAAGCCCTACGATGGATGTGACATACATGAAAATGACTGTTTTATGACTTAAAACAACTGTTTATTCACAGCCCTATTCATTACAAATAATCATTTAGTGTTTATTGGAATGACTAGCATTCTACATGAAAAAATATTATCAATTCTAAGATTGACAGTTGATTAGGAGGTTATCAAACAACTTTCTACTGGATTGTATTATCTTCTGTATCCAAACTACTCGATTCTAACAATTGAAATTAGCAAGCAGCGATTAGCGGTCGGGGTAGTATGTATCAACTGAAACAACTAATGCTAGTAGAAGGATATTTCTAGTCACTAGAATTGTTATGAATTAGTACAGCGGACAATCTACTAGACATTGAGAAAATACACCAAGTCATAAAGAACTAGAGGTCGGATACAATACATCCTTTTTTTCATTGTTTTAACATAAAGAGTCAAACAATTTACCGATTTTCTACGACTAAGAATCTTGCAGATAAGTTATACTTCTTGAATACCCATTCATTTTGATACACTGTTATACACCTGACTAAGGAATATGTCGAAGAAAATAAGCTAGAAATCTTCGTTACACTATCATGATCCCTCCAATAAATATATATCTATCTACAGAATATCTAGCATATGCTCGACTACGTTGATTTCGTCATCCATATTCTCCGCATTGTTGCAGATACTTCTCTATATTCCCGAAAACGCGGCGCAGTCCATGTCCCAATTCCATCTTCTTACAATTGGTAAGATATAACATTAATTAGCAGCCCGTATATATCGCACGCAGCAATGTTTGAAATAGAAGAGCCATTTTCTATCCCCCTGCTGAGCATAGGAGCATAGCTGCCTGCTATAATATCCTCCTTCCTGGTTGGGCTATTGGAGGCATCTTTCGATAACATGGAAAATTAATTCTTCTGAATACTCCCACGGACTACTGGCGGCCATGGTTCATGGTTCCCAGTTTTGAGATCCGATAATAGCTGCTTTTTTATTATGTTTTATGGGAGTCTTCTCATTCCGGCGCATTTGGTGAAAAAGGTAAACACGACGGATTTAAAATCCGTTCCTATTTATTGGTTCAAGTCCAATAATGCGCATCCATCGAAGCAAGTCGCTGCATGTTTTTTATAATCCGTTTAGTCTTCTTCACCACATAAGATACAGAGTGGTCAAGAAAACTAAACATCCGGTAAAGGGATGGATCATTTAAACATCCGGTAAAGGGATGGATCATTTAAACATCCGGTAAAGGGATGGATCATTTAAACATCCGGTAAAGGGATGGATCATTTAAACATCCGGGATGGATCATTTAAACATCCGGTAAAGGGATGGATCATTTAAACGGATGTCGACATCCGGATAGTGATACGAGTAAGGGAGAATCAATCGGGGGGGCGGCATACATAGCAGCACACTGATAGAGTTAGGCACATGGTGTGGTGGGCTGGTAGCTGAAGAGGTCGTCAGCAGTCCGGCGGATAGTTTGCCCATTATATCCGCGATACTGGTCTTTCTTAGGCGATGAAGCCATCTGCTGAAGACGAATAACAGTTAGTTCCCTTTCCTTTTTCGGACCCCATCTGCTATGCTAGCTGCTAGATTCAACGGGGAAAGAATCCTTAGACATTTGGTTATTAGACATTTTCCGCTTAACAATGTTTCTACTATGTAGATTGACATATCGTTGTAGCTGAACATTTCTTACGCGAATTTCCTTTGATGGAGCTCATCAAATTGACGACACCAACCACTCAACCACTTCTAATAGAATAGCAGACCACCTCAAGTATCCGCCCGCCCCTGATGGCTCGGCTCCCTCCTCTCCTGAAAAGAAGAGCACCTGCTTGGCTTGCTGGATGCCTCTTTCATATTTAACAACCCAGCTTCTTTATAAAACAGTTTAGCTAAGTGCTCTTTTCAGCCTCAGATCCTTTCAGATATAAGTAACCACTTAACTGTTGACAAGTTGTTTTTTAAAAAATACTTGATGCTTTTTTCTTTGGTCAAATTGGTCAAAGACTCGCTTGGTGGAACGGCAAACACGGCAGATTCAAAATCTGTTTCTAATGGAGGAATATCGGTTCGAATCCGATAGCGAGTATCTGTAGTTGTTAAGTTAGTGGG